TAAAATTTTATGTAGAAAGAAAAAAATTAATTTTTCGCAAAGCGATAAAAATATTAGGTATTCTAAAGATCCAACATAAAATATAACAACAGATTTTTTTAATTTTTTATTTAAAAGAGGTAGAATTAGTTTAATTGGTAAAATAACGTCTTGTGGCGACGATGTTCAGAGTTCAAGTCTCTGATTTTACTTTAATTCTTAAAAAATAAATTTATATATCATTTTTTTAAGAGAGTTTAGTTATCTAAATCTGATATTTTATATATTTAAGATCCGCCAGGCGGAAACAAATAAATAAATTAAATAGTTAAGGTTCTAAGAGAATTTTTAATATCTTTGGAATAAGAAAATTTTATAGATAAAAAAAGAGAAAAATTTTCATTAAAAAATAGTTTTTAGATTTAAACTATTTTAAAATAAATATAAATATATCTAACACTTTCTTATGTTTGTTTAATTTTATTTTTGTTTTTTTAATGAGAAATTTATAAGTCATATTAAACTCTTATTAATTTTTAGAGTAAAACAGTGAAGTAAAAGGATTTACAATAAAATTTAATTTACAATTATAATAAATATAATTGGTAATTATTTACTCCGCCGCCGGCGGTAAAATAAAAATTAATTTTGCAATTATAATAAATAAATATAAATTTATATAAATATTATTATAATTATACTTAAATAGTTTTACAGATAACTTTTCTAATTTATTTTTATATACGGAGATTTTTAAAAAATAATTTTATTTTTTATTAAAAAGTGAAAATTATATTAAATCAAAGTTAAAAACATTTTACTTATAAAAATATTAAATAATATTAATAATAAATTTATTTTTATTAGCTGAAATAGTTCAATTGGTTAGAACATACCCCTCATGAGAGTAAAATAAAGGTTCAATTCCTTTTTTCGGCATAGATCGTAAATATTTTACCGCCGGCGGCGGTGTGTTTTAATGTTTTGTAATTAAAATTAAATTTAAATAATTTATTTTATAAGAATTTATAAATTTGACCGCCGGCGGCGGATGGAGAGGAACCAATTTATTTTGTTTTTATTTTATTGTAAATTCTTTTTCTGTTATTATCTTTTACAATTAAAATATAAATTTTATTAATTATTTTAAATTTTCCCCCACTTAATTATTTAAATCTTTTATCTTAATTTTTTGTTTTTAAGTTTAAAGTATAAAGTTTTTAGTTGTTAAGATTTATAGAATGTAAAAAAATAAATATTACATTTCTCTCAATCTGTTATCATTCAAAATCATTTAAACTATCAAATTTAATTGATTGTATTTTCATAACTCCTTTAATAGTTAATTTATCACTATTAAAATATATCAGTAATTTCAATAAATATATTCTTAAAAAATGTTCAAACTTAAAATTTAATTTAGATAATATAGATCTTCTTAAAATTAGATCTATTTCATTCGATCAAGGGTTGGGCTGCCACGTTTTTTAATTTGAAAATAATAAATTATTGGATCACTATAAACTAATCTTAGCTATATTTAAAACTTTAAAATCTATTCCACAATTTAATATTGATAATCCTAAAATGATTATTCCTTCAGTACATTTCGGCGATAGATAATACTTTATCCATAGAAATGTGGCTCTAAAGAAGGATACAACAATCGAGGAATATTTAAAGAAAATTGACACTCAATTAAACAAGTTTTACGAATCTGGGTACGAAGTACACACATTTACACATATTACAGTAAAAATGTGAGAAATGGGCTCCGATCAGAAATTGACAACCAAAACTAACACACAAAGCAATCCAATTCATATCCAAAAGAGAGGTTTTCACACTGATATTATAAAAAGTAAGAAAACTAAAGATAAAAAGATTATCGCACATCTAAAAACACCTAAAACAATTCAACCTAAAAAGATTTATACTATGGATATAGAAACTATTAATATTAATGGAATTCAAACTCCTATAGCGAATTCTTTTGCATATAAATCCGATCAAAATATTAATACTATTTTTAAATTAATTGATATAAATAAATTAAAAGTTAATCCTACATTAGCCGTTTCAGAAATGTTACAAGATTTTATAAAAGATTTATTAGAAATTAAATCGAATAGTTTAACAATATACTCACATAATATTGGTGCTTTTGACGGCTATTTTCTATATAAAGGCTTGTTAAATCTACCTGGAGTGAATATTGATAATATCAGTTCTATTATAGATGATCAGCGAAAATTTTATTTCTATTGAAGCTAAATTTGATGATAAAAATTTGTTTGAAAAGATTCTATAAGAGTTTTTCCATTATCGTTAAATGGTTTATGTGAATTGTTCGGCTTAGAAGGGAACACGGGTAAATATTTACAAGAGTTTAATTCAATTGATTTATTCGATAAACCTGAGTAATTTAAAATCTTTACAAAGTATTCTATACAAGATTCTGTTGCATTACTTAACGCATTAAATAAAGCTCAAGAAATTTATATTACAAAATATAAAGTTGATTTTACTTCGGTGTGATCTACCTCAACTTTATCACTTAAAATATTTAGACAGTTGTTTCAAACAGAAGATATACCTATATTTAACTATTATCCTGAAAGAGAAATAAGAAAAAGTTATTTCGGAGGGTCTACGGATTATTATATGAGATATGGTGAAGGTTTATATCATTACGATGTAAACTCACTATATCTCTATGCTATTTATAAACCTATGCCACTTAAATTTATCCGTTATATTGAAGGGTCTCAGATCGATTTAAACAATTTCTTTGGTTATTGTGAAGTTAAAGTTAAAGCACCAGATAGTATAAAAATTCCCTTATTACCATTTAAACATGACGGTTAAACCTTACACCAACTCGGCGAATGAATTGGAGTTTATTTTAGTGAGGAATTAAAAGCTGTATTAAATTATGGCTATAAATTTGAGGTGATACATGGCTATGAGTTTAATAAATCATATCCATTTACAGATTATGTTAATCATTTCTTTGAAGAAAAAAGAGTTACAGAAGGTAGTTAAATTTTTATTGCTAAAATGCATTTAAACCAATTATACGGCTACTTCGGTAGAAAACAAGAACTGATCGAAACTAAAAACATTACACGTGATGAGCTAACTTCATATTTAAACAAACATAGTATAACCTCGATAATTGAAATAAACGATGAAATAATTACAATTTTAATGAGTTGTAATTTAGATTTTTATATAATTAATACTTTAAATACTAAATATTCATTAAATATTGATTCTAATTTTAAAAAAGTTAAGAGTAATGTGGCTTTAGCTTCGGCTGTTACAGCATATGGTAGAATTGAAAGGATTAAGTATAAGACTATGCCAGGCTATGAAGTTTATTACACTGACACAGACTCCATATTTGTAAATAAACCCCATTCCACAGAGATGGTTGGTGATGGATTAGGACAAATGAAAGACGAGTTAAAAGGTGGAGTGAGAAGTAAAGGTTATTTTCTGGTAATTAAAAAATATTGTTATATTGTTAATGATGAAACGCACAGTTTATTTTCTGGTGTTAAATCTAATAGTTTAAGTGTATCTGAAGTTGAAACGCTTTAAAAGGTGGTGTAATAGTCAAACAAAATATCAACAAGATTCTATAAGCATTTTACAGATTTAACAACTAATATTGAACAAACCTCAGTATCAATTAAAGATACTAATGATAAACAAATAATTGATAATAAATATATTCCTATTAAATAAATAGAAAATAAATAAAAATAAAAACAAAATTTGATTATTAAATTAGAAACTATGTCAATTATAAAGTATTTTACACTAACACAAATTTCATATTTTAAAATATTTACTATCTTTATTAAAGGGTTCTATTTAAAAACTTATCCTGTTTATTTTAATTAATTTAAATAAAAAGATAATTACTTTTATGGGGGGGTTTAAATTATATTTTAAATAAAAAAGTAAATAAATAAACTATTAGCAAACAATAAATTGTAAACTTATTAATATTTTATTATTAAAAATATTTTTATTTTATTTACTACAAAATATCTCAAGAAATCTTTACATATAGAAAATAAATTTGTACTGCTCTTTCCAGTAAATTTTGGATTTTATAGTAAAACAACCAGTGTATTTTTGTATCTATTAAGCTATGATTATAGGATGTGTAGCAATAAATAAAATACCATTAGATAAAGTATACATAAAATATAATATACTAATACCTAATAAAAATACTTCAATGCTTATCATTTTTTTATTAAAAATTAAATATCATCTTATATATTTATTAGTGAAAATTTTTAAAATTCTATCCATATTTATTAGAATTAATATATTAAATAATAAAACTATAATCAAACCTGTTATTATTATTGATAACAAAAACAATAAAACACTTAAATCTAATATTTGATTTGCTAAAACTTCATTTGAGTAATTCACTGGTACCGGTTCTAATATATATTTAAAATATTCAAACAAACTTTGTATGTATGTATTTACTGTATCTGCAATATTGTTACCATCATCTAAAAATTTACTACTGTTATTTGAAGCATTTGATATTTGACTTAAAGTTTTATCATCTACTTCTATTTTTACTTCACCTTCTTTAAAATGATATTTTAAATATATCGAAAGTATAAAGAAACAAAGGAAGAATAAGTTAAAATTAAAATTAAAATTAAAATTAAATGGGTTTTTACTTTTTAACTTTTTAATTAAAACAACTAAAGAACTAGATAAATTAGAATTAGAATTTTTACTAATTTTTATTGTATTCTTATCTAAATTGAATTTTATTTCAGATAATTTTTTAAGGATATATTTATTTAAATTACTAATATGTTTTAACAAGGATAAGTTTACTATTAATGGGTTTATAAATAGGGCTTCCATTAATACTGAGAAATTAAATGAGTTTAAATAATATGATATGTATAGGTTTGTAAGTAAACCATCAAGTAGAATTGAGGTGTTAATTGTGTAGAATAAACAACTATAGATACCTATACCTGATCCAATTGACTGAATATAAAAAGCACTAACAGATAGTGCTCCGGCATAAATAAATATTATAGAGGTTATTCTGGAAACTGACAGACATGAAATCTGTCTACTAAAAACAAGTAGGGCGGTTGCCACTATTAAAATTGATAAGCTAATAAAGATCATTACTATATAAAATAAGCTAAAAATACAAATATGTTAATATAAATATTTAAAGCCTCTTTTATATTTAAAGTTTTTTATCTATAAAAATGTTTTTATTTAATTATTTTTAAATTTATAAATTTAAATAAAAAGATTGTTTAAAATAAATTTAAAATATATAAAAATTGATATATTTCTTTTATACTTGTATTTTGGGGTTTAGGGTATAATTTACAAAGATTTCAGTAGGTACTCTAGTATTTTATCTTTAAATCTATACCAAATAAAACATATAATTTTAGAAGCAACAGTTTTTATATTAATTACTTATGAACAATCTTAATAAAAATAAATTACAATACTTAAAAAGTAAACTCAATATTAGAAAATTTTCTAATAAAAATACACCCAGCGATAATAAAATATTTATAACTCATTTAAAAATTACTTATTCTTATTTAAAACAAATTATAAAAATTTATTTTATAAAATTTTTTTCTTTATTTGGAAAATTTAATTTAATTTTAAATTATTTAAAAAAATTTATTTTCATCTTTGTATTCGCAGATTTTATAGTAAATCATAATATTTTTAATTTATATAATCTTATAAAAGATTTATTTGAATTGGAATATTTAAATGACCTATTAATGAAAATTTTAAATTTATTTGATAAAGTTGTGCAATATTTGCAGGATAAAATTAATAATTTACACTCTAATTTAACGAATAGTCAAGAAATACATAAAAATGAAGTAAAATCAGTTGATAAGTTAAAAACTATTAATAAAGATAATGGTGTGGTTACAGATTATAAACAATATCATAAAACCGATTTAAATCATAATTTAAGATCAAATTACAATTTGGAACCAAATGATTTAACTGATTCTAAAGGTATAGATTATATATATTGAGGAGTAATAATTATAGGTGGTATTATAGTAGTTGGTTGTGTATATATTTATATTCACCCTGATATAATCACATCTTTATTTACACAAACTCCTCCACCAGCTACACCACCTTCAACACCATCTGCACCTATATTTATAGATTTAACCGGAGATGAAACACCTAAAGGTTATTTAACACCTACCGTAAAATTAAGTCCAACATCCTCAGTTGATAGTCTTGATAGTGATAAAACTGTACAAATGGAAAAATATTTTAAAAAACCTGAAGATATTGTGATTAAAACTGATAGTGATAATAACAATTGGAGGGATTAAAAATATTCTGTTATATTTTGTGTTTTGATTATTCAATATATTTATTTACAGTGTAACCCCCGCCCATTATAAACCCTATTAAATACTGTGTTTTTATATTAACCTATTAATTTAACTACTAATAAACCTTCATTAAATCAAACTATAAAATATAATTAATTAAAGAATTACTAATAATAAATCACCTCACTCTTTTCTACATTTCTCAACTTATTTACCTTTTTTATTATACTTCTTATAAAGATAGAAAAGATTAAATATTAATAATTAATACAAATAAAACAGCTTAAAATTAAAATTATATAAATATTAGTTATAAAATTTAAATAGAAAAATAAAATATTTTTAAATTGAGATTTTCTCAAGGATTATAAATTTATATTTATAAAAATTTATTATAAATAAAAGTTATTAATTATTATACTTTTAAATTTTTGAAAAATATTAGTATAATTTATATTAATTCACTATTTTTTAAAAAAGAGAACAGTTAAAACTATTTAGATAAAATAAAATTTGATAGTTAATATTAGTATTTAAAATAAATTAGTTTATTTTTATTAGTCTTTATCAGAATTGAACTGACACTAGCTACTTGAAGGGTAGCTGTACGACCATTATACTAAAAGACCTTGAAATTTATTTAAAAACCGGGCAGATTTATATTAATTTAAATTTATTTAAATATTATAAATTTAATTAAACTTTTATTTTAGTTCAATCCCCTCCTAATTATCTATTAATATAAAATTATAAGTATTAAAAATTATATGAGATAGCATAAGTATAAAATATTACAAATAAAAATAAAACTTTATAACTTAATAAGTTTTTAATAAAATAATAAAAATGAATAAAAAATGTTACACACAACTATTAATATAAGAATTTTTATATTAAATTTTTATTATTTATTTTGATTTTTTAAGTTAAATTAAACTAATATTTATTTATATTTTCTTTTATATTAGAAAATTTAATAAATAAAATTATAAGTATGAGTACTATAAATTTTATCTAAATATTACCTTTAAATTATAAATTAAATATTAGAATAAAATAAGATTACAAATGGGGGTAACTTAATTAATTTATTTTTTATTAATAAAAATAACAGAATATAAATTATCTCCCTCCGCCCCGGCGGTAAAATAAATATTTTCTATTTGTATTTAATAAAACTCCTAAGTTTGTAACAAACAAAATAAAAAGTTAAAAATCAAAACTGTATTACCTTTATTTATAAAATAATTTTATTTAAATTGATTTAGAAATTAAATTTATTATTTTGTATTTTAGGCGCCTAATCACGATGGAAGGAATTGAACCAATCTACCAGCTCATGAGGCTAGTGTGCAACCGTTACACTTTATCGTGTTCTAAAATTCTTTTGATTATTTTTTAATTATTTATTTGAATAAAATTTTATTAATTATACACTTTTACTCTCTCTTTTATTTTAAAACTATTTTTTTTTTTTATTAGTTATAAAAATTAAACCAAGAAGAAAAATAAAATTAAAATAATAAAATATCTACTTTCTCTTTTATTTTTAATTTATTAGTTTTAAACTATCTTATTATTTGTTTTTAAAATAAAAATATAACAAAAAAAGTAACTTTTTCTTTTAACTTTACATTTTATTAAAATATTAAAAATTTATTTTACACTATCGCTGAAACAAGATACGAACAAAGAGACTCGAACTCTTAAGGAATTACTTCCACTCCTGCTTAAGAAGAGATTGTTTACCAATTTCAACATGTTCGTTTTAAATCATTTTAATTTTTTGCCCTTTCCTTAAGGAGAAATATTTTAATTTTTAATTTTAAATTACAAATATTTTTTTAAACTATTAGAAATTTCTAATATATTTTATTTTAACCCGGAGGAAAAGAAAACCTTTTATTTTGTTAAGTAAAAAAGGTTAAATATTTTAAATTTTATACTATTCCTTAGAAAGGAAAAAAGAGAATAAAAACAAAAATATTAATATAAGGTATCAAGAGGATTCGAACCTCTGAATAGAATTATTAACAGTAATCTGCGATAACCACTCTGCCATGATACCTGTTTTTAAAAATTTAAATAATAAATTATTAGTTATTAATTAATTATAAATTATATTAATTATTTTAATTATAATATTTATTATTTATTTGTTATTTCTAATTTTTATTTGTTATTAGTTATTACTTATTAGTTATTTATTATTTTAATTATAATTTAAAATATTTTTTTAATAATAATTATTTCTTTTAGTATTAAAGTATTTTAATTATAAATTATATCACTATTATATATTTTGTAATTTTTTTATGGTAGGCGCGACTCGAACACGCTATATGTCTCCCACCCAAAGGGAGCGACAAACCAATTAGTCATCTACCATTAATTAATTTATAAATTAAAAAGATAAAGAAAGAGTAAACTAATTTATACGAGTAATCAGATTCGAACTGATGATCTCTATTTGGAAGATAGAAGCTATACCAACTTAACTATACTCGTCTTTTATTTTTATTAAATTTAAATTAAAAATTAATATTTTAAAAATAAAATAAAAAAATATAAATTAAAATAAAAACAAAATAAATCTAAAATATAATCTCTTTTATATAAAAAAAAATTAATTATTATAAAAATTATTATTATTTAATTTTTTTGAAACCTTAAAAAGAAAAATAAAATAAAAAATAACTAACACACATACATTAACATTTAGAATTTAAATTACAATTGATTTTTACAATTTAAAGTACAATTAAAGTTAAAATATATAGTTAAATTTAAAACAAACTATAAACAAAGAAACAATTTTGTTTTAATTTTTTACCGCCGGCGGCGGATACATTTATTTAAAACTATATAAAATATGAGGATATTTTAAATTAAAACAATAAAATTAAGGGCGGTGTTGTATCCTAATGCCTGGTTATAAGAAAGAATAAAAAGTTAACTTAACAAACACTCCGTAAGGCGGTTAAAATAAAAAAAGATCAAATAAACATTTAAGTGATTTATTTTTGTGGGGGGGGTAACTAAAAAGGAATTAAAAAATTTTATAAAAAATAAAACTTAATATAAAAAAAATAACTAATAAAAATAAAAAAAGTATAATAATAAAATCATTATTTAATGCTTCGATTAAATTAAAAAAATTTAGATAAGTACTATTAATTAAATCAGCATTTTCTAAAGGACAATTAATATTAGTTGGAGCGTTCCCACTAAGTATGATCGTATTATTTTCAAAATTAGTCATTTTAGTAGTTTGATAATATTGATAATATCTAGGTACCATATCTTTTAGAAAATCGACATGGGAATCTGCTGATTGTATATTTAATAATACAGAATTTGTAGAATTATTACTTAATCCTATTGAACTTACTTCTTCTTTATGTACGGTTAAGGTTAAACTAGGTCCTAATCCTAAACCAAAATAAAAATAAAAAATAGGATCAGCAGGTAAAATTTTTAAATAAATACTAGATAATTTAACTCCTACAGCATAACAAATTAATTCTCCATATTTATTAGCAATAGCATTTAAACCTTTAATATAAATATTATTATATTGAGTTATATGTTCCATAGTATCTAAAAATATACTATTACTTAACAAAATAAAATAGATTAAATAAAATAAAATTAAACTTATAATTAAAATTATTATACTTAATTTATTAGTATTACTATTTAAGGTAGTTATTTTTATTTTTAAATTTTTACCTAGAAATCCTTTATATATAAAATATAAAGTTAAAGATCAAAAAATAAATGTCCCTAAAGTGATTAAAAAATAATAATAGATTTGATTATATCTAAAAATTTCTAAGATATAAGGATTTATACTTAAGAATTTGATTATTTCTTGCAGGAAGCGAGATATTTCTTTATTTTCTAATGTAAGCAAATTAATTAATTTAAAACTAAAATTAGCTTCAATAGAAGAAATAAAATTTAAATATATATTAGTTAACATTTTATATTACGATGATTTATTTGTTTGCAATGAAAATTAGTACTATAATTTTGTATCTTAACTAAGTAAGTTAAGAATTTGAATTTTTTACCTTAATAGAAATAAAATTAGCACAGACCTAATTTTTCTAATTCTAGTAAACACACAATTAAAATTATAATAGCGATGACGGATGTTTTTATTTATAAAGTACTATAATTTATATTTATTTAAATATATATTTTTATTTAACCGCCTTACGGTTTTATTATTTGTGTTTTTATTTTTTATATTTTACTTTATTTAAACCTTTACCGCCGGCGGCGGAGTAATTTAAATCTATTTAATTCTGTTAGTTAAATTTAACTTTATCCTAAACTATTTATATTTTAATAGTTATAGAAATTAAAATAAAATCCAGATAAACTTATACCTTTTTTTAATTTTGTTTTTAGGGTGCAGTTATTATGTTCTATTATATTATTTATTGTTATTATACTATTTGTTTATTCTGTTAAAGCGGAAAATTATAAATAAGTTAGATTATTCTATTTTAAGCAAATAAAATAAATAAATAGATTAAACTTAAATTTAATTTTTAATAGATTTAATTTTAAATAAAAAGAGTTAAAAAGGAGGATAGAAAAAGGATTATTAAATTTAACTGTCCGATCTGGCGGGTAACAGAATTTATAGTTTTTATATTATAAAATATAAAATAATAAAAATAATAAAAAAATTAAAAAATATAAAATTTAATTATATAAACCGATATTATTTATAATGTTTTTTTGTTTTATTTTTATACTTTGTTTACTAATTATATAGAGGGTTAAACTCTTATATTTTAGTTATTAAGATTAATTATTATAAGTAATCTGGAGGAAAGCATAATTCTTTGTTAATTATTATTTATTATTTTAATTTGTGTAATGTTATTTGTATTTGTACTTTTAAATTTAACAATCCGTAAGGCGGTAAAAATAAATTTAACTGAACAAAAAAACTTTAAAAAAACTTAACCTGAATATACAAAGTTAAAAATAAATTTTATTTTATTTAACCGAAAATACTTTCCCTGATAAACTTATTTTGTTGCCGCCGGCGGCGGATAATAAAAATAAAACAAAAAAATAAAGGCTAGATCTAGTATAATCTAAATCTAGTCTTATATTAAACTCTAGTGGTTATATGCGCAATATAAAATAAAATAAAATAGTGTGATACTTCTATCTGCACATGGCAGATAATTAAGAGCATTTTGGCTTTTTTATAATTATTTTTATTACTATAAACAATAGAATTTTGTGAAATTTTCTGATTTTGGATTTAAAATAAACAACTGTTATTTTAAAACCCGGTTTAGTTATTTATTTTAGGTTTTCTAGCAATGAAGATAGGTGCAACCATAGCTAATAATAAAATAACACTACATAAAATTAATCAGATAGAACCGTAAGTATACAATGATTGTCCAATTGCTTGTATTTGTGTAAAATTAATAAAAGTAGAATCAGCAATAATTGGAGAAAACACAGTGTATACTATATTTGAAGTAGTTAAATTAGAAGATAATAATATTTCATTTAAGAATGTAAAAAGATCTAATAAAGCAGAAATACCAGAGATATTATTAAAAGTAAAAGGCATAATAGTAAATAATTCATAAATAAATAAAGAAGCAACTGCAACAGCTAAAGGTAAATTTTTAGTATATTGTAAACCAGTTTCTAAGATATCTGTAAGTTTAATATTGATCATCATTATTACAAATAAAAATAAAACAGTTATTGCTCCAACGTACACTATTATATAAGATATTCCAATAAAACCAATACCTAATAAAATTAAATATGCTGCAGCATTAACAAATACAGAAATTAAAAAAATAACAGCTATAACTGGATTTTTAGAAGTAATAACTAACACACTAGATAGAAGAGTAGTAAAAGCTATGATATCGATAAAAAATTGTTTCATATTTAAAATGAATAAGGTATAAATTTAACCTCCATTATTTTATTTATAAGGTTCGATCTTAAAATTTAATCTTATTTATATTATAATAAATTTTTTTTAGATTTGTATTTGAACGAGTAAGGTTATAAACAAGAATATATTAATATTTTATTTATATAATTCAAGTAGGTTTAACCAAGAAATAAAGAAAAGCTTTGATTTTTATATATTTTTATTAGATATTTGATAGTATATATAATTTGAAATAAATCTCTGATTTTCATATTCATTATGAATTGTGTTTATTTTTATTTTTTTTGACTCTAATTTTAATTTACCGAGTAAGGTTTTAAAATTGTATTAATTATAAAAATTTAAATTTTATCCTTGGAAAATACAATATAAAATAATAATAATAAGATAATAAGATAATAAAATAATAGTATTATAATCCTTGTACTAATCTAAAGTAATTTTGTTTTTATTATTTAATAGGATTTAGATTTTGTGTTTATAATTTGTTTAAACAGATCCGCCTAAAAAGATTTGTATAAATAATAAATTTAAAAATATACAGAAAAATAAAGAGATAAATTATTATTTAATATTTAATATTTAATATTTTATATATTATATTTTATATTATAAATTAGGATAACTTTTTTATTGCTATTGCTATTTTTATAAAAAGAGTGTCGCTAGAAATCAAAGAATTAATATCTATAAATAAAAATTTATTTAAGTATAAAAGATCAAGTATTGATTCGCGAAAACTGAATAGTAAACTATTCTCTTTTATAAATATATAAATAATTAAATAACTCAAATTTTAAATAATTCAAATTTTAAAAAATTTAAAAAGTAAAATAAATTTTAAAGCCTTACGGAGCTAAATAAATATTATGTGATTATTTCGCGCTATGCTTAACAAGAATTAAAATTTTTATATATTTCGAATGTTAAGTTTAAGTGTTTTTTAAGTTTGTGTTTGTGTGTACCGCCTTACGGGTTGTGTGTTTGTTTTGTGTTTGTGTAAGAGAAAAAGTATTAAAATGATTTATTTAAAAAAACAAATTTTAAATTTAAAACAAATAATAATATAAATGAATTAATTTTAGTTATCTAAATAAAACTTATCAGTAGTAAATTATTCACTTTCTATTTAAATTTTAAAAACAATACTTGAACTATTAACCTTAAATTCTAAAAAGATTAATTTGTTTTTTAAAAAAGGGTTAACAAAAAAAAGGATTTATTTCGGCCGCCGGCGGCGGATAAATATAAAAATAATAATCTTAGTAATAATGGTACAATTAATTTTGGTTTCTATCTTTATCTGTTAAAATTTTAGATTTTTGTTTGTATTGTTTTGCGCAAAAGTTAAATATAAAAAAGTTAATAGGAAATAATTATCTAAATTTTAAGTAAGGATTATTTTATAATTAAAATAGAATTAAAATTAATTTGAAATAAAATGGTATTAATTTTTAATATAATTTGTTTTAAAGTTATTGATAAAAAGGATTTTATATTTTATTATTATTTTAAGTTTTATTTATCCTAATGTGGCTAAATTTATTTTGAGTAACCTTTTTAAATTTGGCCGCCGCCGGCGGAGAATACAAAATATAATTTATAATATTTTTATATAAAAAAGAAATAAAAATTATTTAATAGGAACTATAGAAAGAAGATTATTTACTTTTCAAATTTTAGAAAGTCAAAGGATTATATTTAATCTATTCTCTCTTTATTTATATTTTATATTTTAAGTTATTTTTACCTGGCAAATTTATTTTATTAATAATATATTATATAATAATAATATAATTTAATAGCGCTCCGCTTAAAAAAGGAATATAATTAAAAACAAAATATTAATAGAAATATTATAATGAGAATTTATATTATTTTATTTGTATAGGGGTGTGTTTGTGCAAAAAAAGTAAATATAAATAAAGTAAATTTAATGTTATTTTAATTTTACCGCCGGCGGCGGAGTAAAGAATAGTGTATGTAAAATTTACTTACCTTTATTTACAGGTGTGTTATAAAGCTTTGAGAAGTTATTATAAAAAAGCTATAAATTGTATATTTATTTATTTTTTATTCTTATTACTAAAAAACATTTTTTTATATCAAACGGTTCCGGTTTAATTTTTTATAAAACTATTAAATGTTTAATATACAAATTAAAAGCCCACATCTCCCAGTATACACCGTTTTACACAAATAAAATACTTAAAAAATTGTTAGAGTAAAGGTACGGTAATCAATAAATTCTTAAAATATATCTTATAAAAAAAGGTATAAAATTTTAAGAAATGTAAATTTAAGATTTACTATTTATAAATACTTATAATGTATTTTATTTTTATTCATTTATTATTTATTATTATTTTGTAAGTGGGGGGTATTTTTCTATTTATATTTTACCGCCGGCGGCGGAGTAATTTATTATTCTCTGTTAAATTTAAATTTGTAATTTTTAACTTTGAACTAGATAAAATATAAAAAACTAGAATATTTTATTATAAATTTAAAGTATTATTAATAAAGAAGCAATATAAATTATAAATAATCGTACTTCATTTAGTAAAGAAGTATCTAATAATATAGGTGAAAATACTATAAATAATAAAGATAATAAAGCAATAGTAATATATAATGAATATGTTGTTATAACTCCAGTATCTAATTTACTAATATTATTACCAGTTTGATATAAATTATTAGATAAACCGTAAGGACCTACCATTTCAATAATACCTCTATCTAAAAATTTAGATATTATATAACCTAATTGTAAACCATTTTTAATGATATAATTGTTATATACAATATCAAAATAATATTTTCCATTTAAAAAGCTATATATTTTTCTACCTATTGAATATTCGGTTAATTCTATTACTATTATTTGACTTTTATGATATAATAGTATAGATAAACTTGCTCCAAATAAAGATAATAATGCTGGTAATAATTTAATTAAAATTGGTAAACTAAATTCAGCTTCTATAATAGAAATATTATTAGGTTTTATAAATAAAGAATTACCAAAAAAATCTGTACCCATTCCTACAAATAAATCTGAAAAGACAAATCCAAAGAATATACTAAATAAAGATAAAATAAATAAAGGAATTATTACAGAGGTATTCGATTCGTGAGAATTTATATAAGACTGTTTACTTCCATTGGGTACTGTTAAGAATACTAAACAGATTAATCTAAAAGAATAAAAGGCGGTTAGACCGGCGGTTACACTTCCTAATATATAAGCATAAGTTCCTGTAAAACTATAATGTCCATATGCTAATTCTAATATTAAATCTTTACTATAGAATCCTGTTAATCATGGTGTAGCTAATAAAGATAAAGAACCCACTAAGATACAAGTATAAGTAAAAGGTAAAAAGTTTATTAAACCTCCTAATTTTCTTACATCTTGTTGATCTGTAAAACTATGTATTACGGCACCTGCTCCTAAGAATAATAATGCTTTGAAGAAAGCGTGATTTATTACATGCATTAATGCTACATTATATTGACTTAGTCCTACTGCCATAACCATATAACCTAATTGAGATATAGTACTGAAAGCTATTATTCGTTTTAAATCATTTTGTACTAATCCACAAGTGGCTGCAAAAAAAGCGGTTGAGGCTCCTACTATTACTATTACTAATAAGGCTGTAGAACTATATTCTAATAAAGGAGAAGATCGTACTAATAAATATAATCCGGCGGTTACTAGTGTAGCAGCATGAATTAAAGCAGAAACTGGTGTTGGCAAAATATCTTTAAAGTATTATATATTTTCTTTTTACAAATAGCAAATACAGTTTTTATACATTAAAGATTTTGGACTTTATCTTATTTTTTTAGTTTATTTTTTAAAAAATACTAAACAAAAGTTAACGTAAAGTCTCTGAAGATTTTAGTTTATCTTGCTGGTTATTTTATTTTTTTAGAAATTTTTACTTTTAAATATAATCAATTTTGGTTTCACTAATTTTTTAGTTTATACCACAAAACTGTTATTAATTAAGTACTCATAAATTTTATAAAATATTCCAGCATACAGTTAATTATTTTATGTTATAACATAAGGAAGGCCCAACTTTTTAATTTTAATTTTAATTTTAATTTTTTTTTTTAATTTTAAGTTGTATTATTAATTTTACTTGCATTTTAATAAAATTACAACTTAATTTTATAAACTAGACAAATAGAATAAAAAATAGATTTATAAAAACTTAAAAATTTTTTAATTTGTAAAAATATTTAATTTATAAAGCATTGAAGGTATAAAATAAGGTTGAATTAAAGATATAAATTTAAAGATTTTTTAATCTTTACAATTTGTATTATTATTCAGCATATTTCCTTTGTGGCTGTTATTCTACTTAAATAGTTATAATACACTAAATTTTTACTTATTTAACTTTTAAACATATTTATACATAAAAAAGCCCCGGCGGTAAAGAAAGTAAATAAAGATAAATTTATATTTAGTGAAATAAAAACAAAAAAATACAAATCTTTACCAATATCCAATTAATAAAGCTAAAGGTGTTAATAATTCACCAATATTTTGATTTATAATTTAATAAGTTTATTTTTATCTTACCATTTATACCATTGAGAATGTAAAAAAGTTAATTTTAGTAAAGAGTAACTAGTTTAGCATTACTACTAAATTTTTATAAGTGAAAGATAGCCAAGAATACATAAAAAAGATATTATTGAGTTTTAACTGGTTAAACCGGCGCAATTTAAATATTTAAACTTTAAATTTATTTTATAATTCGCATTTCCAGTAACTTTAGCTTATTTATTTTAAACCGTAAATAAAAATCTAACACGCTAAATATTATAATTTCCTCTTACAAATAAAGTTCTATTTATAAAATAAGATTGTTTAAAAATAACTAGGTTAGTTATCACTTTTTAAATTAATAGGTAAAATAACCATAGTTAGTAAAATAAAATTAAAATTAAATAAAATTAAAATTAAAATAAAACCTCTCAATAGAAATATTTATTAATTCTATTAAAAAAGAAAAGAAATTAGCATTAATTTTTGTATCGCCGCCGGCGGCGGAGAGAGTAAAGCAAGTTAATTAATAGTATTAAAATTAAAATATATTAATTATTTATAGTGTGTGCAATGTAACCTTCCATACTTCCTGGTAATCAAGAATGTAAAGGGATTTGAGCTGATTTAGCCATAGCACCTGTAAGTAATAATAAACCAATAATTGTGATAGCAGTTTCATTCATAAATGGTACCATACTAAATATTGTAGAGTAATCTAAAGATCCAAATAATGAAAATAATGCAAAGAAACCTATACTTAATCCCATATCTCCTACTCTATTCATAGTTAAAGCTAATATTGCGGCTTTATTTGCTTGTATTCGAGTAAATCAAAAATTGATTAATAAATAAGAAACAACCCCAATACCTTCTCAACCCACGAACATAACAAAATAATTAGCACCAGAAACTAAAACTAACATAAAGAAAGTAAATAAAGATAAATAAGAAAAAAATCTTTGATTATGAGGATCTTCAGCCATATAATCCGTAGAGAAAATATGTATTAAAGATGAAATATATAACACAGGAATAAACATTGATACAGTTAATTGATCAAATAAAAATTCCCAAGAGATAGACATATATTCGGAATCTATCCAACTGCCTAAATTTATTAAAACTGGAGATGCACATATACCTACTTCATAAAAAGAAATAGTGGCTAAAATAGAAGATAATATTAAGCAAGTACATGTAATAAAATGAGATCCACTTACTCCTATTTTTCTACCTAAAAACCCTGAAACAAATGAACCTAATAAAGGTAAAATTAATATTGATAAATACATTATGTTCTTAATGAAATATTTCCTCTTACAAATATTACTTTTTATTTTCATAAAAATTTGGATTATATCTTTATTAATATTTATTTTTTATTAATTTATCACGTGTAATCTCTGAGGATAGTTTTAAATTAATTGTGTTATTCCTGCTGATTTTCCATTTTATACTTAATTTTATTACCTTTTATAAAGGTATTCAAGTCTTTAGAAATTTCCAGCAAATAGTGATATGCGTAACTGTTAGTTAGGACCAAGAGTTATTTTTTTCCTTTTACATAGCAAGGTTTATTTTTTATTTTGTTATATAATTTTTAATAAAAAGATTCAGATGTTTAAAGCAATACAATTGACCTTAAATTAGAATAAATAAATTTTAAATATTATTTATATTTTCCTCTGTATGTTTATTTTTTATAGGGAGCCGAAATTTGTATTTTACCGCCGGGGCGGTTTGAATTTGTTTGTTAAAGAAAACAACAAAATTCTTTTATATATAATAAGATAAAGTTTGTTAGTTAAAGCCACTAATGATTAAACTAATAATCTATAATTCCTATTACTAAAGCAATCAAACTTAACAATTTAGAAATTTTTCTAGTATAAAATTTTATTTTGTTGTTGTGTTATTTTGTTTTTAACCTTTTTTTAAATTATTAAATTGGATTTATCAGTATAATTATAAGAAATAAATTATAAATATTAAATAGTAAATACAATATAATCTTATCTCTTTGTATTTGTGTTAATGAAATACAAATTTAAACAGTGTGAGATAATCTTAATCTTATATTACAACTATTTTTTTATCTTTAACTCCTATATCTTTAATTTTATTATTAGATTTAATTTTAATAGTTTTTTATATTTTACACACTTAACAATTTTTTACTTCACTTTAAAAACAAAAAAACACAATTATAATTATAGGACGGCTTCTATTAATAAAATTTATTTCATATAGATTAAAAATAGATTAAATATTTAATTTTATATTTTTATTTTGCATCTGGATTGAACTAGTGAATTATTTTATTATTATATAAAAAAATAAATGATATTAAAAAAGGGAATTAATAATGGCCTGAAAAGGCGGAGATCTATAAAAAGCTACAAGAATACTTAAACCTATTACTGATTCAGCACCTGCTATTGATATAATAAAAATACTAAATATTTGTCCTATACCATCATCAAAACTAAAACTAGAGATTAATACTAGAAGTGTTACAGCTAGTAACATAATTTCTATTGCAATAATCATTAAAATAATATTTTTTCTGTTTAATATAAAACCTAAAATACCAATTAAAAATAATAATAATGAAAGATTCATAGTTTATGTAATTTGTAATTTTCCTTAGGGTACCTGTATTAAATGATTTTTTGGTTAACTCTTTATATTAGTTATTTTGTGTGTTTTTTATTTTTTATTATTAATTTTAATTATTTTAAACAATATACAATTATTTTTTTAATTTATTGCTTAAATAAACTGTTATTTTTAATTATAATAATTTTTTATAATAGTAATTTTACTATTTAAGTATATTTGTTATATTTTATATTTTATATTTAAACCTAAAAGTGTTATTATTTTAGTGTTTATTATTACATAATTAGTTAAAGTTATTAGAACAGGTAGTATTAGATTTATACAGAAATAGAATATTTGAAGTTTACACCTTTTTTTAAATTTATTTTTTATAAAGTATTATTTTTATTTTTATTTTTACTTTAGTTCTATTAAGTTAAAATTATTTTCTAATATTAATTATTATATGAAAAATCATATGCTTTGCCTTGAAGAATAAAAATAAAAATAAATAAACAAATATAAAAATAAAATATTCTCTCTGTATTTTCAATAAAATTATTGTTTATACTACTAATAAAAATATTTAACTCTATTAATATTTTTCCTTGTTTAAATTTTTTATATAATCAATAAATTTTACTGCTTCTTATATAAATAAAATTATTAAGTAAATTTATAATTAGAAATTAATTAGATTGAATATAAAAAATACTTTTTAATAATGGAGTTTTTTAAATAGAGAATTTATAGATTTTATTTGTTAATTTTTTAATAATAGCTTAATAAAATTATCACAATTATATATAATAAAATTTTAATAAACTATCACCTAACCAAATTTAATATATTAATCTAATTTATAATACTAAAAAAATAATCTTATATAATTTTAATAAAATTATAAAAAAAAAACTAAGTAAATAATTTTATTTTATTATTATTTTTAACATAATAACTATTAAGTTGCTTTAGGTTTAAAAATAATAATTAGAAACCAATCTATAACAAGAAGAAATAATTATGCTATTTCAAAATAAAAAGATTAAAACTTCAAATATAATAAATGTTAAGCTAGTGTGTTTAAAGAAAATATAGTTAACAAAAGTATACATAAGGCAAATAGAACAATATCTGGTACATTCCCATCGTATAGATCAATTCCTATGTGTTTTAAAAGTTCAAGTATTCTCATTTTATGTAAGTTGTAATTTTCCTTAGGGTACCTGTATTAAAGATTTTTTGGTTAACTCTTCATATTAGTTATTCTTTATTTATTCTTATTTTATTAAGTGGGGGTAAAATTTAAAGGAAATATATTGATTAATAAGAATTTAACAGAATGTTTTTTATTTTTAGTTTTAATATATTTTTAGTTATATTAAGGAGTTAAAGCTATAATACAAGCATACATACCAAAAGCAGATGCAAGGGTAAAAATTAAAATAAATATTAAAAGGAAATAAATTCAAATAATATTATTAAATCTCCAAGTTTTTATTAATTTATTTAAAATATAATATATAAAGTGTCCTAAGGGGTATGTTTTAATAATATCTAAATTAAATTTGTTGTCTGTGATTAATTTTACAGATATTAATATAATCAACATACAAATTAAATATGCTGTAATAAGATTAAGATAAAAACCAAGATTTAACACTTCTAATATATCCTGTAATTTAGTAATTAACCCTCCTTCAGTAGGTTCTAATGGAGAAGGTATAATTTGAAGATCTTTAAGTTTTATAATAACATCTTTAAAATCTGTGGTTGTATTAGCGTTTTCTTTAAAATAACTAAATAAATCCGTACCGTTATTATTTTCTACAGCTTCTAATATTTTAGATTTATCTGGATTTTGTGTAATGTTAATATTATTAGTATTTGAGAAATAATTTTTTAAATATTGTTTATTTGTAGGAAAATTAAAACTAATATTTTTATCGTCTCCTATTAATTTAGGTAAAATATCTTGTATAGTTTTTTTAGTTTGAGTTTTTACTTCCTCACCAAAATATTCTATGTCGTGTGTATTTATAATAATATTATTATTATTTTCTAAAATATCATACTTACCAGTTACTAATTTAGTACCTTTACGTGTTAATTCAAAGGTGGTATAGCTTCCGGCACCTGCTCCTAAACTAGAACCTATTTTATTGGGTATACTAATTTTACTTTTAGCTAAAAAAAGTTGCTTGCATTTGAACCCCAACAACAAAAGCCGAAGCACCACCTACATGATTTATTATATCTTTTATTAAATCACCACTAATTTTAACTGTAACATCATTATCTACTACCTGTACAGTTGTGGTATTAGGATCTAAATACACGATATTTGTGGAAAAAATTCCAATAGCTAATATAACCAAAAATAAAAATAAATATTTAATTCATAATTTAATTAAATTATAATTTGTTTTAGAAATTAAAAATTTAATCACTTTACTTAATAAACCGTACCACTTTATAAATACAAAACTTAATACAAAACCAGTACACAAAAAATCTAAATAATGTACAAAAGTTAAATAGAAAATATTAAAAGTAGCACTTAACATTAATAAGTGAAGCAAAATAAATAAATTAAACAAACTTAATATTTTGTATCCATCAGAATAAAAAATATTATTAAATAAAAAATTAAATTTAAACATTTAATTTTATGTGAATTTCAGGTTTACTCTGTAACTTAATTATTTTGATAGTCTTCTTATATTATTTAAATAAATATAAATTTAATAAATAATGGATCATAGTATAGAAATATATTCTATTTAAAATAAAATAAATCAAAAGAATTAAATAAAAAAAGAATATGATTTCATAAACTAGCTATTTTGTTGTAAAACAAACAAAACCGAAGTATGATTTCATAAACGAGCTATTTTTTTGTGTGTAAACAAACGAATATTTTGTGATATGATTTCATAAACTATCATAAAATATATCTAAATATAAAAAATTTTAAAAATTTGATATATTTAAGACAGATTTTACGATAAAAGCCGGTTCGGCGGCTCCGCAAATTTAAAAGACAAAAGTAAATTGTAAATTAAACTTAATTAAACGGCTTCGTTTTAAATTTAAACAAAAGTAAATAAAAAGTTTTTTATGTAATCCTAAAATTTATTTTTTAAAGTAATAGATTATTATTATAAATTTTATAACTTTTTCAGCGTTGTAGTTTATAACTCTTCCGTTAATACGAGCTCTTCCAGATTCGAACTGGGATCTTCCTAAATGACAATTAGGTATTTTACCTATTAAACTAAGGGCTCTAAATTTAAGTCTATCCGCCGGCGGCGGCAAAAAATATAAGAAATTACAATAGAATAAAATAAACAGAATTAAAAACTTGTTACTTTTAAATTTTTATAATTAATTATATTCTTTTTTATATTAACTAAACAAATTTTATTAATTGAATTTATAAGGGGCTTACCAATAAAACCACACAAATTTATTTTTATTTTACCGCCGGCGGCGGAAAGGGTTAAGTTAACTGTTTTGTTGTTTGTTTACCGCCTTACGGATTGTGTGTGTGTTTTGTGTGTTTGTTAAATGTTTGTGTAGGTTTATATGTGACAAGAGCGAGGTGATTCGAACACCTACCAATGATTTTGGAGATCGCCATACTAACCAGTTAATACTACGCTCTTTATATTTTCTAATTTATACTTTCTAATTTATAATTTATAGTTTATAATTTATAATTTATAATTTATATTTTATTTTTCTTTACTTTTATAATAGATTACATGAATTATTTGTAATTCTAAATTTATGAATTTTAATTTTTATATAAATAAAATTTTTATTGAATTATAAATAATTTTACTTTTTAAGAAATAATTTTTATTATTAATTAATCATTTTCTTTTAACCAAAAAAAACAAAAAACAAAACAAAAAACAAAACGGTGGTTTGTGTGTTTGGGATATTTAAATTTAAGGGTGGGGGGGGGATATAAAATTATTTAAATTATAATTAAAAAAATTAAAAATAAATTAAATAATACGAGAATTAAATTAAATTATGCTTTATTACTTAATTTAGTTATATACATTCTGATTACTTGTTGGAAAGTAAATAAAGGTAATACATATTTACTAAATAAATAAATTAAAGCAAATAAAGTTAAAAAAGAAAAAGATAATTGATTTAAAAAATAAAAAGGAATTAATTGAGGCATTGTGATATTTAAATATTAAGGTTCTCCTTTAATTAAAGTACGAGAACTGTCTCTGCTATTTTATTAAAATTGTAAAATTTAAACAAAAAGCAAATAAAAAGATAAATCTTTTAGATAAATGAGACATTGAAGGTATTAAAATTAAAGATTATTGTAATTATAAATCTTTAAATTATAAGAATTGTATAAGGTTTATAAATTTAGTTTTATTATTATTGTTATTGTTATTGTTATTTTTATTATTTTTTATATAATTTTTAATCTTTTTGAGCTTCAGTTAACCTATAAATATATTATATTTCATCTTATTTTATTCTTATCTTGTTATCTATTTATCTTATTTTTTTATGTAGCATAAAAAGATAATGATACTTTGAATTAAGATGTAATCATTATAATGTAAAGTTTTATTTTTTATTATTTGTATTTTGGTATTATCTTCAGCTGTTTAGAGTTTAAACTTTAACAAAATAAACTATTTATAACAAAACAAAAATAAGTTTTTTTTATAAAAATAAAAATCATCCTTTCTAAATTATAACTTATAATTTACAATTTAGAAAGTATAAATAGAAATTTGAATTTTTATTTATTTTGTGTTTTACATAGAATCTACTCAGGCTAAGTAATCTTGTACAGATACTGCTTCTACTACAATGGGCATAACTTTTTATTTTATTTTATTTGCCCGGCGTCCTACAAAACTATATTTAGAATAGGTATTAAAAATACAAAGAATCTAAAGCCGATAAGTTTCTAAGATAATTTATAATTAAGTTTCAAACTAATTTTTTTAAGGAAGCTAAAGTATAAAAAGTTATTTTTATTATTTTTTATATAATTTTTAATCTTCGCTCATTTTTACCTTTTCTATTTAATTTTTTTAATCTAAAATAGCTTTTATAATAAATTTGTTAATAAATTAGAATTAATTTTTATTAGCTTATTACTCTCAGATGTAACTTGTTATCTTTTATTTGAACAAATAAAAAACAAAATATTTATATTAAATGTCGGTTAATATCCTCTATATATAGTTGTTCATGTATAGTTAAAAGATATAAAATTAAATTAATAATAGCATTATGATCTTCTTTATTTAAAAACATGGTTACTATTTTATTTTAAATTTTATAAAGCTTTTTAAAGATTTAATCTTGTATATATAGTGTTAAGGCGTTCCATGAGTTATTCACTATATTTATTTATATTAGAGGTTATTTTAATAAAGGTATTGTTTTGTGGCTTGAAATTATTGTATAATAACAGATTTTATATTTTTATAAATAATAATTAGCCACCTTATAACAGAACTATAAACTAAAATTTACTATTCTCTTTACGAAAGTAAAAATTTAAAAGATATGTAGTAATACAAATCAATTTAATTTTAAACTCTCTCATCTAAATGAAAGAATAATTAATATTTTATATAGGAGGTTAATAATTTGTTTTTACATTCACATAAAATAGTTTTAATTTATTCTTTAACTTAGGAAATTAATGTTTAGATTATATTCTATTTTTTTAGATTTTTCTTCTAAGTTCATTAGATAATTTTAATTTTACCGCCGGCGGCGGAAGCAATAAATTAAGTAAACAATCCTTTACTATTATCGGCTTCATTTTGTAGCAGCCGCTTTTTCTAAGCTAAATATTAAGTAAAAATGACATTTCTTTCGAAATGGAAGGACTATTTCTTTACTAATCAATTAGTTATGTAACGTGTAGTCTCTGAGGCTTATACTTTTTATATTTTTTGTGGTTACAGCTTATAGGTTACTGGTTACTTTCACTTTCACAGATCAAAGATAAAAATATTTTAGTTTAGTATTTTATTTGCCTGCTAGTAACCTAAATAATGGGTTTTAGGACGGTTAGCCTTTTTATTCTTTTTATTTTATTTTATTTTTACGGGTTCTAGCATATAGTTACATTTTAGTTTAATTAATTAAACTGGACCTATGCCTAAATTGATCCATGTCATACTCCACATATTTCTGAACATTGCGTCTCTACGTTTATTTAATGTAATTGATAAATCTTTATAGTAGTAAAAGAAAATCTGTTATTATCTAATTATTTATAAGAAAAATAATAGTTTTTATATCTTTTACCTTCTTTTAAATGAAGATATAAAGCTTTTCTATCTAATTTTATATTTAAAGTATTAAAGTATTTAATTGTATCTGTAATACTTTAAATTTATTTATCTGGCGCAGCCAAATTTTCTCCTTTTACTAATATAGGTTTATTTTTTCTATTCACTTTTAATGAATCTAAGTCTGTATCCACTTTTAATTTTTTATATTCATCAATAATTAATCCTACTTTTTCAAAATTATCAGGTAAAATTTTCTCTGAGTATTTACATAAGAAATTATGAAACACTTTTTGATTTTTTATATATTTAGTAAGAGTAGCTCTTTTAATGGTTAAACCTAATTATCTTAAATATTCAATACAAGATGTTAATGAATCAAATTTTAAAGTTCTGGCTCCGCCACCAATATAATCTGAATTTACAAAGGTATTTCCTTCTTTAATTTCTAAATCTACTGAAATACTTCTACGAGTTCCTAATGTATACATATCTTGTCTTTCTTTTTGCATCATATTTACTAATTTATCTACCAAAAGATTGCTTGTTAAAGCAGTAGGTATAGGATAACTTAATAGTAAAAATTTATTAAGATATGGTATTTTAGAATCTACATATTTTTTACTAGTTATAGTGTGTATTTTTAATACTCTTTTTAATTCAATATTTGATTTAGCATGATAATAAAGAGTAGTACATGTTAAATCATAAACATATACAGGTAAACCTTTTAAAGATCCTGCATTAACAACTCTTAATGTATTTAAGTTAAATTCTTTATTTAATAAATAATACTGTTCTAATATTAAAGCGTCTTGATTACTAAATATATTACTATCTAATTTAAATATTATTAATTTAAAAGCTTCTAGTCCCTCTTTATGAAGTAAAGGTAAAATTTTACTTTGTAAAGGGAAATCTCCTTTAAAATAGTAATCCATTCTACCTCTTAATAAGTTAGATGAACCTACGTATTTCAGGCCTGTATTTTTATGTATAAAGATGTATACACCAGAAAAACCTTTATATTTAGATTTACCTGTTAATTCAGCTAAAAGTTTATTTTTTGGTGTAGAGATAGGAAGATCAAATTCAACACCTTTAACTTTTAATAATTTTTCTAATTTAGAGTCAGCAACTGATAAATTTTGATTTAATAATATTTTATTGATAATTGATGAAGTAGTAGGTTTTTCACTATTGATATGCTCCAACGCTAAAAACTCTTTTATATTTGCCAAAGGTCTAATTGAACTAAAAGATCTACTTGAACTAAAATATCTTGTTAAATATATAGCCGCTATAGAACCTAATCCAATACGTTTATCAAATATGAAGTGAGTATTAAAAACACTTTTACTTCTACTAATTGTATCATGCAAATACTACAAAAGTCTTTCGTATGAAAGACCAGTGCTTTATTTGTTTTATACTAAGATTTTATTTTTACATTAAAATAAGTTTAGCAAACTATTGTAGAAATCCCTAAATATAATTAACGAATTAATATATATCTATTTAACAAAATATATGAATACTTATATATTTCTGCACCTTTTTAGGTGGGGCCTGACTATATCTTAAGCATTATTAACACTAATAATACCAATCACCGTCTAGTCGATGAACTGCATACCAAATATTTTATACTTGGCACTTGGCTGCGGATTGCCCATTGAATGATAAATCTTGATTTTACCGTACCACGAGTCATTACCTGTGCCATAAGTTATGTTACCATACTTACTTGGTTAAGATTCCTTTAGGGGTTTCCCGCAATTTGATGATTTATAACCGTAGGTTCACTACAGTTTTGGCCATTGTTCCACAAGACCATAGAATGTTCCAGTTCTTTCTGCTAAAATTGAAGATTGATTTAATCTACCTGGTACAGCATCTAATTTTAAACCTAATGAAGGTACAGCAAAAGAATGAATAACATCCGCACCTGTAATAATTAATCTAATGTGACAATCTACAGGAATAATAACTTTATTATCTACTTCTAATAATCTGAATTGTCCTAATTCTAAATCAGAATCAGGTATCATATAAGAATCAAATTCTATAGAATCTCCGTTTTCAGTTACATAATCAGAATATTCATAACTTCAATATCATTGATGACCTACCACTTTTATAGTTATTGTGGGAGATATTACTTCATCTAATAAATATAATAATCTGAAACTAGGGAAAGCAATAGCAATTAATACTAATGCTGGTGTAATAGTCCAGATAAGTTCAATTAAAGTCGCTCACTTTTTAATTATTAGTGATTTGTACTATATCTTATACTATTAAAGGAAATAGATCATTCCTTAGTGTTATAGTAATTTCACGTATAGTCGATGAGGATTATATTATTTTATTCGTTTTATTCCTGCTGATTATTCTTTATCTTACTTTAAGATTTTAACTTTAACTCCTGATTTATTTTTAGAAGCTCTCTAACAAAAATAGATAAGTGATTATTTGTGTTTTAAAGTACTTAAAGGTAATAGAATTTCCAGCATATAGTGAAAAATTACATGCTTTTATATTCAGTTTTAATAAATTAAAATTACTTTAACGTATTAAAATATGGAGCAAAAAATAGCAATTTAAAAATAAACAATCCGCCGCCGGCGGTAACCACAGAAATAAATTTATATTTTATAATAGTATTTAGTTACTCAATAATATGTTAGTTATTTTGTAATTTAAAGTAAAAAATTTAAACTTATTTTTTATATCTTAATTTGTACTATGCAAACCTTTTAATTCTTTTCCTGCTTATTTTACAGAAGAAAATAGTTTTATTAAAATAATAAGATTAAAAATAATAATATTAAAAAGAATTTATTTTGTTGTGTTTTTGTATATAGAAACAAAGTGTTACCTTTTGCAATATAATTCCCTTGTTAACTTTAAGTGTAATTTTTAATTCTAGTGTGGCTTTAAAAATAAAGACTGTTAGGTTAAAGTATGATTCTTTTCTATTTTATTTAGGCGGTGCCTAATAATTTATCTTTAAATTTTACACTGTTTAAAGTTTTATTTAAAAATACACAGTTAAAAAAAATATAAACTCCTTTAAATTTGTACTTATTTTAGCTTTATTTTTATTGTAGAATTTGTATCTTATATAAAAAGTTTTAATTTTATAATAGAACAGCTTCGCCATTTAAATTGTGTGTTTAAAATTTAATTTAACTGAGATATCACATATTTATAAAATATTTACCTAAGGCGCGTTGTAATATTTAAATAAAATTTGATTAAAAATATAAAACTTAAAATTATTTTAAACTTTAGATATGTAAAATGAATTAAAAAAATTTCAGAAACATCTACTTAAATTTGACCGCCGGCGGCGGAGGGAGATATAAAATTTACCATTTTGTTTGTTAATATATCTATAAATACTAGAATTAGATCTTATAGATTTTTAATTCTTAATAGAAGATAGCCGGATCCTGCTATTTTATGTTTAAAATTTAACAAATTTTATATTTTAATTTAAGCTAGCCGTTTTAATATTGTTAATTATTAAGTTTGTTTTGTTTTTTTAAGAATGTATATGCATGTAGGCACTTTAAAGTACCATGATTTAAATATTTATGAACAATAGGAGAATTATTAGAATTATAGTAATACATTACTGAACCTAAAACTCAAAATACACCTACACATATTACAATTAAATAGAAGAATAGAGTATTATGTAATTCTATAATACCTGTAAAACCAGGAGCAGCACTATCTTGGAAACCAATTAATCATTGTTCAGGTGCATCATTAAAAATAGTATTTAAAATAGAAATATTATTTAACATTATCAAAAATATAAAATTTTGTCTCTCTTAGTTTACTGTATTTTATTAAATTAAAATATCTATATAAAAATATACAAAATTTTAAATATAAAATATTTAACACTTTTTTAAATTTAATTTAATATTCGCCTTAGCGATTTAAATTAAAAGTTTTACGGAGTATATTTGTGTTGAATATAATTTGTCGTAACAAGCATCCTAAGATTCGGCTTAAGCAATAGTAGAATTATTTAAATTTAAAATATAAACTGAACTAATTCTGTTATCCGCCGGCGGCGGCAAGTAAATTTTGTTTAAAAAGCAATTAACTGAAATTAAACAAATTTAAATTTTTTACAAATTAGGACGGTTTTGCCTTAAAGTTTGTAATTATTGATATTACATTTTATTAGTGTAATAAAAAGGTATTTTGAATTTATTTATCCACCTATTAATTAATTTTAAATATAAAAATATAATTTAAAATAATAGGTTACTTAAATTCTCTTTTAAGGAATTAAAATTAAAAGAGCATTCTTTTTAAAAAGTACAAACTAAAGCTAAAAAACAGATATTAAAAAACTAAATATCTATAAACACAAAATAAAAAATATAATAGAATATTTTTATAATAAATAAAAAATATTTATTGTAAAATTAATTTAAAAAAATAAAAACTAATTTATTTAATAAGATAAAATTTTGTTATAAAAAAATAAATCTTAAAAATATAAATATTTAAAATTAGTACTTAAATTAAAGAAATCAGTCCTCGTTATTATAAATTTTAATTTTATCTGATTTAAAAATCAAGATTAAAAAAATTAAAACAAAAATTAAATTAAAAAAGATAAAAATATTAAATATTATTAAACTTTAAAATATAATTAATTGTCGCTTCAGCGAGTCCGCTAAATTAAAAGGGATAATACTATTTTTAGTAGCAACAAAATAATTAGTATATTTAATAAAAATGTGAATTAATTCAAATATAAATATAAGTAATATAATTATAAATTCTCCATTAGAACAATTTGAAGTTAGTAATTTAATAAGTTTAAATGCACCTATATTTGGTTATTTAAATTTAAGTTTAAGTAATTTAGGTTTATACTCCTTATTAGTATTATTTTTAATTATAGGATTACATTATATGGGGAATAATGATTCAAAAATTTTACCTTCAAAATGGTCTATTGGATTAGAAAGTATTTTTACAACTATAAATTCAATGGTTAGAGAACAATTAGGAAAAGAAATTTATTTACCTTTTATATATGCTTTATTTTTTTTCATATTAATAGCTAATTTATTAGGTAATATTCCTTATAGTTATTCAGTAACTACTTCTATAATAGTAACAATTGGTCTTTCTTTTACTATTCTTACTGGTGTTACAATTTTAGGTTTGTATATACATAAATTACATTTTTTCTCATATTTTGTACCTTCTGGTACTCCTTTAGCTTTAGTACCTTTATTAGTATTAATTGAAACAGTGTCTTATTTAGCTAGAGCTTTATCTTTAGGTATAAGATTATTTGCTAATATGGTAGCTGGACATTCTTTATTAAAAATATTGTCTACTTTCTTATATCAAATGTTTAATAGTAGCTTAATTATCGCTATATTTACTTTAATACCTTTTGCTTTCTTCTTAGCATTATGTGGATTAGAAGTAGCCGTATCTATAATTCAAGCTTATGTGTTTGTATTATTAGTAATCTCTTATATTAAAGATGCTATTTATTTACACTAATATATAATATTTTTTTTTTCTTTATTAATTTACCCCCTTATACAAAAACACTTATAAAAAACATTTAACACTTAATATTTAACTTTTAAATAATACCAAAATCAAATATAAAACAAACACAAATTTGTGTTAGCGCCTTATGGATTTATTTCTATTAAAAAATAGATTATAAGTAATCCTTTAATCTTATATAAAATAAATTCTTCACTCCGCCCCAGCTTTAAATAACATTCAAATTCTTTAATAAAATGTGGTTTAAATTTTAAGCCGGCGGCGGCCAGAGTAAATTTTATTGTGTTATTTCTTTAATTCTTTAATAGTTTAAAAATTTAAAAGTTTAAGTTTTAACTAACAACAAAATCTAAAATTAATTAAGCAATGGCAAATCGCAATAAAAAGTTTAAATTATTATTAAACAACATACAAATTTTATATTGTAAGTAAACACTAGTCTAATAAAATTGAATTATTATAATTTAATTATTGTTGTTTTTTTTTAATTTAATTTAATAAATTTTAATAATTATAAATAATGACTATTAAAACAAAATTTATATTCTTATATTTTTATATTAAATTTTTATATTTTTATAAATTTATTTGTAATTTATTAATAAAAATAAAAATAAAAGAGAGTTATTATATAATTAATTTTATTTCTAAGTTTATAATAATATTTTATTTAAAAATAAGGGGGAATCTGATAACGGTAATCAGTTGTATTTGCACTACAAATATGATAGTTCGAATCTATCTTTCTCCAATAATTATTAAAATTAAAGGATAGAAATTTTATAAAATAAATAAAAAAATTATAAAATTTAATAATTAATAAGCCTCGGTTGCTTAGTGGTCAAAGCGCTATTTTGAAGCTGTAGATATGTGAGTTCAATTCTCTCCCGGGGCATACAAACTTAAAAATTAAAATAAACAGTAAAAAAGTTAAACAAAATTAAATTTAACAGTTTATTATAAAATTCTAATTGCCCCTTTTCTAATTTATTTATTATATTTATATTTATAATTATAGTTATATATCTTTTTTTATAATACGCCGCCGCCGGCAAGAATAATAAATTTATTTTTTAATTTTAAATTATAAAGTTTTAAGCCGGAATAGTTTAATTGGTAAAACGAATTCCTTGTAAGATTTAAATATTGGTTCAATTCCATTTTTCGGCAAATAATAATAAAATAATAATAATAATTTTAAATTTTGTTTTTATTTTTATATTCTATTTTGAGTTGTAGTTTAATTTGGAAAAACACCATTTTTTGGTAATGGATTTAATATCAGTTCAAGTCTGGTCAACTCAGTAAACCCACAATCTATTTTAGTACAAAATACAAACTTTACAGAGTATAATTATACAATAATAAAAAGCAGGTAATAATCAAAACCAAATAGTAAATTAAAATTTTAATATTTATTTTTACATAATTAATAAAACTTATTTAATTTTATCTGATCGGTAGCATACACACAAACTTAATTAAATTTCATTTTTACATTTAAACTAGCCTTGTTGTAAAAAGCTAAATAAACCAAAATAGGCGGAGCCTTTCAAAAAAAAATTATAAAAATAATATTAGTTTACATAAGGAAGCAGAACTCGAGTGGTTGAGTGTCTCCCTTTTAAGGAGAAAGTCCTGGTTCAAGTCCAGGTGCTTTCATAAAATTTAAATTTCAAATTTAAGTGATAACAAATTAATAGTTAAAAATATAAAAAATAAATATAATAAAATTCTTTACATTTAATCTATTTTTTCTCATTATTACTTTTTATAATAAATAAAAATAATCTCATTAATTTTTAGTATCTTTACTTTGGTTATATTTATTAATTTGGTTTGATAGGCTGGAAATAAAATGATAAAATTATAATTTATAAATAATAAATATTTTAGTACTATTTAATTTTTAAAAGAGATTTCTTTTTATATTTTAAATAAATCTAAAAATATAAGGGCAGGTGATCCGATTGGTAATGGTGGTTATCTGTAAAATAATTGGTTTAACACCGTAAAAGGTTCGATTCCTTTACTGCTCAAAAACAAAAATAAAAATAAAATTTTAAGTTTTTATTTTAATATTATAATTATAATTTTATCTAACCAAACCGCAAGAATAACTGCTGTAAACATTTAAATTTACAATCTTTCTTTTTTGCCGCCGCCGGCGGATAAATATTATTGTAAATTTTATAATAAAAATAAAGGGGTTTAAATTACAAATTTATATATAGTTCTTTTTGAGAGGTTTTATACTTTTTTTATTTAGAGTTTTTTGTGTTTAAGCCGTTTTTATCTTTAAAAAATTATTTTGTTACCGCCGGCGGCGGAGTGTTTAATTTTAATTTAGAAGATAAACCTTGGTTTATTTAACTTCTGTTAATCAGTTTAAACAAATCCGGTTTGTCTAAGCCCCGGCTTTAATGAATAGAGATTTTAACTAAATCTGAACCGGCTAACCAGTTATTAAATTTTACTTTTTTATTTTCCTCTTTAGGTGATTGCCACTCTAAATTGAATTGTAGTTTTCTTTATAATAAATTTATATAAAATATCTTTTTTTATAAATTAATATAACTAGATAAAATAGAAATAAAACATCTGAATTTCTTAAAAATTAAGCCTCATTTCTTTAAAAATACGTAGAAGATAAAAACAAACCTTTATTAAAGCAAACAACACAAAACTTCTGGTAAATTTAAAATATAAAAAATCTTAAAATTAAAAAACTTTAATTCATAGTTAAGCTTAACCCGGAATTACTTTTGTTTTAACTACCTCTGAAATAATCTTAAAAATACGAGTTAAAACAATTAGATAATAAAATAAAAGATAAAGAATAATAATTCTAATGAAATAAAAATTATTAATAATTAAAAGTTGAGTAGTTTTAGATGAGATTATAAATTTAAATATAAGATAGAAACTTTAAATATAAAGAAAATATAGAATAAAAATAAACTAACTTTTGTTTGTTGTTACTGTATTAACTATTTTATTTTTATCTTCAAAAAAATTAAAATGAATTATATTATACCCCTCTATATAACTTTTTATTTATCATATATCATATATTCATTTTTCTTTAGTAGCACGGCTTTGCCTTAATAAATAAGTATAAACAAACTAAACAAATATAAACAAATAAACTTATTTTTTTTACCGCCGGGGCGGTTTTTGTAAATCATTTAAAAAATTTAAATTAGATTGATAGAGCTCTTCTTTATTTATTGTGAAACAATCTAAAAATACATTAATTTATATGTGCATTTAAAATAGTGTATTTTTTGTTTATAAATATTTATTGTTTTATTTTTATCCCTGTGTATCAGTTAAACCTATTTTTATACACTTATTGTTTTTTATAAAGTACAAATTTGTAAAATTTATAGTTTTATTACTATAAAATACTAATAAAAACAAAATTCTTTTATAACTTAAATTATATCTTTTTTTGTCCGGCCTTATGTAGTGTTTAGGGTTTAAATTTAAAATTAATAATTTTGTATGATGTTTTATTCTTATATTGTTTCTGTATCATTATGCTTTTTATTTTTCTCCGCCTAGGCGGCCATAATATTTATTTTTATACTACACATTTAATAGTAAATATTTATTTAAATAACCAGCTAGGAAAAATATAATAATTATAAAATAATACTATATCATAGCCGTTTTATAAATTTAAACTTTAAAGTATAAATGATAACTATAATAAAGCTTTATTTAAATTGTGTGTTGTAATAATTTGTTATTATATTAAATAATTCATACTAAATTATTCATTTTTAGTTTGTAGTGTAAATGGTTATTTTTATATTTAACTAACCTATCCAAAAACAAAACAAAACACTAAATATAATTATTTAATAATAATAAAAATAAAATTTAATTCTTTGCCTCTTTTTAAGTAGTTGCTTCGCTTAAACGGGTCCGCGCACACCACTTTTAATTTATGTTAAGTAAATTAAATAAAAAAGAGAGAATTTATAATTTATATTAAATATTTTTAATACTAAATTTAAAAATTATATTTAGCTAAAATAGTAATAATAAACTTATTTAGAATATACAAATATAATATCTCTTTATATTTTATTAATTTAGTTTTTTTAAACCAAATATAAATTTTATACTAACTAAAAATAAAAATAAAGAAACACAAAAATAAAAAACTAAAATAAAAAATAAAAAAACAAAAACATATAAGGATATAGATAAAAAATTTTAATTTTTAAAAATTAAAATTCTCGTTATCATCTAAGCAACTAATTTTACGAATAGAATATTTGTATGCACTTAAACCTTTTTATTTTCAGTTATATTATGAATAAATATAAATTTATTTATAAAATATAATTTAAATATATAATAACCTTTAATTGGTGGCTATTTGAAAATAAAATAAGAAACATTAGTATAAAATAAACATTAAAAAACAAAAATGATTAATCAAGTAATTAATAGAAATCTATTTCAAACCTTTCCTTGTAATGGAAATAATCTTATACTTATAAAAAGTAGAGTGCCTTTTAATTTAGGGAATAATAAAATTAATAATAATTTAGATATAAAGCTGTTTTATACCTCTGTTATTTTAAATATGGATAATTCAAATAATGATAAAGGAATAAATAAGGATTTAGACAAAGATATTGTGCTTAGCGATTCAAATGTATCTAAATTAAGATCAAACCTGGAAGAACTACAAAAAATTAACTCTGATAATAAAAAAGAATGGTGAGAGTCAGTTTCTAATGGTGAAGTGAGTACAATTGAAGAAGCTTTTTATAATTACAAAGCAATTGTTTCTAATAATAAAGAAGATATTGAATTTCTTTTCAACATGGTTAGTGTTTTAAGTAATTTAAGTGGAAAAGAAAAAATGGAAATAAAGAAAATAATAAATGGTAAAGGTGTAATTGAAAGTATAAATATCTTATCTAATGATCCCAAATATAAAAATATTTTATTTTCAAATAAAGGAAATAAAACAATTTTAACTGAATTAATTCACAAAAGCAAAGAATCTGAGGTAAAAGTAACTGAATTACTCAGGAAGTGGTTGAGATTGGAAATAGCGTAGAAAAATTACACAAATTTAAGTCTAAATTTGAAAAAGGTTTAGATGACAGTGTCCGAATGTTAATTTTTTAATAGACAATCAAAAAAACTTAGACTTAGTAGTATCAGCTGGTTGTGTAATAACTCCAGTATTAGCATATAGAGGTTTATTATCTGCTTTTACTAAAAATATGTTTCCTCCTATACCTAAGACCTTAAATAGCACAGACTATAATAACAATTTAAACAGTAGAAATTTAAAAGTGAAAATTTTTAATAGAGTAGCTTTAACCGCTTTAGCTGGCTATTATTTATATATGCATAATAATCATAAAGCTTTTACACCTTTATCTACAAAATTCACAGGTGGTGGTGTAACTAGTCCCACAACCGTAAATATGTTAATTAAAAATAAAAGTAATAATGAAAATAAAAATCCAAATCAAAATAAAAATAGATTTAAATTTATAATTTTATTTATAATAGTTATATTAAGTATTATTTTTATATTTTTTATATATCATTTTTTTAATTACTTTACATTAACTAATTTATTTTCAATGGTTTCTTTTTGGATAAAATATTTTTTATTAATATGGTTTATAGGCTGGTGGTTACACCATGTTTTAGAATTTTATTTATTTTTAGTTTTATCAATAAACAGTAATTATATTACTATATCTAAATTTTATCCTCAATTTTTACTAAATTGAATAAACAGAATAAAAAGTAATAGTAAAATTTCTAATACAGGAAAAATTTGGTATATAAATACCTATTTAAGATTAATATTATTTTATTCTTTTTTATTATTTTTATATATTTTATTGTTTATATTTTTTTTATAGTTTTATCTTAGTTAATTTTACTTTATTTAAATTTAAATTTTTAAATTAGTATTGAATATTAAAACCAAATATTTACCCCCTCCCAAACAAAATATTCTTTTTAAAACAGAGGTTAAAAATAGTTTTAATTGAATAGGGGTCTTATTTTTAAAATTTTTAAATGTAAATTTCACATTTTACTTAAACCTTTAACTTTAATGAGAAGTGTATTTTTTAAATTTAATAGATATTACTCTTATTTTCACTAAAAAAAAATTAATTAATTAAAAATATAAAAGGATATAGATAAAAAATTTTAATTTTTAAAAATTAAAATTCTCATTATCATCTAAGCAACTAATTTTACAAATAGAATATTTGTATGCATTTAAACTTTTTTATTTTCAGTTATATTATGAATAAATATAAATTTATTTATAAAATATAATTTAAATATATAATAACCTTTAATTGGTGGCTATTTGAAAATAAAATAAGAAACATTAGTATAAAATAAACATTAAAAATATAAATGATTAATCAAGTAATTAATAGAAATCAATTTCAATCATTTCCTTATCATTTAGTAGATCCTTCACCTTGGCCTATTTTAGTGAGTTTTTCATTATTAAGTTTTACTGTAGGAGCTGTAGTATATATGCAAGGTTATCCTTATGGTAATTACTTAATCAGTTTAGGTTTCCATATAACATTATTTGCTATGATATTATGATTCCGAGATATTATAACAGAAGGAACATTTCTTGGTAACCATACTATAGAAGTTCAAAAAGGATTAACTCTAGGAATTGTATTATTTATAATTAGTGAAGTTTTTGCTTTTTTAAGTGTATTCTGAGCTTTTTTTCATTCTAGTTTAAGTCCTGCAATTGAATTAGGAGGAGTATGACCACCACAAGGAATAACACCTTTAGATCCCTTTGCAATACCTTTATTAAATACTATATTACTATTATCATCTGGTGTTTGCCAGAAATGTGATTTATTTGAAATTCTTTTATTAACCAGTAATATATTACCTTTTAATTTACCGAGAGTATCTTCTTTAAAAAGAATAGGTTGTCATAATATAGATATATTAAGTATATTAATAGGATCTTTATTAGGTAAAGGAACTATGGAAAGAGATGGTAATGGTTCACGTTTTACTTTTTATCAACAAATAAATAATGGAGAATATTTATTATGATTACATCAAAAAATAAGTACTCTTGGTTATAGTAACAGTGAATTACCTGAAATAAATATAATTAAAGAAATAAATGGTAAAATATCTTATAAATACAAATTTAAAACTTATACCTATAGTTCCTTTAATTGAATATATGATGAATTTTATCCTAACAATAGAAAAATTATACCTACAAATATAGATAAATATTTAAGCCCTATAGCTTTATCTTATTGAATAATGGCAGATGCTAGTTTATATAAAAATAGAGGTTTAAAATTTAATAGTAACCATTTTACACTTAAAGAAATAAAAATATTATCTTCTGTACTTGAAAAAAAATATACTATTAATACTTCTATTTATAAAACGGGTATTATTAATCAATATAGTTTATATATTCCTAAATCTAATTTAGATCTTTTAAGAAAAATAATTAAACCATATATTCATCCTACTATGATTTATAAAATTATTTTGATTTAATACTTAGGCCTCTAATTTAAATATTTGTTATTATTATTTCTTATATTCTTTTTATATTAACACAACTTGTAAGTTTATTAATAAAATTTTAGTTTTATCTTTATAATTCTAATTTATATACTTTAGCCTAAATGTAAAAACTTTCAGCCCTTTAGATACAAATTAAACCCACAAATATTGGTGCATATCTCTTTACAATATTAATATAAAAAATAATACAAATTTAGGTAATAGTTATTTATTAAATTTATAGACAAATTTATACCTAAAGGTTTAGGTAACTTAAATAAATTTTATTAAACATTATATATAAAATATTAAACATTAAAAATTAAAAATTAAAACTTTTAAGGGAATATAAAATATCAAATAATATAAGAGATATTAACTACTGGCCTAATAAAATAATTTAACAAAGAATTAACAAATAAATTGCATAGTCCTAGACATAAAATAAAAAGAATAAAATTAAAACAAAAAATAAAAAATATTTTATTCTAATAAAAAAAATCTAGCTTTTATTAAGAAAGGAGATAGTTACAATTATAATTATCTTGGCGACATTGATGAAAACGGTTAACGAAATACATCTAATTTTAAGACCGTCGGTTATTAACAAAAAATGATCGCTACAGACTGGTTCATCGATGGGTACTTTAAACAAAAAAAAAAGTGCTTAATGTACAGTCGAAATCTCAAATAGAACACAATTTCTATTTCAAAGGTTTTATAAAAATTTTCAATATTAGTAGCAATACTATTTTTACTTTTTTGCCGCCGCCGGCTATAGTTTAAATTTGAAAGAGATATATTTATATAAAATACAAGAGTTATATTTTTAGATGTTTAATTTATTATTTTTTAATTTATTTTACTTTATATAACTGGAGATTTGGCATTTGTAACATATGGTCATCATGCTTTAATACAAGGAGATAGAAGAGGAGCAATATTAGGAACCTTATTAACTATAATATTTGCAATATTATTTACTGGTTTACAATATTATGAATATTCTACTGCAGGATTTACAATAACAGATTCTGTATATGGAACAGTATTTTATGCCTCAACTGGTTTACATGGAATACATGTAATAATAGGAACAATATTTATTTTAGTTGGATTTATTAGATTAGTTAATTATCATTTAACAGATACTCATCATCAAGGACATGAAGCCGCTATTTTATATTGGCACATAAATTTATAATAAAACATATAACACTCGCCCTTTAATTATGTAAATAGTTAAATCGGATTTCACTTTATGCTGAAAAATCTTATATTTTGAATACTATAATAACAAAGTTAAAATTTCAATTATAATAAAGAAAATTAGCAAGGTATTACCTTCAGAGACTTTACGTGAATTATTTCCTATTTTATAGAAAGTATAAGAAAAAGTCCTAATATCAAATTCTCCTATACAAAGTATAAATATTTATTAATAAAATTATCTATTATAAATTACAACGGCAACCCTTATAAATTATAAATTTATAATTAAAAAATATAAATTTTCTTTATTAAAACTCTTTTTTATATTTTTATAATTTTTATATTTTTATATAAGGCTCCTATCTTAAAAAAATAAGAAACACAAAATTTATAATATAAAGATTCTCTATCAAATTAATAATAATTTACTCCGCCGCCGGCGGTAAAACAAATAATAATCTTCAATAACATAAAAATTTAATTTATTTTTATTTAATTTATATTTATAGTTATAGTTATAGTAATATTTTTATTTTTAATTTTGGGTTATAATTTAGATTTTTATAGTTTAATAGCTCCCCCGTTTGTATTTATAATTTATCCTATTTATATTTTAAATTAAAATAAATAAAAATTATAACTTGCAACCAGGAGTAAGCTAGGCATATTTTACATATAAAAGAATAAATACTCTTTCTGTGTAGTTTTTTAAGTTAAGTTGTTTGTGTAACCGCCTTACTTATTAACTTAAATAATTTAAAATATAAATATTTTCATTAGTGCCGTGGCTATCGCCAAATAAACAAAGAATAGAAAATTAAAAATATAATAAAAATAATAAATTAAAAATTTAATAAGAGAACTATTGACTTTGTTGATGTAGTATGACTTTTTCTTTTTCTCGCTGTTTATTACTGAGGAGGTCTTTAAAAATTTTAAACAAATAAAAATGAATAATAAAATAAATATGATAAATATAAACAAATTTACAACCAAATTAAATACAGATAAAAAAAATATAAATTTTATCTTTGTATTAAATTTACTATTCTTTCTTAGTTTACAGTATAATTTTAATTATACAATAGATTTTTTAAGTACTAATTATCTTTCTTTACCAATATTAATTTCTTTAACTAGTGCACATAGAACCACAGAAAATATCTTAAATCAAATAAAAATAACCGCCGGCGGCTTTAACCAAATAAAAATAGAAATAATTAATATCTTAGTTTATAATAGTTTATTCTTATTAGGATTACTATCAAGAACAGAAAATAATCATTTCTTTATAACATTCAATTTACAAATAAATTATATTATAAATAGTATTAAAACAAAATTCTTTAATTTAAATAAATTTAAAAAAAATTACGATATTTTTAAACTTTATTTGTTTATATTTTTAGTAAATACTTATCCTAAATATTTATCTAAAATGATTTTAACTTATTATGTATTTTTTTTAATTAATATAATTTGTATACTATTTTGTAAAATTTATTTTCTTGTTGATTTTAATTGATATAGTTTCAATTTTGTTTATTTTATAATTACTTCTAATGATTTTGATTTTATAATTTCTGATTTGAATTACTTTAAATTAGATTTAGTTCTATCTAAAGAACAAAATTTTTATACGAAAGATTTAGTTATTAATTCTAATATTATTTTAGATCCTATAGATAAATTTATTGAGGATAGATACAATTTTAATATTAATAATATTAATAATAATAATTTAGGAAATAATGGTAATCCAGGGGGTAATAATGGAAATAATAATAACTGGACTGTAGCCACAAATACAAATCATAATAATAATGATGATGATAATATAAATGTGCATGACTTCAATGTAACAGCGCATCTAGAAGGAATAAGAAGTAGACATAATCATGTTATTAATATTATTATAAAACGGGAGAATTTAATCAATTTTCTAGTAAATCCACAATTACCACGTGTGCAAAATATGGATATTATTAATTATCTTCAATATATCCTAGGAAAAATACGCCATGAATCTCAATATTTTACTAATTCTCAAGACTCCCCCATAAGCGTAAATAGTCAAGAGTCAAGTATAGTAAATTCCCCAGCAAATATTTTACCTTCACCTTCACCTTCCCCTACCCGTTTAAATCCCAATTACCCTATCTCTATAGAAGAAAGTAGAATAACCTTAAACCAAGTTTTTCCAAATTCATATAATAATGAAAGAATAAACTCCGGTTTTACAGCAGAAGAAATTCTTCACAGAGACTATCCTGAAAGACCTTTAACTCAAAAGGTTATGCTAAAACGTTTATTGGATTACGGTAGAATTTTTTTTTACAGTGAAAATAATATAATAAGACCTTTACAAGGTGAAATAGAAGGTAATGAATTAAAAATATTAGAACCAAGACATCTATTAAGAAGATTCTGTCAAGACCCAAAAGATTTAATCCAATTTCATTGAATACAATCAAAACCTTTTAATCCTTATACAATATATCATACTTCAGATCCAGAACATTATTTCCAAATGATTGAATATACAATTGTAAATAACAAAATTGAACTTTTATTGGGTAATATAGAAGATAAATTAGTTAAAAGAACTGCTTTAAACATAATAGAAAGAGAAAATTATATTTACCAAGTTGAAAGAGATATAAGATACTATGCATACTTATTAGAAAAATATCTTTATCCAAATAATAATTAACCGGTTAACTTTAAACTAAACTAAGAATACTTTTTAGCGTCCTAAAATTATTGCTACGATAGCTATAAAACCGCTAATTTTTATACCTTTGTATTTATTTTTGTTTTTTAAATTAAGCTGAGGTAAAAGAATTAAATTGTTGTTTTTAAGAAATTAAATTAAAACAATGAATACTCTTAAATGTAATAAAATTGTTTTAAGAGGCATAGCATAAATTTTCAACCTTAAATTTTCTTTCTATCTTTATTTGTAAAATGTTTACAACTAAATAAAATTTTTAAATTTAAAAGCGCCTTAAATTAATATACAAAAATACAAAATAAAATACAAAATAAAATACAAATTGGCGCGGAGCGACGCTATCTAGTTCTTTAAATACTGTGTAACCCCCACCACACAAAGTAAGGCTATACTTAAAAGTTTTAATTTAAAAATTTAAAGTTTAAGGCGGAGCCCCAGCAAAAATAACAGCCAGCCTTAAAATTAAAAATAATAATTAAAATAATAGACTATTATATCTCTATTTTAAATAGATATCTCCACCGCCGGCGGTAACAAAAAATTAATAAATAATATCTCCGTATTATTAGCTGTATCTATAATAATTACAAAAATTTATTTATTTCATATTTAATTCTTAAATATAAAAATCAAATAAATAAAATAAAATAAAATAATATTTCAAACTATTATTACAGAAAAGGGTGGGCTTATTTTGGCGTATAAAAATTAACTGTGTTTTATTTTTAATCTTTTTTAAGTGTGGTGTAACCGCCGGACAGGATTTTTTGTGTTATATTTATTTTTAAATTTAAAGGTTAAAATAAGATAATTTCTGTTAAAAGTTTAAATTTATTTATTTATGGATACAGTTTTTATAGTAAAATTAAAAGGTATAAAATATGTAAACACACAAATAAGAGAAGTAAGGCGGAAAACAATAAAATTTAAATTGTTATGTATTTAAATAACTCTTTTTCAAAGATATGAGTTTATTATTCTAATTAAAAAATTTAAATTGATATTATTAGTATAAATTATATAAAATATTTAATAGTGGTACTATATATTTAATTTATTTTAAACTTTTTTATTTTAATGTTATAAATTTAAAAAGAATTAGAGATATATTTGGAGTTAGCTCCTGTTTATAATTTTTTATTACAAATTTAACACAAATTTAACCTTTTAATTACATTATAAAAATAAACACTTAAACATAAAACTTGTTTTTATAGATAAATTTTTTTAAATATAACAAGGGCTTATAATTTTATATTAACATATTTGTATTTTTAGCTTATTTTTAATATTGTTTATAATTAATATAAAACTGTTGCTACTAAAATTAGTTTATTTTAAAACGTTGAAGGGTTAAATGTAAAGTGCTAAAATAAGATATAGGTATATTTATAAATTATACTTGTATAGCAGATAAAGTTCTGGATGGTTTAAATCCTCCGAGTTTATCTGGATGATTTAATCTTGTTAATACTAATCAGGCTGATAAAACTGTTACTAATAAAACTGTATTATCTCTGCAGATACTAATCCTAATGTAAATACTGGGGGTAAATAATCTCTTATTATATAATTATAACTTAAATTATTTTATAACCTTTTTGCTTTGGGTTGTTATTAGTTATAATTATTAATTAAATAAACTATGTTTAGTTATATTGTATAATAATCATATAATAACAATTATTTGCTTCTATTTTATGTATATTTTTTAAATAATTATTTAAAATAAATATAATTATAAATTTTATATTTTTTAGTTTTTATCTTTATTATAAATATTTTATTAATAGTGGCAATTGCCCTACCTGTTCTTAATAGAAATATTTTATTCTTTCACATACGAGAATAACCTCTATAATTTTTATTTATACCGGTGCGTATTTTATTACACATTATATTTTCAGTCAATTGGATCAGGTATAGGTATCTATAGTTGATTATTACGCATATTAATAGCTTCAATCTTTATTAAAGGCTTTATCACATTTTTTTCTATTTCTTACTACAAAAAATCTTTTAAATTATCTAATTTAATTAACTGTTTACTAACCGGACAAATAGTAGTAATATTATAAACCTTAAAAGTATTTTCAACTTTGTTTAAAAGTATTCTCAGAAAAATTTCTAATTTAAAATTTGCTCTAGATGATATAATAAATTTATTTGATATTTATTATATGAAACAATATTATTTAAACGAATTAAATTTTTATTAGGTAAATATTTTAAATTTTCTCATTATTAGTTTAAAATAAGTGTTTTTATAATTTTATTATTTACTACATTTAAAATACCTCAAAAAAAACAAAACAAAAACTTATACAATTTTTAAAAATAAAATCAATCTGTATGTTTGTTTTTAATTTTAATACCTTCAATGTCTCATTTATCTAAAAGATTTATCTTTTTATTTGCTTTTTGTTTAAATTTTACAATTTTAATAAAATAGCAGAGACAGTTCTCGTACTTTAATTAAAGGAGAACCTTAATATTTAAATATCACAATGCCTCAATTAATTCCTTTTTATTTTTTAAATCAATTATCTTTTTCTTTTTTAACTTTATTTGCTTTAATTTATTTATTTAATATAACAATAATAAAAATTTTTAATACTAAACAATTATTCCATACAGTGAGTTTAACCTCCTTTGTTATGGGAGTATATAATACTATAAATGGAGTATTAGCTAGAGAATTGCAAGAACAATTAAATAAAGCTAATAATAGAAATGAATTATTACATGCAAAAATTTCGGATTTACAAGACAAAAGTATTCAATCTTTATCAGAAAATAGTCAAATAAGAGCGAGTTTAGATGAGGGAAATAAGACTTTTACACAAGTAAATGAGACTGTAAACACAATGAATAATACTTCAAATTCTGAAGTGCAATCTACAATTATAGGAGATAAAATGGAGGAATTGGTAAGTAATGTATCTAAAGGTAGAGATATTGTGGATAAAATAATAGATTGAATAAATAAAGGAAGTAGAGATGGGAGTAGTTCATCTAATTTTCTAGATTCATTTTCTGAATTATCCAATTTTATCTCTTCATTAAATATTGAGCAAAGGTTAGCTTTAGTTCATATATCAGGATCTATAGCCATATTTCTTTCTTTATTAACAATAATCAGTGTCTTTTATGGTAATATTATAATTGCTTATTTAAAATTAGAAACTCGTTTTCCTAAAATTAAAAAATTAATAGAACTTCGATTAAAATTTCAAAATTATTATTTATTATTAAATATTTTCATAATTTTATTTGTTTTAGTTGGAATTGTTTATGTAAATATTATAATTTTATTACATTAAATTTTCTATACAGTTTTTTATATTAATTTGGTTATTTTTATTAATCTATATATCTATTTTATTTTTCTTTATGCGAATATTTATACTATAATTTTTATATTTGTATTTGTGTTAGCGCTTTTATTTAAACGTATAATTCACCTAAATATGCTATTATTTTAAATTTATTTTACTTATAAAATTTAATTCTCAGGGGGGGGAGGGGATATACAATTTATAATTAATTTTAAGAAGAATCAGGGGCTAAATATTTTTGTAACCTAAAAATTTAAATAAATATAAATATAAATATAAATATAAATATAAATATAAGTATAAATATAAATATAAATATAAATATTTTTTCATACTTCCTTTTAATAATGAATTTTTAAAAATTTATTATTTTGAAGTTTATTATTTTGATCATTGTTAAAATTTTCATTTTTAGTTTTGTTATTATGATTGAAGAGATTTGAACTCTCATTACCTTTTTTTATGAAAGGGTTTAACCTTAAATAATTGCAACCATTATTAATTTGTATATTATAAAAATATTTTGTTTATAATTTAACTTAGAAAGTAAGGTATTTTTGTTTTTATTGCCGTGTGTTTGTGTTTGTGTTTATAGTTTGTTTTAATTAAAATTATCTTATAAATCCTTTTCTTTAAAACAGTCTTAACAGTATAACCCCCACCCTAACAAAAAATAAATAAAAATCTAAATAATTATAGGAACAAAATTTAATAAACTCTACAATTTTTATATATTTGTATATAAATTATAATCTCTATTAAAATTTGTAACAGCCGGCGGCGGAGGGTTTCTAAAGATTTATAAATATTTGATGTTTTTCATAATAACCGCCTTAGGTATTTTTATTAGGATTTATTTTTGTTTTTAAAATTTAACCGGAGTTTTATTATACTTAATCTGTTAGTTTGGTGTTGGAGGGGGGTATAATTATTTTAAATTATTAAAATTTTTATTTTAAATTTTCCGGTTTGAAAAATAGTTTTAATTTTAATATACCATAAATAAATTTAATTTATAGAATTATCTATTTATCTGTGGCTATATCCATTAAAGTATTTTCAGTTATACCAATAAAAGGTACAATTACTAAGAACCAAGCAAAGTAAAATGCAGTAGAAAATTGTCCAATTTCTAAATAAGGACTTTCTGGGTGTTGAGAACCAATTCATAATAATATTACAAAATCAACAACAAAGAACCAAAAAGCTAATTTCATAAGAGGTCTAAATTGACTACCTCTAATTCTAGATAAATCAGTTAAAGGTAAAACTAATAAAATTAATAATGAACCGAACATAGCTAAAACTCCTAACCATAAACAAATGTTTAACGCTATTAAAATGAATCTACTCAATATTAAATAGAAATATCTAGATATTAAATAACTTTGTAAGTATTTGTTCTTATTCCGTTTATTAAAAAAATTGACAAAAACTTAGATTAAATTTATTAAAAAATACACATTTTCAAACAACAATATAATCTATTTCTTATAATAGACAAGGTTTTAATTTATTTACTTTTTTATGTCTGTTTTCTGTTAAGCTGGCCCGGTTTAGTGGGTTCAGATTTATAATGTTTAAGTTAAATTTGTACTTTTAAATATAAGAAAATAATTTTATCCTAAGGCGGCATTTAGTTATTAAAAATACACTCCGGCGCCGGCGGTACAAATTAAATATTAATACAAATTATAATTAGAAAAAATGAGATTAAAGATTTATATGAACAAAAAATTATAACAATATAAGATTAAAAATATCTACAGTAAGAATAGACATTTTCTATTTATTACTAATATAGGTAAAATTTTTATTATTTTTAGTAAAAATTTTTATATTTATATTTATATTTATAAAAAATAACCGCCTAAGGAACCGCCTTAATTAAAAATATTTTTATTTACCGTGCTACACCTCTAAAATAATTGAATGTTATAATAAAATTTAAGCTTTGGTAAAATTTAAAATTAAAGCAAGTATTATTCAAATAGAATTTTTATTTGCATTTCTTATTTTTAAGTGTAAAGATTGTACCATCACAAAAAACAAAAATAAAATCTTATAATTAAAAAAAATATTAACTTATAATTAAATTATCAGTGTAAAAGAAACAGTTTTACAGTAGAAGAACTAAGATATAATTTTAATTTATCCGCCGCCGGCGGTAAAGATAAATATAATATTCAATTTTACCCTCTGCTAAACTAATGTAAACAACCATTGTTTAAATAGTAATTTAAGAAGTTTTAAAAATTTTAATAAGAGGTTTATATTAGATATTTTTATTATTATTGATTTTGTGTTTGTTTTTACGCAGCAATCTTTGTTATCGTTCCGCAAAACAATAAATATTGTAAAATAATTAGTATAAGAATTAAGAATTAAAATTTACATTTTAAATTTAAGAGGTTAAATGAATTACTAATGTAAATTATTTATTTTGCCGCCGCCGGCGGAGAAAATAAAAGCTAAAGTGCCATTACTAATAGAATTTTTATTTTTAATAAATTATAAATTTACCGCCTTAGTATAATATAAAAAGTAAATAAAATAAAAAAATTAAACCTTTAATACTAAATAAATTTATATTTATCTTGAAAAAAAAACACAAAACATTCTTAAGAAACAAAAAGTGCGTAAATTTTAAAGCCCGGACCAAGTAATTAAGGTATCCCACAGATTTTATTTAAAAGTAATGAAGAAATTAAATAAAATTTTATCCTTTTAATTAAAAACAATAAAAATTCTGTTCTTTTCTGATTGAAGCAAGGCGCGGAGGGATTAAAATACTTTGTTTTGTATTTAAAATTGTTTACTGACTATATCTTAAATGATATTGATTTGTTTCCTTTATAGAAAAGCTTAAAAGACATAAAATCTATTTTGATCAAACTTTCTACGTGTAGTCTATGAAGTTTTATATTACTTGCTTGTTATCTAAATAGAAATAAAAATTTTTACTTTTTTAAAAAGTACTTATTTATATTTATAGACTTTCAAGCATATAGTAGAATTTATATAAACCGCTAGGAAGTCAGCTTATTTGGAATGGATCTTAAAATGGCATAGAAAGGTAAAAGATCTGTTTTATATTTTTTTACAGCCTTACAGGTTTATAATTTAATTAAGTTATAATAATACGCCTATATTTGTAGTGTTAAATAGCATAAATAATATTAAAAATATTTTTTGTTTAATTATTATCATGCTTTATTGTAAAATATAAAATCTATAAAATTTTTATTTATGAATAGAACATTTAATATAACCATCATAAATAACATATTTTATAAGTATTTTTTTTATAATTATAGTTATACTGTTAGTGTTACTTATATATTTATTTATCCTAAAGCAATATATGTAAATAAATAAATAAAAATATAAACTTTATTTTAAATGTTCTCTATAATCCAATAATAAAACCTTTAGTAATTAATAATTGTTTATATTTAAAGGAACTATTTTTAAGTTAGAAATTTTTTAGTTAATCAAGTGTGTTTAAACCTGGTTAAGCAGGACCAAATTTAAATTTAAACAAAAGCAACACTAAAAGTCAAGGTAATGTTAATGTAGCAAGACTAAGATAAAATAAGTTTTATAAAAATTTTATTATATAAAATTTATTTATTTGTTTAACTTTAAAGGATTTAAAGAAATAAAAATAAAAATAAATCTAAAATAAGATTAAAGTAATTAAATTGATATTTTTTAAACTACTGTTAAATAAATTAAATATTACCACTTAAACAAAAGCTGTAGATTAAATCTTCTAATAATAGTATTACTATTTCATATAAAGAACTATTAATAATTATTATTAAAAAGATCAACTTAACTTTATTTGTTCATTACGTTGGTTTTATAAAACAAATTATTTACGCTCAAAAACAAAAAACAAAACAAACACAAATAAAATTAAAAAAAAGGACATAAATTTATAGTAACCGCCTTAGTATAAAAAAATATAATTCCTTATCTTTCAATAAGGTTTGGACTATCTCTTAATCTTTAAATTAAAAATTAAATATAAAATTTAAAATTTAATAACTGTAAGCTTGTTATTGAATAAAATAAAATAATAAAATATGTTTATAATATCAAGGACAAACCAAAGCTTTAAAATTAAAGATATTTACGTATAGTCTCTGAGGATCGTAATATTAATAATTTTGTTTCCTACTGATTATCCATTGTTACATACCTTAAAATTTTAACCTTTTTATACTTTATTATAATAAAAAAAAAACATTTAATATTTAATTTAATAAAATTATGAATTTGTATTTTTAAAAAAAGTTGTTTTGAAGTTAAATTTTTATTAATTTATCAATTAGAATATTATTTTATATTTGCTTTCTTATTAATTAAGTCGACAGAAAGATCTTATAATAAAAAGGAGCATTATCTGTAATACATTTAAATATAAAGAAATATTTTTTAATTATTAACAAAGATGTGAAAGGTAATAAAGTCTTTAGGATTTTCCAGTATATAATAAATTTTATTTTTCATAAGAGTTATCTTAGGCATGACATCTTTATTTTATCATTCGGGTACTATTGAACTAGGTGTACTCATTGGATTAGCAGGGATATAATTATCTGAATGTCCTAATAAGTTAGGATAAAAGAAAACTATAACAGATAATGCTAGGAAGAATAAAAAGATAGTAACTAAATCTTTAAATGTAAAATATGGATGCATTGTGTATCTGTCTCCATTAGCAGAAACTCCATTTGGATTATTAGATCCGTGTACATGAAGCATATTTTAAATTTTTATTTTATTTTTACCGCCGGCGGCGGAAAATTTTATTATTGATTAGATTGTTATTTTTTTGTTTTTGCTGGGGTTTAAGATATATAAATTTATTTTAGGTTGTGTTTGTAACCGGCATAATTAAAAATAAGTTTACTTTATATTACTTTTAATCATAAGGCGGCTACTTGAAAATATTCACTCCGTAAGGCGGTTAAATATAATTATATAAAGAATTATAAGGTCCGGCGGTTAAATTTTGTTGTGTTGTTTTTATTATACAAATTAAAAATTAAATACTCCGCCTCGGTTTAAATGCATAAATAAAAACATTAAAAAAGACCGTAAGGCGGTAAAATAAAAATAATTTCTTAAATAAAAGAACTAATTTAATATAATTTTTCTTACGATTAAAAATATAAACTATATATTGTTAATTATTACATTAGCTACAAATCGAAAGCAATTAAGATCTATTTTTTATTTAATTTCTCAATTAATTAATAAAAATAATAAATTTTTATTAGTAATTTAATTATCTTACTCAGATTTTAAATAAGATCTTTATTATAACTATTACTTTTGTTTAGATCTTATCTTTCCAATTTTATATTAAAGAACTAATTTTGTGCTAAATAATTTAAGATTTATTTCTATTCGGGTTAAAAGCCTTTACTATCTACTAAGAAAAGGTTATTTAAATAGTTATCCTATCTTAAACATTTATCTTAATTACCTTCGGTTATTTGCAATGAAAAACAAACACAAAAATAAATTATAGAATAATAGCGCTCCGCGCCAAAATACAACAATAACAAATAAATATTTATAATACGCCTTCATATAAGAATAAAAATTTAAAATAGGGAATTTATCTTCATCCTTTGAGTAACGGAATTTAAAGTTTACTTATATTTACATAAAAATAAAATATTTTAAACACTTTTAATTTCACTAAATTTTAGAATGTTACACGTAAATTCTCTGAGGGATCAAATATTCCCTGCTGTTAAATACTGTTCTAATAATAGAAAGTTAATGAATTGTTACAGCATATAGTGTAATTTGTTTAATTTATCTCTTTAAACCTTACAAACATCTTTAACCTTTATTTTACCGCCGGGGCGGTTGTTGTTTCATTTTTAATTAAGTATTTAAACCTTTGTAGTGTCAATATAGCCGGTTTGGATGTTTTATATTCTTTCATTTAATTTAATTTAATTTAATTTAATTTAATTTAATTAAATAAAATATACACAAAATACAAAATTAAGTAAAAACAAATAATAAAAATAAAACTAAAAAGCTAAAATCTTATATATTAAAAATCATAGTTAAAATTTTATAGTTAATAGGAGATAAATTAAAGACCCTTCAATTAGAGCCATTAAATGAGCTATTACTAAAGCAGCTAGAAGGAAAGGTAATAGATAATGAAGAGAGAAAAATCTATTAAGAGTAGCATTACTTACACTGAAACCTCCTCAAATTAATTCAACTAAATCTTGTCCAAATACTGGTACAGCAGATAGTAAATTAGTAATTACTGTTGCCAAATTTTAAATTTGCTTATTCTAGTCTTATAGACTTTGACATGTTTTAAACAAGCAAACCATGTACTTTTCACTTATTAATCAAAATAATTGTAATTAAATACAGTGTAAAGCCTTGTGATCTTTTACTTTTGGTTTATATTTTTATATTGCGAGGGCGGTTAACCCTGTTCAGCTAAAATAAATAAGATATAAAAGATTAAAATTTCGACTGTACATTAAGCATCATTTCAGACACCCACCGATGAACCAGTCTGTAGCGATATATTACTATACCGACGGTCTTAATGCAAAACAAACATCTTTAACCCGTATTCATCAGTATCGCCTATGTATTATTGATAAATATCAATAAAGGATTCTCAGTAATGATTATCTCCTATATTTAATACATGACTATACTAAAATTATTTAAATTTAAATTTTACTTACAGATAAGTTAAAATATTTATCTGTTTTATCCGCCGGCGGCGGCAGGAAGTAATTTATATTTCATTTCTGGAATTATGAATGGAGCAACTATTTTGCTTAATTTTAAAATAGATTCTTTTGATATATTTATCTGATATTGATAAGATAAACTGGTAGATTGAATTGTAGCTTTTAATTCAAATTTATTATGTAAAACTTGAAGGAGTAATAAACATTCTGAATAAGAATAACAATTAATTATTTTTAAACCACCATTACTTTTTACACCACTATCCATAATTCAAATAGCTAAAGCCAAAGGAGTTAAAAATGTTTCAATATTATGAGGTACTATTTTTATACCTTTTTTATATCAAAGATCTTGTATAAAATCAAAACTAGTATAGCTTCAAGTAGAAAATCTTATAATTTTAAGTATTTTACCTTTTTTACCTAATCTTTTACCTATAGTTGGAACGGTGGGATTACAATAACCTGCATTTTGTAATTTATTATGCAATCAAAGTAAATATTTTACATGCATTGCTTCTTGAAAAAAAGTTATACTTGTTCCATTAACCTCTTTTTTGCTTTCAATTACTCCTTGTCCTAGTAAATTTCCAAATATTATAGATAAAATATCTACATTGTGTGGCCCTATTCTATTAAATCTTTTAATTTTATTATTAAAGGTAGTATAAATTGGAATAGTAAATAAAAAAGATGAAGATGTTTCTATCATTGAATTTGAAAAACTCATAATTTGCCAAAATGAAAATAAAATAATTAAATTTTTAAAATTTAAGCATTTGAGGCAACCAATATCGTATATTGTTTTAATGAAAATGTGTAGTCTTTTGTTAAACTCCGCCGGGCGGATAAATTTATTTTCATTAAATTGTGTGATTTTCTGAGAATAACTGCTTCTGGTTTTAAGTGAAGTAACTCATAATATGTATTGATTCAATTTATAGCCATATAAAGGATGATTGTTTGAGGATGAAAAGAAAGAAATAACTTTTTGTATATCAAGCTTAGAAGATAATGATAATTGAGAACTATTTGCAGAATCTGCCTTAATAGGATAAGCTTCTCTTCCTGTAATTTTTAAACAAATAACTTTAATAAAATCAAGATTGTTTTCTCCTGTTTGTCTTATTTGATAAAAAGCAGAACCATTTGATTTAAAAAAAAACGAACCTTCAGCTATAGTAAAACCTACTAGTCAATCAGCAAAAAAATCTAAATTAATTAGATCTTGACTAGATATAGATATAAACTCAGGTTCTTTAAATTTAATATTATCTCAATGTATAATAGAATTTTCTAATATATAATTATTTAAAGCAAATTGTTTTACACGTACAGAAGTTAAAAATTGGAGATTATATTTTTTAATCAAAGGCAGTATAACCGTCACTAAATCTGTTTTTGAAAAAATTACTCTAACTTGTTCTCTTCCACCGGACATAGTAGATATTTTACCTACACCTAGAACTTTTACAAAATATTCTAGTAAAGATAAATCTCTAATATGAACATTAGAAGCTAAACGAATTCTAATTGTACTTCTTACCAATTCTTTAGTTGATTTGTTATATTGTTTTTGCTCACCAATATCAAAATAACCATCACCATCCATAAAACCTATAAACATAGCCATAAATTTTTTATCAGCTTTTATCTCAGATATAGTACACACACATAGATATACGATATCACTTTGTGCACCTCACAGTGACATTTGCCCATAAGGTAAAACATACAAACTTACTTGTTATTAATAAAATTATTACACAAATATACTACATAACAAGCAGAATATTTTTAATTTTAATTTATTCTATTAGCATTTTAAAACTAATAAGTTTCGACTGTGCATTAAGCAGCATTTCAGCCACCCATTAGTGACCCAGTCTGTCGCGATCCTCTAGATAACCGACGATCTCTAATTAATTTATAAACCATTACGGTTTAATTTAAAATTCTTTGATCGTTTTCACTAACATTGCCAAAGAAACATATATTTTCTTCAATAATCCTGTCGGAGTATTCCACTGTTCTTCTATTTTTTTCTAGAAATTGCATAGAGATTTGTTAAGTGGGACTATAATCTAAATTTAATTTTAAATTTTATTTGAAAAAGCAAATATTTATCCGGCGCCGGCGGCAACATATAAAACAAACAAAAAAGAAATTTTATTTTGTTTGTTTTTATTTTAAATAATGGCGCCTTTTTATTAAACTCTTATGCTTTTATTATATTTATCCGCCGCCGGCGGTAAAAAGGGAGGATTCCTTATGAAATTTAAAAGAAATTATAATTAGGGCGGTTCCGCCTCTTTAAAAATAAAATTTAATCGAAGTAAATTAAGTATATACACTTTTATTTACCGCGAAGCTATACAGTTGTAATTTTTATATTTAATTTTTATATTAACCTCTTAATGAAATTAAAATTATACAAATGACTAAAAAAAGAATAACTTAATTAAGGCGGAGTCGTCCTTATATATAAAAAATGAAGTAAAATTTTATAAATAGCACTAACTCCTTTACTTTATTTTAATATTATTTACTTTTTATTATTATATTTTTTAATATTAAAACTAAAAATCCGGTCCTAGGTAATTACTAAAACTAAAATTAATTAATTTTAATAATAAGTTAACAAACCTTTAATTATACAACTACCTCTTATATAGATTTTAAGTGATTTTTAAGGTTATATATTTGTAATTTAGCCTTAGTATATTAACCTATAAAGAATTAAACATTAAAAAAATACAAAGATAAAAGTTAACTGTTTAAAATTTTACTTAAAAAATTTAATAGTTAAAATTTATTAATATTAATTAATATTTATTAACATAAAATTCTCTTCATTTAATTAGATTAGGTTGAATTATAAAATATATAAAGGAGAATAATGTATTTTTATATTTTTAAATAATAGATTTTTATTGTTAAATCTAAATAATTTATTTTTATTGTTAAATGTATATTTGGTTATTGGTTGTATTTGAGGCGGTTGCATTGTAATAAAGATTTAAAGAATTTAGATCATTTAGGGCTAAAGTTTAACCCAGGAAAGCTATCAAGTTCTAATTAATTATATAAATTAATATCAATATAATAATCTTGTACTCTATCTACTTATTATTGATCAAGTATTTACTATTTATAATAATATGTGTTAGAGCCTTGACTAGTACTCTTAATTTTGTTATGTGCATTCTGTTTTATTAACCTTTTTAGATATTTAATCTTATAAATTAAAGGTAAGGCTCCGCCTAAAACACGAAAAAACAAAAAAGAGAAATAAATTTAATTTAATTCCAGTTAAAGGGCGAAGGAGGCAACAAGACAAAAATAAAAAAGCACTAAGAACTTCGACTGTACATTAAGCATCATTTCAGATACCCATTAGTGACCCAGTCTGTAGCGATTGTGTATTCAACCGACGGTCTATGAATTGATATTATTCCTTTAACCGTTTTCACTAATGTTGCCAAATATAAAATAATTTATCCGCCGCCGGCGGCAAGTAAAATTATTATACTCAATACCTCTGTCAAGGTATTTTAACATTTATTTATTTTAATTAATAAATAACAATGTTTTCCAATACAGGTTACACTTTGTTTTAAATGCTAAGACTTTGAAAATGTAAAATTTATTTATAACTAGATACTATGTAAAATATTACTATCTCTGCTAGCTATTTTTATAATATTTATTCTGTTTTGCCGCCGCCGGCGGATAATATTTATAATTTTTATAATATATAGTTATAAATATTAATATAAATATAATTTTAGTTATACATTTTCAATTTGGCCTAGTTATTCACAAGCCATCATTAAAATAAAAATTATAACTCCAATAGTTCATAATAAGATTCTAGGTGATTTATATGAACTATAGTATAAACCTCTAGCAATGTGCAATCTCCCTATCTTATATTAATTTTAATTTTCTATTTAAGAACTTTACAAAGTTTACTTTAAGGTATAAAAACCTTTTTACTGTTATTTTTTAGTTGTTTTTAATTAAACCCACTATTTAAATTTGTCTAGTCGGGCGTAGAAAAAGTTAATATTAAAAAGTGAAGTTAATATATTTTTTTTTACTAATAGTTATAACAAAATATAACTTTATAGTGTTACGGGAGATTAGATCATTTCATATTCCTGATTATATTTTTAATTTAGATTTTTTATTCTCCGCCGCCGGCGGCAAAATGAAATAAAAAGAAAAACAAAAATATTTTGTACTTATATTTATTTAAGAATTAAGGCGTATGATCGTTGAAGGTTAATTATTACTTGCTAATTATTCAAGGTGATAGTGTTTTTTACCTAGTTACAAAAAAGTAACCTGGTACATTACCCTTACAAATATTTTAGCATATAGCCTATAACTGATATATATAATTTACTAAAAATTATACATATAGGCCCGATTACATAGATAAAACTACTCTTTATACTTTATAAAATAATCATTAATGATCTATTCCTATAAAATGTAAAAAAATTACAAAAAGTATTTGTTAATGCCAAACCGGACAAATTTATTTGTAGATAGTGTAAATAAAATTCTTTACATTAGGACGGCATCGGGTCACCGCTGTAGGATAAATTTATTTTTTGTAATTGTATGTGTGTTTGTTTTGTTTTGTGTTTGTTTTTGAGTAGTTTTAAAATAAATGCAAATAATATTGAGCATATACAAAAATGAAGAAAAAAGAAGCTACATTAGCATGTGTATAACGAACCACTCATCCAGAATTTACATCTCTCATAATCAAATTATTATTTTTGATCTAATTTTTAATTTATTTTTATAGATCAAAAAGTTAAATTGAATATAGTTATTTTATTTTTATTTTAGCTTTAGTAGATTGAGAAAGAATTATAGTGCTGTAGAGTTAAGTGTATAACCTCCTATTTGATTTATTTTTACCTTTGTTTATTAATTTTACCGCCGGCGGCGGATGATATTGTTCTATTTCCTTTATTCTGTAATTGTTTCTGAGCTTAGTTATAAAAAGTAAATTTACATATTTTACTCTTATCTTTATTAAACATTTTAAATCACAAACCATTCCTACTTCCTTTATTTATACATTCTTATTATGCTAATAAAATATGATATTTACCAATACTAATGTAAAAAGGAGAATTAAGGTTAAATACACTCTCTATTTTAGAGTGAGTTTAATGTAGATTTATTATCATATCTAGCTGTTTTCAAATTTAAACTTATTTTTAATAATACTTCTCTACCCTTTAAAATTAAATATTGAAAATATATGTTTATTTTATAGCTATTTAAAATAAATCGCAAATCATTTTCTAGTATTTAAATTGAAAATAAGTTAAAAATAAAAATAAAGAATAACACATTTAAATTTAAAATAATATACAAATAAACACTTGTTCTCTTGTTTAACACTTTACTTACTTTAACTAAAGTATTTGATGTTATTAAAGATAAATAAGGTTTTGATAAAGGTGTTAATAATTATTAAAAACAAAAACAAAACAAAAACAAAACAAAAAACAAAAAAGAAAAAAATTAAATCTAAAACATTTACATTTTTAGAAGGTTGACAAACTTAAAATTAAGGTAGTAGTTATTTATAGAAAACAACAAAACCAACAAAAAAGTTAACATTCCTGTAACAAACAGGCGGAGATAAAATAAGAATAACAATTAGATAAGATAGTTTTGTTTCTAGGTTTTAAATTAAAAATATTAGTTAAAGCACTAGTAACTCTTAAGCTATTCATACTATTTTTAAAATTAAAAATATTATTGTAATTAGAATCTTTAAAAATCTACTATTACTTACTGATTCCATTTTATTGCTACTTGTCTAGTAAAATAATTAAAATTAAGTGCCTTTGTTGTTAATAAAGAGATATCAGTAAAAATATTTTATAATGGTGCTAAGTATTTATTAAATTATTACACTTGTAATACTGCAGTGTTACCAACATCAAAAGGCGGTTTTAAATTAATATTATTAGCTATTAGTTCTAAAACTTTAATGTTCTCTTTATGTAATCTAATTCTAAAGAAAAATTTAAATTTTATTTTTACGATTGAAACACTACCTTTAGCATCAGTAAAAGTTATAAATCATTCTAATTAACTCTTATTAACAAATTTTAATTAAATATCTAAAGTTAAAAAATTATAAGTACACTTAATAGATATAAATACAAACCATTATTTTAATAATTTAATGAACATAAAAATGAAAATATACTATTGTTTTTATCAATTTAACTGAATAACTTTTCCGTTATTCATTGGACTCTATCTTTACCGATTTATATCTTAATTTAAAGTAATAAACTACCATAGGCTTAGCTACTTTACAGACTAAAAAAAGATAGATACGGTACTTTGCGTATTAGTCTCTGAGATTTTTAAACATTAACAATGTTTAATTTTCTGCTAATTACCCATTGTAATTTATTAAGAATAAATATATACTTAAAATTTTTACTTTTATTTTTAAAGTATTCAAGTTTTTAGGGTTTTCAAGCATATAGTAAAGTTTAATGAACACATTAGAGAGATAAAATATGTTCTACACTATTAAAAGCAAAATCTACATGTGGTTGGTAGTGCATAGCTAAAAATACTCCAGTTAAAATTTGTAATACTAAACAAGTACCTAATAAAGAACCGAAATTCCATAAATAGGAAAGATTAGCAGGTTGAGGGGAGTCTACAATATAAGAGTTTAATAATCTAAGTAACATATTCGTTTTTAATAATCTCATTTTTGTTTATTTTTGTGTTTTAATTTATTTTTAAGTTTAAATATTTTATTTCTATTAATATAAAATTTTAATTTTAAATTTATATTTTTTAATATTTAAAATTATTATTACTTTTTATTAATTTTAAAGCTTTTACTTATAATTAATTTATATTTTTAAAAGTTTTTAATAAATTTTTAAATGGAGGTTAATTAGTTATTTTAGTTTTACTTTTGATTATTTGACCCTCTCTATATATAAATATAGTTCAATAATTAATATTAATATTTTCTAAAAGCCGCCGGCGGCAGAATTTAATAATATATTTTTAAATATAAAATATAAAAATATAAAATATTAAATATAAAATATTAAACATAATAGATTAAATATCTTATATTAAAAAGTTATAGTTTATTTTTTTCTTTTGTGTTATCTTTAACCGGCGAGAATAAATTATTCAGAAAATTAATTTGCAAAAGTATCAAATAATTTACTATATTTTTTTACAGTTAATATATTTTTATATTTTAAGCACTGTGCCAATTTGTTAAAGAAATTTGTTTTTATATTTTTATTCTTTTTATTATGTATTAAGCCCAAGAAGATTTGAACTTCTATAAATTTCTCATCAAGAAACCATTCTACCATTAAATTATAGGCTTTTTTAAGTTATAAATTATAAGTTCTAAGTTCTAAATTTTAAGTTTATAGATATTTTCTTATTAAAATAAAAATAAATAACTTTCTCTTTTAAAAATAATAATTCTACCTAAATATCTAAGGATAGGGTTTCATTTACTAAGTATAGTTATTAAACTACAAAGAATCTCTTGGATCCAGTATAGTATAAACTACACAGCGTATATTTTATATTATAATTAACTTTATTAAATTTATTTATTATCTTAATAGAGTAATTCCATTAAATTATAAATTTTTAGATATATTTATTTAAAAACAAAAATTAGATTTTTGTGCTGAGGGGATAGCTAAATTTAAATCTCAGAGCATTATAACAAAAAGATTTTTTTCTGTTTCTTTTTCTGTTTCTGTTTCTTTTTCTTTTTCTATTTATGTTGTGTTTTTTGTTTCCTTATGTTGGTTTGATGATGGTTAATAATTTGTGTTATTATATATAATGAAAGAGTAAACATTGAATTATTTGTAAAATATTTTACTTTATATCACATTAGATTTGTAAAAAACCTTATATATAAATAAATTTCTCCCCTCTCCGCCGCCGGCGGCATTTTAATTGAAGTTAAACCGGCTAAAATAAAAAGATGTTTAATTTAAAAGGTAAAAATAAGTTAAGTTAAATACATAAATCAAGTGAAAAAGAGATTACTGGTAATAAAAATATTCCTAAAAACGGTTTAAACCGCTGAAAACAAAACACATTTACCTAACCAAAACTTAAATTAAGATGTGTATAAAAATAAATATTTTTAGAATATAAAAAATTAAGAAAATACAATATAAAAAATTCCCTTCCTTTAATAATTGTATTATTTCATTTTCAATAAAACTATTTAAATATGTAACCAAATTTTTATATATACATTTTAAGTTAATATCTAATATCTGATTGTACCACCACCTATTTTAAATTTAAAATAAAATTAAAATAATTTTTATGTTTATATTGTCGTTTATGTAATAAATGTTTGTATATATTAGATATTAAGCATTATACCGTAAAAAGGGATTTATATTTAAAACTAAAAAAAGGAGATAAATCACTTTAAACGATTTTCTAATTTAGTTTTTTAATTAATTTACTTCCTACCTTCTTCTAAAATATTTAAAATATAAGGTTATATCACATATTTTTTTTACTAAATTATAAATAAAAATAATGAGAAATTTTATTTTTATATTTAAATTTGTAATAGAGATAGGAACGACATTGTAATAAATAATATAAAATAAATATATAATAAATAGCAATAATTCCTAACATATTCACAAGTTATCCTAAATTTTATAATTAAATTTAAGTTTCTATCCTTAACAATTAAATCCTTTTTAATTTATATTATAGTGGCTGGAAACCGGTTACCTGTTAATTAAATTAGACAGCCGGCGGCGGAGTGTGTTTATTTGCTTAGAACTAAATATAAAATAAAACCAAAAATCTTTTTTGGGGGGGGTTATATTTATTAAATTAAAAAATATATTATAATATTAAATTTTTATATTATATTTATCCTACACCTAGAAAGAATTTAAAATTAATAAGGAGCTATATCAAAAGCAATTAAAACACTTGGTACAAGAATAATAAAAGCCACTGCTATAGGTAAAAGGTTTAATCAACACAATTCTATTAATTGATCATATCTTAAACGTGGTAAAGTAGCTCGGAATCATACAAACATAAAACAGAAAATACATGTTTTTAAACCAAGTATTATAGATTGTAAATTAATGAATGATTCATTTACAAATAGTTCAGGCATATGATATCCTCCTAAGAATAAGATTGCTGTAATTGCACTGAATAATACTATTGAGCTATATTCAGCTAAAAAGAAGAATACAAAAGGTACACTAGAATGTTCTGTAAAAAAACCTGCTACTAATTCAGATTCCAAAAATAAATTAAAATAAAATTTAATTTACATAAAAAATTATTACATTTCCTTACATATCAAATATGTAGCATTCTTTGATAAAAAACAGTTATTTTTATATTTAAAACTATTTAAGTGTGGTTAACCAAGGCTTAAATATTGCCGCCGGCGGCGGAGAGGTTATATTTTTTTTATATATTAGTGTTTATTTTAAGAAAAAACATCAGAAATTTGTTATTTATAGATATTTTTATTTTTAGTTAAATTATATATACAATTTAAATTTTGGCGGCTGCAATAAAATTAGAATAAATTTAATAATATTTATTTTCTATATCATATTACCCTAAAATGTTGTTTTGTTTTTTTGTTTTTGTTTTTTGCTAAGAGATAAAGACATTTTGTGTTTTGTTTTTTTACTTGTTTCAACTTTATCTTTTTTATTGTAAGAGGTTTTTATTCAACTGATTAACTTATGGTATTTAAAGTTTTTAAATATATTTTAACCATACATTGGATTTTTAGTTATCTATCTTAATTTTATTTATTTATATCAAATTTTTACCTAACAGAAAATTATTTTTAACTTTATATTATTCTGTCCGCCGGCGGCGGAAAAAAAGTAAATATTTTAAATAATTCTGTTTACCGCCGCCGCCGGATAATTTATATTTACTTTTACATTAGAATGGTTCCGTCTTTATATTAAGATATTAAAATTTAAACTCTAAAAGCGGTAACCTTTTAAATTTCATAATGGCTCCGCCTTATTAGCCTAGTAAACATCTGTTTATTTAAATTTAATTATTGTATAGCTGTGCGCGTTGCTCCGCGCCAAAATTAAACAAAACAAAACAAAACAAAAATAAAATTATTTAATAAAGATTTATAAACAGTTAGCTGTAATTTTAAATTATAATTTCTCCTTATAAAGGGTTTTGTATCATAAAGATCTTTATTTTTAATCTCTTTTTTTATAATTATAAATTTAAATAATAAAAACATATACGCCACCAAATAGATTAAGTACCTGTAAAAAATAATAAAAAATATAAAATTAATCTTGATAAATACAAAGTGTAAGATTATATAATAAAAAATAGTTTAAACTATTTATACTTAACAATAACAATATATAAATAATAAAGAAAAAGCATGGAAATAAAGAATTTTTTTATATCATTTGTTTTTCAACAAAAAATGGATTATATCATATTGAATTTTTTCAATGATCGCGTATTGTCTCTGAGGAGTTTTATTTCATTTTGTAATGAGAATTTTCCTGCTGATAGCCAAATCTCTTATATTTTTACTATTATTAAAAAAACAAATTAAATAATGAGTAATAAAAGCTCTAATGGGTTTCCAGCATATAGTGATCTTTAATTTATTTAAAATATTTTTAATTTTAAATAATAAGAGGCCGAATCTTTTGAATTATAAATAGATGTTTATCAGCCTCTTGTAAATCAAAAGGTGTTCTAGAAGTTTCAGCTAATATTGAGATGAAATAGAATATAAACACTGGAAATAATGGTACTATAAATCAAATTGCTTGTTGACTTTCTATTATTGTAGTAAAATTAAATGAACCTGTTAATAATATTATTATTAATATTGAAGAACTTAAGATTAATTCATAACTTATCATTGCGGCTGTACTTCTTAAGGATCCTAAAAAAGCATATTTAGAATTAGCAGATCAACCTGCAAATAAGACCAATTAAATTATTAAATTTAAAACATATAAGAGGCGGAACCATCCTACTACTTAAACCTATTACTGTAAACAAAGCTGTTCACTAAAAATACGGGAACACACAATATTTATCCGCCGCCGGCGGCTAGAATAAATTTAAACCTATAAAGTACTTTACCTTAAAATATTTTTATTACTAAGTTAAATGTTAAGGTAATATAATCAAGGGAGAGGCTTGTTTAAAATTAGAATTAACAAAGATATCGTCCTGGCGTTAATAAACCAAAAATAAACACAATAAAGCTCCAATAACAATATAATCAAATTTTCTCCGCCGCCGGCGGCAAGTTTATTAAATTTTAGTAAAGCTGTTTATATTAAAAAGCATTCTGTTTTAAAACAACAAGTCCTGCTTATTTTAGCTCAGCAATATTTATATTTATTTAATTAATTAGAATTTTTTAAAATCAATTCAAACCTCTGTTAATGTATTCAATATACAAATTTGAAAGTTATCCTTATAATAAAACCTGAAGCAATTTAATTAGGTTTTACTTTACCCTAATTCCATTATAGTTAAATATTATAACTTAAATATAAACATATTATTAAATATAATATAAAAATTTTATCGCTGTGCGCGTCACTCTGCGCAAGCACAAGTTAAATTTTGTGTGTTTGGTTTTTATTTTTATTTTTATTAAAGGACTAAACTAAAATATTTATCTCCGCTGCCGGCGGCATATTTTAAGAAGGAGTACAAGTAAATAAAATAAGAAAAATGCATAATATAAATAAGATTATATCTTTGATAAAAAAGTTATTCTTAAGGTGAAGAAAAAAAAAAATGAAATTTAAACTGGCCGCCGCCGGCGGAGAAAATGAGAAATAAACAATCCGCCGCCGGCGGTAACAAATTTAGGAGTTTTTATTTTTATGTAGAATTAAATTTAGAATTTAGGATTATGCAAGCTGTATTACTGTAAGGTTTAAGTGTTTAATTTTTTAAAAACGATAAGTTAAAATTATTATAGTATTTATAAATTGGCGGAGAGGCGGAGCCTAATTAAAAATTATAAATATATTTTAAGTTTATGTAGTGTTAAGTGTATTATAAAAAATATTTCCATTTAAACTACAATAAAATCTCATTAAGAATTATAAATAGGTTTAAGAAACCGATATTTGCAAACTTTATATTATTTTGTTGTTTTTAATGTTACCGCCGGGGCGGACTTATTTGTTTAGGCTTTATACTTGTAAAACCCTTATTCTATTATTTAATGTTTAATTTGTATGTTCAGCGCTGTTTAAGCTTACCTGAGAGATTTATTTTTACAGGGGTTTAATTCAGTTTAATAATTTTAATTGGACTATTTTTTTATCTTTAATATAAAGATAATCCACGTATAGTCTCTGCGAAATTTATATTTCAACTAGTTATTATAAATTATTAAATTTTAACTTTTTTTAATTAAAAGGAATCGCCCAATAATAAATAATAGAGTTTTTATTACTAAAAATAACTATTAAATAAGGACTCTTTACTAATCCTTGTCCATTCTTTCTGCATATGCCTTTCTTAAAAACTTTACATAATTAATTTAGTAACAAATAAAAAAAAGGTAAGAAAAAAAATAAACAGTTAGAACAGTCAATTTGAAAAAGTATTAATAATTTTTATAATTTTCTAGTTTATAGTGGATTAATTTTCTCTAATAAATTAGAGAATCGGCATCACTTGATTACCATAAACTCCTAATGAAGATAAAGCTAAAGTATATAATATTCCTAAAGAAAAATCAGATAAAGTTAATCCTTGACCAAAAGGGATTATACCTCAACCTAATAAACTAAATATTAAAGTAAATACTGGTGCTAAATAAAATAACACTTTATTAGATTGAGAAGGGATAACTGTTTCTTTAAGAATTAATTTAAGTGCATCAGCAAAAGGTTGAAGAATCCCATAATAACCTGTTACATTAGGACCTACTCGTCTTTGATGAGCAGCTAATTGTTTACGTTCAATAATAGTCATGAAAGCAACTGATAGTAACACAGGTAATACTACTAATAAAACATCTATTAAATTTATTAATATATTTAAAATACTTAATATTAAATTATTTGTTATCATTATTTTATTTTTATTTTTATCCGCCCAGCGGCGAGATCAAATTTGTTTAAATCACAGAATTAGATATATTTATATAATATTTTGCCGCCGCCGGCGGCCAGAAATCTGTTTATTAAATATTAAATTTAAATTATATTTTAAAAGATTGTTGTGCGCGTCGCACCGCTACAAAATTAAAATACAAAATATAACCACATCTTCTTTTTAAAAATGAATTATAATTCTTATTGTAAAATAAAATATAAAACCGTTTGGTTACAATATTTTAAATAAGATAATATAACAAAAATAAAAGCTATTTATTTTGTATTCATAATAAAAAAGAATTAAATATTATTTTATTATACTAGTATATATAATTAATGATTTTATTAGTTATTTAATTAATAACATTAAGCCAAGATTTAGAGAAAAGTTAAATTTTTATATACTATATTTTAGTATTAAAATTAAAGAAATATTTAAATTAAATATAAATAAATTTTTTATATAAAGAATAATTCTACCATGATTTATAATAAGAATTATTAATTATTAATAAAATAATTATTTAAAAATAAAATTTAAATAAAAGACACTGTAACAATATTATTTTATAGAATAGCTTAAAAAGGAAAAGATTCCTATTTTTAAGAATTAACTAAATATTTCTTAATAACAATAATATTCTAAATTAAATATTAATGTTAATCTTATATTTTTTATTAAATTTAAAGTTTTTAAATCAATATAATTAATAAGAAAATTATTTAGTTAAGGTTTATTCTCTTTTGGACTCGAACCAAAATTACCATTTTAGAAGAATGCTGTTCTACCATTAAACTAAGAGAATAATTATTAATTTTTTAGTTTTTAGTTTTATATTTTTTATTAAAAATAAAATATTTAGATTTATCCGCCGCCGGCGGCCAAATATATTTGTATTAATAAATTACTTATAATTAATTTATATTATAAATATATTATAATAGAATTAAATATACAAAGTTTTTATTATAGTGGTTTTACTTGATAATTAGAATTTTGTGTGTTTTTATAATTAGGATATAAAAATTTAATTATATAAAAATTTTATCTTCTTTTAAAAATAAAAAAGTAAATTACAAACAAAGTATATATTTATTAAAAATAAAACAAATAAAATTTATCCGCCGCCGGCGGTAAAATTAAAATACAAAATATATTTTTATTGAATAAGACCTTAAGATTTTTATAGTTTGTATTCTTTTTACTTCACGATTTAGATTTGTATTCACATTTGTGTTTAAAATTTAAACCTGGTTGAAGTGGAATAATTTTTGCATTTAAAAGAATTAAATATTATTCCTAGTAATAGATGTTTATAATTTAGTTTTAAATTGTTAGGACGGTTAAAAATAAAGTAAATTTAAATTATAGAATTATAAAAAGATAATCAAAAGAAATAAAAATAAATAATAACTCTAACTTTATAAGAATAAAAAAAACTAAACAAAAGAGCAAATAAACAAAATATAAAAAACAAAACACAAAAAATATATTTTATTTTTATATTGTTTTTGTATTATCAATAGAGTTAAGAGGGAATTGAACCCTTAATTTGGATAGACTTTGCAGGTCTACTACAGAACCATCTGTAAACTTAACTCTTATAAAAATAAAGTATAACAATTTTATTATTAAAAGTGAAATTATTAAACTTTATAATATTAAATTATATAATTAAAAATATAATTACTTTTAAAATAAACAAAATATAATAAAAAAAGATATAAGGGTAAAAGTATAAATAATTCTGTAAAATTTGTGTAATAAGAAATTTATCCGCCGCCGGCGGTAAAATATTTTTTAATTTTAACTTTTTTAATTTTATTATATAAGCTTATCTTAACTTAAAAACAAACACAAAACTTAAAACAGAACAAACTTAACAACAATTTTGTAAGGCGGTAACTACACAAATTACTAAAATTTTTACAAAACAACAAATTTATATTTTTAATATTATTTTAATTTGCGCAAAGCAATTGTTTAATAGTATAGCACGGCTTTAATTTTAGTATTAAAAATAAAACAATTACTACTAATAATTTATGAGAACGAAGCAGTGTAACATCAGTTAAATATATTTATATTTGTTTATAATTTAGTTTAAATTTTTGGACGGCATTGCATTAAAGAAAGAAAAAAACAAACCAAAAAACAAACCAAAAAATTTTTTTAATTTTATAATTATCGAATAATAAACTCCGGGGTAAAACTTAAAACTTAAAAACACTTTTAAAAAAAACACTCCGCCGCCGGCGGTTACAAAACAAAACTTAAAACAGAAATAACTTAATAAATTTAAAACAAAATAAAATTATAAGACGGTGAGGGGGGAAAAGAAATAAAAATTTATGTAAATATAAAAAATTTGATTTCTGCGGCTTTAAAAAACACTCCGCCGCCGGCGGTACGGAACAAAATTAAATATCATTATTTGAAATAGAAATAGCTCCAGAACCAATTTCTAAAATAAAACCAATAGTTAAAACAATAAAGAATATAATAGCAATAGAAAACCCAAAAGTAGACACTTGATATAAAGTAACAGCAATAGGGAAAAGAAGAAGAATTTCTAAATCAAAAACTAAGAATAGCATAGCTACAACATAAAAATGTATTTGAAAATTTGTTCTAGTTTGTCCGTGAATTATACTAAATCCACATTCATAAGCAGATACTTTAGATTCATCAGGTCTATGTACTGCTAATAAAAAATTTAAACCTAATAACAGAACAGCTAAAATAGGAATAAAAATAAATAACATTAATAAATTATTCATTAAAAATTATATAAAGATAAAGATAGTAATGTTGTACTATTTAAAATTAAAGAAGGTTTAAGAATAAAAAATAAAATAGATAAAGTTAAAATAGAAATTAAAAAACTATGGAAATTACTTATAATAGATTCAGTATTGTTTATATTTTCTTTATTATTATTTTTATTTAAACTTATTTCTTCATTTTCAATATATAATACTTTAATTATTTTTAAATAATAAGAAGCACTTATAACACTTACAATTATAGCTACAATACTTATAAAATAATAACCACTTTGAATTGAAGAATATAATACAAATTGTTTAGAAAAAAATCCTATTAAAGGTGGTACACCAGCCATAGAAAATAAACAAATAACTAAACTAATACTTAATAAAGGATTAACTACAAATTGACCTTTAAGTTCAGATATTAAACTAATATCATTTTCTGATCCTTTAATATTTTCAATTACTTTAGATAATTTAGAGTCAGATACTTTAACTGAATTAATATCATTTGTTAAATTAGATTTAATTTTTGAAATTTGACCTATAGAATTATGTATTAATATACCTAATGCTATTAAAATTAAAAAAGTATTTAAATTTGTTAATGAATATTGAATTATATAAAAAAGAAAAGATTCTATAGATTGTTCTGTATTTATAGCTAAAGCTAATAAAATAAAACCAATATGAGATATCGTACTATAAGCTAATAATCTTTTTATTTTAGATTGACCTAAACCGACTATTGTTCCTATAATTAAAGATAATAAAGAACTTATTAATAATAAATTTTTAATTAAATATATTATATTTTTTGATTCTATTTCTAATAAATTTATATTACTTAATAGATTTATATTTGAAGATAAAGATATAGTGTGTTCTAATATATTTAAAGAACTTATTATTTCTAATAATAGTATTAATATACTTATTTTCGGCATTACAGTTAATCATATTGTTACTATTGTGGGACTATCATCATATACATCTGGAGATCAATTATGTAAAGGAGCAGCAGATATTTTAAATAATAATGCTATTATTATTAATATTAAACCTAAACTTAAACCTTGAACTATATTATTACTATCTGATACTGATACTATACTATATATTGATTCTAATTGAGTTAATCCTGTAAAACTATATATTAATCCACATCCTAATAATAAGATACAAGAAGATAATCCTCCTAATAAAAAGTATTTTAAACCTGCTGAGATAGCAGATTCAGAATTTCTATATAAAGAAGCTAAAATATAAACCCCAAAAGATTGTAATTCTATACTTAAATATACAGATATTAAATCAGATGAAGATATTAATAAAGTGGCTCCTAAACTAGACATTAGTACTATTACTGAATATTCGGTGGGATAATTATTCATTGAGTTATTTGACATTTCGGTGGTTATTTTTGTTTCTTCTTGAGTTATATTTCAAGGTGTTATACTAAATAATTTTACATTCTGTTGTACAGGTAAAATTACTAAAATTAAAGATGCAGCTATTACTATTAAGGTATCAAATAATTGAGATATTAATGTTATTTGGAATAATCCACTATAGATACCTATACCTGATCCAATTGACTGAATATAAAAAGCATTAAAAGATAATGCTCCGGCATAAATAAATATTATAGAGGTTATTCTGGTAAATGAAATACTTGAAATATTTCTATTAAAAACAGGTAGGGCAATTGCCACTATTAATATTAAGAGACTAATAAAGATCATTACAATATAAAAATATACTGGAATGAATTACTTTATTCTTTTAAACTAAATATACTCTGTATTATATTAAATTTTATTAATTAAATATTTAAAATCTTTCTAATTATTTTCTCCGCCGGCGGCGGCAAATAGATTTATTTAAATACCTTTTTCCTAATAGAATTTAAATTCTCGCTTAAATAAACAAATTAAAAATTCAAGAAAAAAATAAAAGAAAATACAATTTAAATTTAAATTTGGGCTCCGCGCTATTAAGATTTAACCGCTTTTAATCTTAAAAATTTATTCTCGTAATTAAAGCCGGTCCGGATTTTATTAAAAAAATTTACACTTTATAACAAACAAATTCTTTTTTTTATATTAAGCCGGCAAAGACTTTATTTTTATTATTACTTGTAATTTAAAATTTGAAATTTAAGCGCTTAAAATTGTTTAATTTATTAGATTTTTTGTTTATTTTTAACAAATTGATAATTGTGTTTGTTTTTTATTTTTAAGTTTGTGAAATTTAGACCTTGTAATTTATTTAAGTTTAAAAATATAACTATCAAAATAAAATATTATATTTTTAATTTTTGTTAAAAAGTAATTAAGTTAAGCAGTTAATAAATTATTAAGTTAATAAATATTATTAATAAATATTAGTATAAAAATTTTAAATAGATAAAAAGAACTAAATTTTTATTGTTTTATTACAAAAAAGAGCTAAAATTTAAACCTTTCAACTTAACTTAAAAAAATGAAATTAGTTTAAAATAAGTTATAAAATTTAAAGATACGTATCTAATAGGATAAATAAAAATATATTATCTCTCCACCTTTTATTAAACCTTACAATTAAAAATAAAAATATATAATTTTAAATAATATATCTATTTTATAATAGGATAATAATTTTAAGTTATTTTTATTAATAATGAATATTTTGTCATAAGGCGGAAAAGAATAAACAATTTTAATTTGTTATAATACTTATTTTTATTGTTTATTTAAAACCGTTTAAATGTGTTTAATTTTTATACATTGCAAATAATTATAACACTGTTACTTTTTATTTCATTTATTATTTGTTTATTAGTGTAATTATAAATGTAAATTAATTTATAAATGTAAGTGTAATAGTAAATGTAAATGTAATTAAAATTTAAGTGTAAACATTATTGTAATTTAATTTTTATTCTAATCTTCACAACTGTAAAATTTAAAAGTAAATTTAAATAAAATAGTGAAAGTAACAGTGAAAATAAAAGTGAAAGTGATCGTACAAAAATATTTAATATTAATATTAATAAACAAATTTAAAACACAAAAATAAACAAATAAAAATAAAAAATTAAAAGGAGAAGGTAAAAATAAAAAACAAAATTACCTATCTGAATAGATTTACAATTTAAAATATAAGTAAAGATATATTTTAACAGATATTAAACAATATAAAGAAATTTAATATTTAAAAATATTATGGAATTGTAAAATCACTAAATAAAATAATAGTATTAACTATTAAGTTTTAATTTAGCTTTGTCACATTTAACTATTAATTAAACAAATTTAAAACATGAATAAACAAATAAATAATACAATAAAAGCAAATCAAGTAACTCCTTTATTTTTGATACCTTTATTAAAAAATACATTTCAAAATAATTCTCAAATTTCTTCAAATTCTTCTGTTCCTTCAAATATAAATTTAAACACATTATCTTTAAATAGTATTTTAAAAAAAAATAGTACAATAGACAATAATAAAAAAGTTTCTAAAAAAGAATTAATTAAAAATATAAATAAAATAATTGAATATAAAAATGAAGTATCCGCTCATTGTAATTCTACAATGAATAATAATAATAATATAATAAGCATTATAAAAAAAGGATTAGAACAAAATGAAAACTTACAACCTATTAGTCAAAAAATTAAAGATAAAAATAAAATAACTATAAATAGAATAAATAGAAAAAAAGCTTTGTTAACTAAATTTCAAAATTTAAATTTACAAGCTATTAAACATAATAATAGAGTTTTTAATTTATCAAATATTAAAAAGGATTTAAAAGAAAATAATAAAATAAATAATAAAAGTAATCCTATTTTTATAAGTAATAGTAATTTTATTAAATCTATTTCTATTTTTCAATCTGATTTAGCTAATTATAATAAAATAGTTTATAATTTTAATAAAAATAATAATAATCAAATATTTAAAAATATTTATTCTCTATTAGAATCTGCCTTTTATTCTATGTCTAGTTTAATCAGTAAACCTGTATTTTATATTACACCTTCTAAAATTAAAATACAATTATTTTACTTTTGAAATCCTTTAAAAAAAAGATTTTATAAAAAATCTAAATTTTTTTCTAAATTTTTAATTTTAAATAATAATAGATTAAAATTTTTAGCTAGTAATTTAAGTTTATTATTAAATAAACCTGTAGAATTGGAATTAACTCGATTATATTATCCACATTATGATAGTAATATTTTAGCTAATCTTATTGGTTTAATTAGTAATATTATTAAATTTAGATTTATTAAAATTAGACTATTTAAAGTTGCTAAAGTTAAAAATCCAAAAAGAATGACTAGAAAAATTTATAATAGTGTTATACCTTCTGTCTTATCGGGTCTTAGATTAAAATTAGCTGGTAGAGTTTTAACTCAAAAAATGAGTAAAAGAGTTAAAGCTTTAACTTTCCAAAAAGGGAGCTTAGCTAGAAATAAAGCTACTTTACTTTCTTCTTCTAGATTTACTAATAAAAATAAAAGAGGGGCCTTCAGTGTAACTGTAACTACTGGTAATCTGTTATTAGATTAAAATGAATTTAATTCCACTATTATAAATTATAAATTTTATTTAATTATTTTTATAATAACTAATTTATTTACTTTTCAGCAAAAATCTAAAAATTAGCCGGGGCGGATTAAAATAAAAATTAAAACACAAAAATGTGAATATATTTAAAAACAGAATATTAAATTAATTGTAACCCCCACCGCTAAATTTGTAAGGTTAAAGTTATTTTAATCTATTTAAATAAATTAATTCTTTTTTTATTATTGCCGTCTTAAGAGTCAATTTAATTTTAAACCAAATCCCCCTTTATACTTATCTTCTGGTTTAATTTATATATTTTATTATTTTTCATTGTTTTACCTTTACCTAACCACTAATTTTGTACCTTCTTTATAATACTCTTCACTTAAACTCTCCCTTTAACTAAACCCTTCTGTATTTAATTTGGTATTCAATATAAATTTTTATAATTTACCTGCTAAGTATTTTATGTTATTTTTGTGTTAATACTTTTAAACTGTTAATTTACCTTAATACCTTAATTCCTAATTCTATATTTTTAACCACTTAATTTAATTTTTTAGGCTAATTTAAATCTATAATTTGAGTTAATATTTAATATTTTTATAATTAAATTTAATTTCTTATTATAAATTTAATATTTTATAAAATTGATATATAACAGCCAAACCTGCAATAGTTTTATATTATTAATAACTCTACTACAGTATAGTATAGTGTAGTATAATAGGAGTTTTAATATTAGTTATAAGGTTTATTATTATTATTATATATTTTGTTGTGTTTAAATTCATACATTTGTTATTAATTAATAATAACCTCTGATTACATTATATTTTAACATAATTTTTTTATTATTTAGTCGCAATCTAATTATTTATTTTTATTAATACTTCCTTCTATTTCCGAACTAGGTTTACTTTGTTCATTATCAATATTTTCATTAGTAATTTCAAGACTATGAATTGTTACAACTTCACTAGCATTTTGTGAGGCATTAGAGGATGTTATAGATCTATGAGTTATTCCAGTATTAACACTGTTCATTTCAATATCTTCAATATCTTCAGGATAAGCATATACTAAATTAGATACTCGATCAGCTCGCATTACGTCTTCTAATGGATCGTTATCAAACATTCCATGACACATTTTAGCTACACTTATTACAACTATAATTACTAGAAATGTTAAACCAAATCCGAGTAAATCTCTATCAAGTGTTTCTTCTCCTGATATTTCAGTAACATCTATTAAATTAGAAATATAAGTAATATCTCATCCAAAATACAAAGAAACTATTTTTAATAAAAAATTAAATATTATAATAAAAATAAAAATATATTTGTAAATACTATTTTGCAAAGTTTTTAGTATTGTAATAAAGAAAAGTGAGTTCATTAAAATATTTTGTAAAATTTATTTTTATAGCGTCTAACATATATAATAATTTAAAGAAAGGTAAAATAGGGGGTGTGGTGATAAAAAGGAAGGTGTGCTAAATAATCTTTAGTCTTTAAAACACTATTCTAATAAGGTAGAATTAGATTGGAGGGGGTTTATTAAATTTTACTTGTTAAACAAAAATAAAATAAAATAAAATAAAATAAAATAAAATAAAATAAAATAAAATAAAATAAAATAAAATAAAATAAAATAAAATATTTTTTATAATTATATTTACTGAGGTTAATTAATATTTAAATTAATATTAATAAAAAAATACATTATTTAATATAGGTAATAGTGGTCATTCTAAATTGTAGTGGGGGTTATAGTAATTAAAATTATATTTAAAAAATATAGCAGTAAATAATGATATTTAGATTAAGATAAAACAAATTGTTTAGTATTAAAGATTAACAATTAAAGTATAACTATTAAAATTATACCTACTAAACAAATAAATCAATACAAACATAGACCAAAGAAATTATGACGTATAGTATGTTTTAGTGCAGAAGAATCCTCAATATTTGCAGAATTATATATTATACCTAATATATCAATACGTATTTTGAAATTTGTAGGTATATATTTAGGCAATTGAACTGGACGAGTTATTCTGTTACTTTTAAATAAATATAATATAAACAGCTCAAACACATAAAAATATAAACTAATTATAAAACATGAAATAATTAATACATATAATACGTATTTAAAATAAGGTCAATCCGTTATGAAAGTTATATCAAAACTATGTGTGTCTTTAGAATTAGATTTGAAATACATCGAAAGTAAAAAGAAAAAAATAAAGAAAAAGAAGTTAAAATTAAAATTAAAATTAAATGGGTTTTTACTTTTTAACTTTTTAATTAACAGTACCAAGGAACTAGATAACAAGCTATTTTCTCCTATTGACTCACTGGCGTGTTCTTGAGTTTTTAAATGTACTTTTACAGAACCAACTATTCGACTTACAGCATAAAACCCTAAAGCTACAAAAGGACCAGCTACTAATTTCAGAATTATGGTTTCTTTAGTTACATGTTCTAATCGCACTTTTAATTGTTCAGGTGATAATTTTAATTTGTGTATCTGTTCTATTTGTGCAGCTATACTTTTATCATGATGAGAAAGCAAACTTTTATAAATAAATAATGTAGGTAACATTCCTGATACTAACGTTAATTCATCTGTATGGTCTTTAATAAATTGAAAGATTTGTTCTGTATTTAAACCACGCATATAATTAATTACTTCATTTAAAGTTACATCCCCATATTTACCTAGCGGTTGACCATCTTTATTTTTTATATCTTCTAAACCTAATTTAAATTTGTTTAAATTATCTAATCTGTCTGTTTTTAAACTCTGATCTAACTTATTTGTAATTTTAGATTGTTCTAAGAAAAATTTAACTTGAGCTTGATAGTGTATATCTGTATTTCATTTATCTTTAAATTCTAAATACTTGTTTCAATTTAGATCCGTAAGTTTTGTAAGGTCTTCAGCTTTAACGTCTTTATATTCGGCTTTGAATAATTCCAAATTATTCAATTGTACATCTCGGTCATGTTCTGTTAATGGTTTAAAGTTTCCAATATAACTACTATCACCAGATTGTTGTGGAGATTTTAATTTACTAATTCGATTTTTTAGTTCATCATCAGTAAAATTTGTTTTAAAATCATCATTATTTGTAGCTACATTAAGAGAATTTGTGGATATTTTTAAATTTTCCAATAATTGTCTAATATTTTTTGATTCCATTTTTAAATCTTGGATCAGATTAATTCTTGTTTACCCTGTAACTTAATTATTTTGATAGACTTTTTATATTATTTAAATAAATATAAATTTAATAAATAATGGATCATAGTATAGAAATATATTCTATTTAAAATAAAATTTATCATAAAGAAGAAAGCAAGAACTTATAAAAAGTAAAAAGAGACTATTTAAAATTATAAAGTTTTTAAAACTATGAGTTGGAGCCGTCCTAAACACTATAAAAACAAATATTATAAACTAGAGATTTAAACTTATTTAACAACAACAAATTTAATATATTAAATATTAGAAAAACAAAATTAAATAAAACAATTTAAATAAGTGGGTTTAAATTTAAATGTATTTTTTTCATCTATAATATATTTGTAAATATTTATTAATTTATTCTTTTCATGATAAAAAATTTTATTATATTATCTTTAATTATTAAAATATAAATTAGATTTTAATTTTTATACTTTCTTTACTTAAAATTTTAAACCATTTATTTTATATTTTTGTAAACTAATCTCTTTATATAATAATGATTCAAATTATTTAAATTTAATTTTAATAAGTTTAATTATAATTTTTAACTCTTTTTAAAGTATTAGCCGACCGCCTTAACTAGAAAATAAAACATTAAATTAATTATTTTTTAAAGTTAAATTAAGTAAAATTTTACCGCCTTGCGGATTGTGTTTTGTTTTTGTGTGTGTGTTTTTTTGTTTTTGTGTTAAGTGTGTTAATTGTTAAATGTTAACTTTTTTAAGTGTGTTTTTGCTAAAATATTTTTTAAAATACAAAAATATTTATAATAAAAAAATATCTAAAAGAGTATATAATTTAAATTATTATATATGTTAGACGCTATCATTAAAATATTTTTTAATTTAAAATGTTAGCAGCAGCAAAATATATTGGTGCAGGTTTAGCTTGCTCAGGTTTAATTGGAGCCGGAGCCGGTATCGGTTTAATCTTCTCTTCATTAATCGCTTCAACAGCTAGAAACCCTCAAATTAGAAGTCAATTATTTAGTTTTGCAATCTTAGGTTTCGCTTTAGCCGAAGCTACAGGTTTATTCTCTTTAATGATTGCTTTCTTATTATTATACTCATAATTTTATTTGTAATATATTAATATTTTTATTAATTTGTTACCCCCATTTTCCTGTTTAATTAAAATTAACTGTACAGAATAAAACAACAAAATTATAATAAAAACTACTAACTATAACACCAAGTAACACCACAAAAGCTACAAATAAAAAACAAAATAATCTGTAAAATTTAAATATAAAATTTATTAATGAAAAATTAACTAATTATTATTAATTAAAGATATTATTAATTTTTATTTCTATTATATTTTTACTTTTATATATTCTTTTTAAAACCCCAACTCATACTTCTTTTTATTTCTGTTAATTTTATATTTGCCTTAGGTTTAAATAATTTTTATAATTAATTTATATAAACACAAAAATAACAAAATAGTATAAAAACTAACAAATAAACAGAAAGAATATTCTATAAAAATTTAACTGTTAAAATTTAATAAATAATTTACTTTAAACAAATGAAACTTTTATATGAATAATTTTATTTATAAACTTTTATTTACCTAGGCATGATAAAATAAAAATAAAAACAAAAATCAAGCTTAAATTATTAAAAATAAACACAAAAATAACACAATAAAAAATAAATGATAACTTTACTTTTACTTATACCTTTAATAGGTTCACTAATATTAATAACAATACCTGAATATTCTAATTCAAATATAAATCATTCTAGAATGAAAAATATAGCTTTAACAACCAGTATAATAAATTTTATCTTTTCTCTTTATATATGAATAGAATTTGATAGTAGTACTACTCAATATCAATTTGTATATGAATTTGATCAATTTAGTTTATTTCACTTTAATTTAGGTATAGATGGAATATCTTTATATTTTTTATTATTAACAACCTTTGTGAGTCCTATAGCAATATTATCAAATTATAATACAATAACAAAAAATTTAAAATTTTTTTTAATTTCTTTTTTACTATTAGAAACTTTACAAATAGGAGTTTTTGTAGTGTTAGATTTATTATTATTTTATATTTTTTTTGAAAGTGTATTACCAATATTATTTATAATTATACTATTATATGGTTCAGGGGAAGATAGAATTAGATCTGCTTTATTATTTTTTTTATATACTTTAGCAGGATCTTTATTTATGTTATTAGCAATACTTCAAATATATAATTATGTAGGTTCAAGTGATTTTCAATTAATTTCTTTATCTGAAATAAGTTTAGACAGTCAAAAAATCTTATGATTAGCTTTTTTTGTAGCATTAGCAGTTAAAACTCCTTTATGACCTTTTACTGGATGATTATATAGAGCACATGCAGATAGTCCTTTAGCAGGATCAATATTATTAGCAGCTACAATATTAAAATTTGCTACTTATGGTTATCTAAGAGTATTAATAAATTTTTTACCTGATGCTACTAATTATTTTAGTCCTTTAATTCAAACTATTGCTATTATTACTTTAATTTATGCTTCTCTAGCTACAATTATACAACAAGATACTAAAGCATTAATTGCTTATTCTAGTATTTGTCATATGGCTGTAGTTTTATTAGGATTATTTTCTAATAATATACAAGGAATAGAAGGAGCTATCTTATTATCTTTAGCACATGGTTTTGTCTCCCCAGCTTTATTTATTTGTGTAGGTGGAGTAATATATGAAAGAACAGGTACAAGAATAATTCATTATATTAGAGGTTTAGCTACTTATATGCCTTGCTTTACAATATTATTTTTATTATTCACTTTAGCTAATACAGGTATTCCTTTAACTCTTAACTTTTTAGGTGAACAATTAGCTTTAATTGGTATCTGAGAAAGAAGTCCTATAATCTCTGCTTTAGGGGCTACAGGTATAGTGTTATCTGCTTGTTATTCTATTTATTTATATAATAGAATATCTTATGGTGTGTATTCCCCTCATTTAAAACCTTTAAAAGATCTATCAAGAAGAGAATTTATATTATTAGTATCTTTATTATTACCTACAATAATTTTAGGTATTTTTCCAAATGTAATATTAGACTCTTTACATATGTCTGTAACTAGTTTACTTTATAATATTTAATTTATATTATATAAAATATTAAACTTTTAAATTATAAAAAAATATTAGTTTAATGCTAATGGATAAACATAAAAGTATCATAAGTATAATTATTTTTTCTAAAATTTTAATTTATAAAATATTCCCCCATTTATAAAAAATATAAATATAAATATAAGTAAAAAAAATAAATATTATTAATTTAATTTTTATTATATAAAGTTATTGTTTATGGCGAATATTTAATTATAAAGAGTGTAGTATTAACGGTTAGTATGGCGATCTTCAAAATCATTGGTAGGTGTTCGAATCACCTCACTCTTGTAAATTTAAAAGAAATAATAAATCTTATAAACTTTAAATATTCTAATTTTAATAAGAGATAACTATCCTAAAAAGAATAGAAGTAATGTAACAAATAAAAATAATATAAAATTTTTAATTTTAATTATACAAAATTTTACCTATAAAAATTATTTTTAATTTTATTATTTATTTAACCGTTGGACAGGTTTTTATATCTTTTTTTTAAATATTTATATTTTCTATGGAATGACTTTTAGTTACTAATTTTTCAAGACTGTAGCATAATTGGATAATGCAGTTCGCTCATAATGGATAAAATAAGGGTTCAATTCCCTTCGGTCTTATTTTGAATTAATATAAAATAAAATTTTATTATATATACATTTTAATAATAAAAATTACAGGGTACTTGGTCGAGTCTGGTTTATGGCGCTCGTCTTGAAAACGAGTACTTTTTAATAAAGTCGTGAGTTCAAATCTCACAGTGCCCGATAACTAAAAATAAAATTATAAATATATATATAAATATAAATTAAATAAATATAAAAGGGGTTACGAGTGGGCGATAAATTAACAGTTAATTTTTAATTCTTTTACTTTTTACTAGTGAAAATTTGATTAAATTTTAGTTCTTATTTTATCTTTGGTACATTGCACCTAAATAACACAAGGGGGATTATTTTTAAAAAATATACAAATTAAAAATTGAGATTAAAAAGAAACAAATATAAAAACACAATTTAGTTTATTAAATTTTAATTAATAAAATAATTAAAATATAAAAAAGATTAACGAGTAAATAATAATAACCGCCGGGTTTTAATTTTACTATTCTGTTTTATTTTTGCTAATTTAGGTTTTATTTTATAAATTATATTTTTTAATAGAGTATTTACCATTAAAAATATAATTAAAATTAAAAACAAAAATATAATTTAAAACATCGAATATTTATAGTGAGAAATCTAATAATAAAGTAAAACCATAAAAAATAAATTTTGGTAAGGATATCCTACTACTTTTATTAGAAGATAACAAAGATCTTACTTGAAAAAAGGTTATTAAATTTTTAGTAGAAAAAGTGCAATATTATACATTAGAAAAAAATAAAATTTAATATAAATTAAAGATTATTTATTAAACAGGAAGAATATTTTTTATTATTGAAGGTAAATATCTATATAAGTTATTTAAATTTTAAAACGAGAGTTCTGTTATTTTAAGGCGAAAAAGTTTAAATTTTAATCACTATTGAAAGATTAATTCTACATTTTAACAGAAATAAAAAGTTAAAATGTGAAATTAAACTAAAAGGTACCGCTAAAACAAAACACAAAATAAGTTTTAAGTTTAAATTAACAGTTTAAACCTCTATTTACAAAATAAAAAATAAATATATTTAATAAAGGTAAAAGAATTAAATTACTTTTAAGTATTATAATTTCATTTTTTTACTTAATAATTAAATTAAAAAAGGGTACATTTATTATGAAGAGGATAAAGGTTTTAATTTTATATTTAAATTGTTAAATAGTGTTATTACTGTTGTAATGTTTTTACTTTTAGAATTAAGTAATGTAAACCTTTTTTAATTACAACATTAATTAAAGTATTATTTTCTTAATAAAAAATTTAAAATTTGTGTAAGATAAAATATTTATGTTTATGCTTATTTTGTATATTTATTTTTTATTTTTATTTTATTTTATATTTTATATTTATATTATAAAAAAACCTAAATTTTATCTTAATCTGCTTCGATCTTTATGTTAAAACAGAAGCAAATTTTACATAATAAAAATCTGTATAAGTTTCATTGTACTTAATAAGTATCTTATTATCTATAACTCAAGTTATATTATTTAAATTATTTAAATCTTTATTTTTAAAAAGGCATATTTTCTTCTATTATTTTATATTTAATAATATCTTGCTGTTCTAGATTAGGCAAAATAGTACAGCATTAACATTTGTATATTCTTTATCCAATTTAAACACTTTATATTTATTATAACTATAATTTTTAAAAAATTTTAACTTATTTATTTTATTAGAACTTTAATTTTCAATTACATTTAAATCTTTAATTTTATTCTATTTTTTAATTTTAGTTTAAAGGTAAAATAACCAAATCTATCTATTTTTATTATTGCTTTCATCCATATGTTTGGTTTTTCTGTGTATGAATAAATCCAGCTAAATTTACTATATAATTTTTAAAGGATAAGGTAATAAAAATAAATTTATTTTTAAATATTAACAAAAATATTAGAACTAATTTGGATACTTAACTTTGAAAAAATATCAAATTTGCTATTTTAAATATAACATTACCTTTTTTTTCTTCATCTTTGATTACATTTACCAATATAGTATAAATTTTTTTATTATCTAAAATCTCTAACAATTCATTTTATTGAAGTTAAAGTAAAAACAAAAAGTACTTTTATTTTAAAATTAATTAACTTTTATTAAATCTTATTCCCTATTACAACTATAAATTTTATATTGTGTATTTATACTTTAACAAAACGTAATTATAACATAGATAAGGAGGGAATAAAATAAATTTTTCATTGTAATTTATAAGATTTACTATTTTTATTTAATAATTATATTTTAATAAAACCAAACATATGAACCGCCCGGCGGCAGGGTTTAAATTAAAACATAAAAGTTAAAAGTGTTTTTAAAATTATTCCTAACACCGGATTTTTGTGTTGTTTGTGTGTTGTGTTTGTTAAATGTTAAGTGTTGTGTTTGTAAATTGCTAAGATAAAAATTACAACTATTACATTGCTAATTTATTTAAAAATAAAGTTTTTATTTAAATTTTAACTTTTATTAGATCTATAAATTTGAATATGACTTATATTAAACAATACAAAAATTGTGTTAAATTAAAACAAACACAAACAAAAAGGGGGTAATATTTAAAAAATATTTTTAATAAAAATAAAATAACTATAAATTTTATTAAACAGAAAGATTAATCTTGTAAAACAAATAAGCAAGCATATAAAGCAAAAGTAGTTGATATAGTTCCTAATAATAATACAATAAAAATTAAGTATATCCAAAATATATTAGAATTACTCCAAATAAAAATCAATTTATTCAAAATAAAATGAATATACTTTCCAAAGGGCAGCCTTTTAACAATTTCTATTGAAATATTTTTATCTATTATAATTTTTATAGTAAAAATAAAAATACCCATAAAAATAAAATAAACCATTATAAGGTTAATAATAAAACTATAATTCAATAATTCTATTATCTGATTTTGTAACACATATAAATCACCATTTTCTAATGGTGAATTAATTATATTATTTTGGATTTCTGAAAATGAGATTGGATTATCTACAATGCTATTGTTTTTACTATTAGAAAATATTTTATCTATTGAACTAGAATTTTGTGTGTCTATAGATTCTATTATTTTAAATTTACTTCCTGTGTTATTTTCAATATTTATTTTATTTCTAAATAAATTTTCTATTTTAGAAAGAATAGTGTCATTAAAATTTAATTGCATTTTAGGTAATAAATTTGTTTGATTTAATTTTGTAATTGTTTTAAGTGTTTTATCTGCTAAAGAGTTAAAATAGAGATATTTTATATCTAATGTTATACTATTCACAATTCTGTTAGCTAAAATTAGTTCCATTATAATCACATTAGTAATAGTAAAAATATTATATAAAAAATAAGACAACAGAACACTTCCTAATACCATACCTATTTTTCTTGATATAAGCATAAGTTGTGTAGTATATAAAGCACCTGCAATTCTAGCACCTATTCCCAAAGCAGTGATATTTCCAACATTATTTAAAAGTAAATTTAAATAGTAACCGCTAATTAAAAAATTAGTACCCTTAATATTACAATTTCAAATAGTTTTATTATCTAATAAAAATAATTACTATAAATATAACAGTATAAAATAAAAGATATAAAAAAAACCATAAATATTATAATATTAAATAACATAAAATCATTTGTGTTTATTTTTCTTTCTAATGCTATCTTTAAAGAAATTCCCATGTAACCATATAAAATTAATTTAAAAAGAATATAATGAACTACTAAACTAAATAAAAATAAATAAACAGAAAATATAATATTAAAAAACATAATAAAAAATATAAAATTTTGTCTCTCTTAGTTTACTGTATTTTATTAAATTAAAATATCTATATAAAAATATACAGAATTTTAAATATAAAATATTTAACACTTTTTTAAATTTAATTCAGTATTCGCCTTAGCGATTTAAATTAAAAGTTTTACGGAGTATATTTGTGTTGAATATAATTTGTCGTAACAAGCATCCTAAGATTCGGCTTAAGCAATATGTAGTTGGATTTGAATTTAAATTGTAAACTTAACTAATTACTTTTATCCGCCGGCGGCGGCAAATAAATTTATTTTTAAAAGCAATTAACTGAAATTAAACAAATTTATTGTTACAAACAACTACCTAATAATTTAATTATATTAAATACCAGCAGGCTGAGAATGTATTTAGAATATAAAAAAATTAAGAAATTATATGTAACTATAATTATAATTATAATTAAAATTATAACTATAACTATTATCATAAAAAGAATAATTATAAATATAACTATAAATATAAATATTTTTAAAAATATAATTTTTAACATCCTATTGGACTCGAACCAATAAACATTTACTTCGAAGGCAAACGCTGTACCAATTCAGCTAAAGATGTAACAAACAAACAAATTCTGATTTAAGAACGTTATTAAAAGATAAAAATATTAAAATTAATACTTATATTTATTATAAAAAATTAAAAATTCTCAATTATAAAATATTACGCTATACCTATAAATAAGTTATACCACATAAATTTAAAATGTTTATATTTATATTAAATTTCTTATAATATTTAAAATATAAAATCGTACCTTCCTATATAAACAACCGGCTTTAATTTGTTTTATACATCAGAATAAATCAAATATCTAAATAAATATGCCGCCGGGCGAATTAAATAAATTATAAAAATAAAATAATTTTATCTTTAAAAATTATAAAAAGAGTATATATCTAAGAAAAATACGAGTAAAGAGATTTGAACTCTTAAGATTTTAAAAACCATAAATACCTAAAATTTACCCGGCTACCACGTTTCGGCATACTCGTGTAATAACTACAAATATTAAAATATAAAATATTAATTATTTAATTTACAATTAAAAATATAAATTAATAATATTAAATTTTTAATTAAACATTTAATTTTACTATTCTAGTTTACTACTGTGTTTATATCTTTTAAAAAGAGTTTTCACCACTTATTCAAATTAGATGTAATACTTTATTAATAAAGGTAAAGAATTGTTGTTTTAATTAGCAGAGCGCTATTAAAATTTAAACGCCAACCGGCAAATATTTATGTTTATGTTTATTTTGTATTTTTTATTTTGTATTTTTTATTTTGTATTTTTATTTTTAAATTAAAAAAGTAAAATAAAGTAAAGTATACTTTACTTTTAAGAAATATCTACTAAATATTGCTGTAATGAAAAACAAACACAAAAAACAACACTTAAAAATGCGGTTTTAGGAAAACACAACTTAACAACTTAACAACTTAACAACTTAACAACTTAACAACTTAACAACAAATTTTTAATAGATATATTAAAGAGATATTTAACCTGCCGGCTGGAGAAACATAAATTTAAATATAAATTTAAAGATAAGGAGTAGAGTAATCGAAACTCTGTCTGTAATGTGTAAAATTACTGCTAAACCACTCAGCTAACCCCTTTTTGCCGACCTGTACTTAGCAATAATAATATAAAAGATTATAAATAATATAATAAAGATTATATATTGCCGCCAGGCTGATAAAATACGAAAATACAAAACAAAAAATTAAAACAAAAAATAAAAATATAATAAATATATTTAAACATATTAAATATAATAGATATAATATAATTTATTTTTAAGTTATTATTTATTATATTTATTTTGGTCTTACATCTTATTAGCAAGCGAGGACGATTCTTTTTAAATGAAAATTTGTTTATAATATTCAAGATAAAACCTTAAATATAAATTTAAATTTTGCCGCCCTGTTAACCGCCCTTATTAGCGAGGTTCGAGGTATAAAATGAAAATTGGAGGCTGCTTATTTATGCTTATGTTGTTATTATTTTTACCGCGGAGTGTGTTTTAATGTTTTGTAGGTTTAAAAATTAAAGTAAATTACAAATAAAATATAAATATAAGAACTAATAATCGCCCGCGGCAACACAGAAAAAATATAAGAAATGAATAAAAAAAAAAATACTTTGATTTACCTTTAAAGGAATAAAAGTAAATGAACAGATCGCGATAAGATAATATGTAATTTATCTTTTTTGAACCGCCTTACGGAGTGTTTTATTTATTTTTAATTTTATCCTAAGGTACTAACTTGTTTTTATTATTTAAGTTATTATTACCGGATCACGAAAAGATTGTATTATTAATTTATTATTAATTTATAATTATTTTAACTTTCCTTTTCTTAAACTTTAAAATTCTGTAAAATTTGTTTTTAAAAACAGAAAAGTAGAAGAGTAAAAGTGAAATTATATAAACAGTGGCCGCCTAGGCGGAGAAAAAAAGTAAACAAAATTAAAACAATCCGCCGCCGGCGGTACAAAGCTTTAAAGTGGGGGTTTAAATTTGTTAATTTCCAGCAGCACTTTCCAGTACAGCTACCTTGCTATGACTTTTGAGATGTTACTCAAATGGATTAAGTAAAACTAATTAATTTAACAAAGAGGTTTAGTAAATAAACTATTAAATATAAAAATATTTAAATTTTGAAACTACAATCCTTATAAAACCAAAAATGATTAGAAAAGGGCTAACAAAAGCTGTTAACAACTACAGCTTTACCTGTTAAGTTATTTGTCTCTTTGTAAAATTTTAACTTTGTTCCAGTTTCTTCCATTATAAGCTTCTTCCCAGTGACAGACAGTTAGTTCATCACGAATGCTTATTTCACCGTTGCGCCTAGTGATCAACGATTACTCGAAATTCCTTCTTCATGTCACCGAATTGCAGACGACAATCCGACTAAATTTTAATAATTTAACTTTATTTAATGATTAGCTCCACCTTCTTTCCCTTTACTTTAACAATTAAAAATAAGAGTCAAATATTTACTGAATTCTAAACCTTTCGATTAAAAATTATTTTAAATTTTCCGCTGACGGATTATAGTTATTAAACATTTAAATTTTAATTTTATATAAATTCAGAAATAGGGAACAGTATCGCATCACTTTGTAAAAGTTTTTGTGGCACGTCTATAGCCCAGTTCATAAGGGCCATAACGACTTGTCTTAGCCCCAAATGGTACTCTATCAGAACCATTAATTGTTAAGTCAGTTAGTATAAAATTTATACTATCAATTTTTAATTAACAACAGGGATTTCGTCCGTTAGCGGAATTAACCTCAGTTCTCACAATACGGACTGAAGACAGCCATGCAACACCTGTAAATAAATGTATTTATATAAAAAATAAATATAATATATTCTTTATATTAATTAATACACTCCTTAATTATTTGTTATATTAGATATACAAAACAAAAAAGTTTTTATGCAAGAACTGGTAAGGTTTTACGCGGATTATCGTATTAAATAACATGCTTCACTTCGTTTGCTTCGAGACCGACTAATTTTTTTGTTTTTAACTTTGCAGTCGTAGTAACAAGGCGGAATGGTTATTGTGTTAACATTACTACTAATTTTATTACTAATAGTTACCATTCATCGTTGACAGAGAGGGGTATTTTGGGTATCTAATCCTATTTCCTTTCCTCACCTTCGTTTCTCAGCGTCAATCATTAATGGTAAAAAAGCTTTCGCCCTTAATATTCCCCTTAGTATCTAAGGATATAAGACCTACTCTAAGTATTATGTAATATAACCTCTATTTGATTCTAGCTTTTAGTTTTATATTCTAAGTTAAAAGCAGCCTACAAACCCTTTACGCCTGATTAAGACGATTAACGTTTGCGTCTCTGGCCTTACCGAGTCTTCTGGCACCAGTTTTGGACGACACTAATAGTAAGGTAATATCATTATTTTCCCTTACGTTATCAATCTATTATTTTCATTGATTTCAGTTAGCTAGTTCACTCTTGCGAGCATTGACTAATATTCTTGACTGCTGGTAGTATATAAACTACTTGGGAGATTTCATTCCCAATGTGGCCATCTGCTCTATCAAGCTTAGCTATTGATCGTGGGCTTGGGAGGCCGTTACCCTTCCAACTACCTAATCAAAATAAATAGAATCTTATAGCAGAAAAATTCCTTTCTTATAAAAATAATTTATTTTTATTTTTTAAACCTTTAAAAATGATTTTTAGCGTATAGTTTAAAAATATCTCTTATTTATGGAGACTATAAGGTATCTTATTTACTATCCTCACCTTTACACCTTATTTCCTAATATTTTTTTGTCCAATTTCTTGAACTTAATTATTAATTTTCGGAAACAACGATTTGCATGTCTTAAAACTACTGAATAACGTTCAATCGGAACCAAAATTAAATTCTTTCTAATTTAAACTAAAAAGAAAAAATAATTTTATTTATTTTTATTTTTTATAATTAGTTGTATTTTATGTGCTTTATGCAATATTTAGTAACTCTTTTATAATAGAATTTTTGTTTTAAACTATCTATTTTTATAATTTGAATTATTATTTTATTTTTATATTATGCATTCATTAATGCATTTTTCCTTATAAAAAGTTTACAAGAAAAGATAAAATGAAATTATTTTAAATTAAAAATCCTTTATCTAATTTAAGACAAGTAAAGTAAAAATAAAATATCCGGCGGCGGCGGCAAGAAAAAATAAATAATAAATAGGACAGTACCGCCTTAAATTTTTAAGATATAAATTTAAAAATAAATTTTAATTTTAAAGTAAATATACTATTATAATTAATTTATTGCGCAAAGTTAGAAAAACAATTTACAATTTAATTTAAAGCTGGACCGTAATTTAAAAAGAATTAGTGGGGGTAATCTTTATATATTTTAAATAAAAATATTTTAATAAAAAATTAAAATTATACCCTATTAAGATTGAACTGGTAACATTTTAAATGCATGGAATGGGATAGGACTTTGTAAAGTCCATTCTAATGTATTAGCTGTTTGTGTTTCATTATTAAATTGTTCTAAAGAAGTAAAGAAAGAAGGAACACTTCATGGGTTATTATTAACTTCTTTACCATTAGCAAAAATATCATAAATAATATAACCAAATAAAACAGTGGCCATTATAGAGATAAGTGAACCAAAACTTGATACAGCATTCCATCCACTAAAAGCATCAGGATAATCTGGTATTCTTCGGGGCATTCCTGATAACATTGAAAAAATTAATGTTTTTAATTATATAAAATAAAATAATTTTATTAAAAAAGCAACAGTATAAATATACTCCTAACAATAAAATATAAACCTTTTTCTATTCTTTATTCTAAAAAAGGACGGCTCCGTCTTATAAACTATGGTTTATTAATAATTATTATTTAAATTCTTTATTTTTATTTAGTGTATCGACTGAATAAAAATGAGATAAATCAAGAGGTATTCTAGAAAAAATCATTCCTTTATAAATAGTACCGTTCTTAATGTTTTTCATTAGAGTATCATATCCGATTTTTAATTTTTTTTTACATTCAACAGTAGCCAAAAAAGGAGGGAATAATAATTCATTAGTAATAGCATCATAAACATACACTTTTTTACGCAATTTTTGTAAGGTCTCAGGTGATTTTATTTTGCCTCATTGCGGATTATTTATACCTTTTTTGTTCCTTTGTTGTTGAAATATAAATTCTCTTGATTTATCTTTACCAAACATAGGGTTATTTTTACCTACACGACGAGAAATTAAAACGTTACCTCCTCCGGCAACAGGATGCCGATTTAAACAAAGTTCTTTGTTATTTTTAAAATTCCAATCAATATAAAATTGTTCCAGTGCAAATAATTCTTTTTTAGTAATTGTTGTAGTAGAACCTAAATCTTCCATTATAAATAACATGTGATTTATATGTCCATAATTTGTAATAGACTTACAAATCACTCATTTTTTGTTTAAATATCATATTTTAAAATAATCTTCTAATCTAGATTGACCATAGGAGGATCCAACATAATATTGTCCAGTTATAATATTAAACCAAATATATATAATAGCATGGCCTTTGTATTTTGTTGCTGCTACTGTTTTAGCATCTAAAGAATTTGCATATGTTTCAATAGGTGGTTTAGGTAAATCTGGTTTTTTATTATTATTAGAATTTTTATTAGAAGAAGGTAAAGGTAAATCAGATTTATTGTTATTGTTATTGTCAACATTTATATTTGTTTTACTATTGTGAATCGGTGCCGTCTTATTAAAATATTTTAAGTTATAAATATTAAGTTTAAATAAATTTATCGCTGTGCGTGTCGCTTCGCGCAAATAACAAATTAAAATAATTAAAAAAATTAACTTTATAATCTATTTTATATTAAAATTTATTTTTATAATTATATTACTGGCCTCTGCCTTTAATAGAAAGTGAACCAAGTAATATAATGATTTATATTTTATTAATAATAAAACCTAGTGCAAACAATAAAAAATTTAAATTTGAATAGATCATATTATTATTATTATTATTATTGTTTTTTATTTTTGTTTCTAGGCGCTTTCGGTTTAAAAATATGAAACACACTTAAAAAAAAAAATAAATTATTAATTATAATATAAAATAGATCAATTGGACTATTTCTTATTCTATATAGTAATAGAATTCTCTTGTTTAGTCTCTGAGGTTTAAATTTTAAAGAACCTGCCGATTAATATTTGTTTTAAATATTGTTCCTGCATATAAAAAGATTTTACTTAGGCCTATCTTCTAAATATATCAACCTAAGAAGTGCTGAGGGAAGAAAGTTAAATTCACCCCAACAAATAAAGTTCAGAAATGAATTTTACCTAATAATTCATTATATGTTTTACCTATAATTTTAGGAGTTCAGAAGTAGAATCCCGCAAATATAGCAAACACAGCTCCCATTGATAATACATAATGGAAGTGAGCTACTACATAGTAAGTCAGTAGTGATAACTCATTTAATTTCATACAACTCAAGTTACCTTGAGGATCGGACTATAACTTATTTAATTATTTAACTTAATAAACTTTCAATTACCACGTTTAGTCTCTACGGATCCTACTCATTATTTTAAAATAATAAATTAAAATAATAAATTAAAATAATAAATTAAAATAATAAATTAAAATAATTTTGGTTTCCACGGTATTATCTTATATTTTGTTTTTAATTTCAGGCATTACTGAAATATATAAGACTTCACCGTTAGCAATATTTAATTATTTTGGATATGAAATAATTTTATTTAAAATATTACCGAAAAAAAGTATGAATTTTTTTTTCATGGTGGTAAGACCTCATGACACTTACTTAATTGTTTAATTCTTTAATTCATTTTTGTAAAGATTTTGATTTTTCTCCTAGCAGAGGATAATTATTAAAATGATTAATAATAAATTTTAATTTTTCTTTTTTATATACTTCTAAACAATAAAAATGACCATACGGATTTCTAATTGTATTAGCAATATCAAAACAGTTTTTAATACTATTTATTAAATAAAAATCATCGTTTTGACCTATAGAAAAAGAATGGTAAGTATTTTTTCTAATTGAAAAACAACCTTCTGCTTCTATAAAACCGGAAACTCATCCATTAAAATAGTAAGGTAAATTAACAAAACTACTTAAAGGATTTGAATTAATAATGGAAGATTGATTTATATATTTAGAATTTCTATTTATTAAATAATTTTCTACTGAATTTTCTAATAAACATTTTTTTAAAAATTCAAGTTGACATATTTTTTTGGAAGTTAATAAAGGATAAGAATCAAAAATTTTAATAATTGTTTTAATTGTTTCTCTATTATTAACATATCAAATTACATCTTTACTTTTACCTGTTATTCTAACAGTACCTCCAATAGTTTTAGCTATTTTTATTAACATATTATAATTTGTAATAATATTAGATAATTTTATAACAAGTCTAAATTGTAAAGATTTATATTGTCAATGATTTACTTGAATACTACCATCTCCATCCATTAATCCTACTCAAAACATTTTAATATATTCATCATCATTTTTTTTAGTATTCTCTTTTGTTAAGATAGAAAAATTTTTAATACAAATAAACGGAATATAACAAACTGTTATATTTCATAAAGAATTATACGTTGTATCATGTAATGCTAAATCTAATGAAGCATTAGCTAATACTACTCCAGTTACAAAAATAAAATTATTATTCTTTATTTAATCTTTCAAAGCTAAAAATATACCCATTATATGTTTCTCCTAAAGCTGCATATCTTTTTATAGTAGAATGATTTATATTAAGGGCTTTTTTTTTGTCTCGTTACTCCTTCATATTTACAAATAACTAATAATTCCTTAAAGATATTGTATATATAAACAGGGTAAGCTGAGTTAGCTTCAATCATTATTATTTTAGTTTCCATTGAATGGTTTTTATTATAATTATAATTATAAAAAGGATTGTTATCACTCACTAAAGCTCTTGCTATTAAAGATTTAGTTTTATCTGAGTGAGTTCTATTTTTAGCTAATTCAGACAATAAATTTTTAGTCTCTTCTGTGTGTTTATAACCTAATGAAGAATAACCTTCTTTTAATACATTATAATAAGGCATTATAAGTGTAATATAAAAAGTTTACCTAATTGATAAATTTGAAGGTTCCACATACTCTAGAATTCAAAGAGAAAAATTATTTTGATCATATTTTAGTAAGGCTTTTATAATAGACCTATTGGAATTTTTTGTTTTTTACTTTTTAATGAACCTTTGTTAAGATAAATTTTAATTTTAGCAGCTAAATTAATAGAACTTCCTACATAGTTATTAAATTAATATTCTTTATTAACATATAAAAACAGGTGTTATTTTTTTGATCTTTAAAAATTTGAAGTCTATCGCCTTTAAACTATTATACATCTTTACTGGATTTAAGTTTTTAATGTTAAAACCTTTAGAGTTGCTAGATGTAGAATAAGAGGCAAAATTTATATGTTTAATTAGATACAAACAAGGGTGCCCTGGACCTAGGGCCTTAGGACTAAAATAAATAATAATTTTATTTTTTGGACTATATCTTCTCATATAAAAAACTGAGGGGTGCGTTTAGTCTCTGAAAATACTACTAAGATATTTGATAATCTCGTTTGGTTTTCTGCTGATTGTTCAAAATTATACAATTTTACTGAAAATATTTCTAGTAGTATAATTGTTAGAAGTTCCCAGCATATAGCAGCTTTTAAAAGGTGAAGTAACATGATTTTTTAAACATTAAACAACTCCACCTATTGTGAATAAGGCTAAGAATCCTAAAGTAAATATTAGAGGAGTAGTTAATCTTAAACTTCCTCCGTATAATGTAGCTAACCAACTAAAAATTTTAATTCCTGTTGGAACCGCAATCACCATAGTTGCTGCTGTAAAATAAGCTCTTGTCTAAGAGCTAAAATTTGGACAGTATCTTGATTTAATATTATAATAATATTTAAACCTTTTGCGTGCTTGTCTCTGAGGATCCTTTGGTTGCAATACTTCTAATTTTTTTAATACCTTTTTTCTCTAAATGTTTTCCTTCTGTTATCATAATATACACTTTCCTAAATTTAAGGTAACTTTTATACTTTCCTGCAAAAAGATTAAATTTATCGAAGTAATTAATAAGATTTAGCGCTGTTTTGAAGCCTGTACTGTTATAACACCAAACACCAGTAGTGTACTGACTAAGATTACCCATTTTTATAGTCTCATATAGCAATTTCAAAGGTAAGTTGTCATTTTTCTTTAAAGAATACTCTAATCTTACACTATAACCTGTTTTGTGCGTTTTACTTTTTGCAAAACTGATATGAAAACAACCATCAGCTTGAGTAAAACCAGCTAATCAGTAATTATCTAAACTTAATGTTTTTAAAGGTGGTAAGATGACAATGTTAAAATGTGAACTATAATTATGTTTAATTAGCTGATCATATTTTAAATTACTACAAATTTTACCATTTATTAAAGATAAAATAAGGGATAAACCAATTGTATTTGTACAAATATATTTAACCGCTTTCTGATTTTTAATTTTGTAAACGTTACCATATCCAATACTTTTTTTGATATAGTAAGCTAATGAAGTATCTTCCTCAGCAAAATTGATGTGCAGTTCTTTATTACCAAATCAACCATCTCCTTCAATTAATCCAGCTAAAAAATAGCCAAGTTCATTGTCTGTAAGATTGCTTTTATGATTAGATACGTGTAATGAAATTAGAGGTAATTTTTTATAATTAGTATAAGTATTTTTAGTAACTGCCGTAGCTTCTGCACTAAAACCAAAGTTTCCTGCTGATTGTCCTTTATAAAATAAATAGATTGTTCCGAGCGTAATTAATACGAGTGGACTATTTATATAGGAGTTTCCAGCATATAGCAAAATTTTTCTCGTGAACACAAGTTTATCCACGTCCAGTCCTACTGAGAACATGTGGTGAGATCAAACTAAGAAACCTAAGATACCAATTGAGAACATGGCATAAACCATCCCAAGATACATAATACAATATTAAATTGTATGTGGACCATCTCTTTATTTGTCAATTTTTTCCCATTTTTCCCATTTTAAAATAATTTTTTTTTTCAAGTTTTACCAAGGATAGAATTATAAGTAGCTAAATGAGCTTTAAACCCCTTAGCTATTCTATTTGCCCTCAACAAAATTTATAAATAACAAACATATAAAAATAAACGTTTTATTTTCTCCCAGTGTTCATACCTGCTTTTATTAATTTTATTTCCTCTAAACCATTTAAAGTTAAATGACCTTTAACTCTCATAATATCAGCAGCTTTGCAAAAATCTTTGAAATTTCAAAATTTAGACCCTACGAGAGGAAAATTATTAAAGAAGGGTATTATTTTTAAATCGAGATCTTTAAAGTTACTTACCGTAAAACGTACTGCGTTTGTTTCTATTTTTAGTCTTCCACAGTTAAAATATTTTATAAACATTTCCATTAAAACAGTATCTCTTGCATGTTGAGTAATTTGAAATGTGAATTTTGGAGTAAACCCAGTTTTTGTTTTATCTTTGTAAATATCAATCGAAAAACAACTTTCACCATCAACAAATCCGACCACCCAATTAATTTCAAAATGAGTTGTTAACTCAGACCCTATAGGGGATTGTCTAGGAAAAGGAATAATATCAGGAAAGTCAAGTTTTAATGTATTAGGTAATCCTGTATTAAGGGATGCTCTAATACTTACAATTTTTTTAATACCCTCTGTGGTTAAATGTTCTTTTAAATTTATTAAATCTATTACGAGTTTAAATAATTTAAAATCCGCTTGCTTATTAGTTAATAAAGGGTAATTTAAAAAATGTGATATTATGACATCATTTAAATCAGAAATAGAACTTACACCATAATAATATGAATTAGAGCTAACCTTTGAAATGTAACCTATCTTAAAATATGATTTTAATTTTTCCAATAAAAATAAATATTTTTCACCTAATTGAATTAAAAACTAGGTCTAATATAATAACCTAGTTTTGATGATTTACTTTTTTGAATTGATATTGAAAAACAACCTTCAGCATCTACTAAGCCAGTAATATACCAAGGGTTTAAAGGTATAGGCTGCGTTAGACTAGAGTAGCTACGAGTATTAAATTTATTTGTAAATTTTATCCAGCTTTTACCTAATATTGAATTTGGAGTAGCTTTGTGAGCTTTTAATTTTTTTAATTCAAGATACTGTTTAATTGCTTTTAATTGCACTTGTTTAGTGGATCTAGAAGGACAGAATTTAAAATAATCTAATAATTGTGTTAGCTCTCTGCTTTCGTGGTGATTAAACTTAGGCCGAGCCGTCCATGTGAAACTTTTATTAGACATTTCAATAACTCCACCATATAAATCTATTAAAGGATTTAATAAATATTGATTTGTATGTGAAATAGTAATAACCAAAGATGTAGTAGAGTTTATTGAATTTTTAATTAAATCAACAGTACCTACGCTATCAAAGAATCCAGATAACCAACCATTATAATAAGTTAAAACAGAAGGTTGAATTAATGGAATATTATAATTAGCACATATTTTATTTAATTGCAGTAATCTAACAGGATTTCTTATTTCCCCGTTAATTGCATTAATTAAATCCAATAAACCTTTTTTATGATGTATTCTATATCTTAACCAATTCATACCAGATCGTAATTTAATAGATCCTCCAAATTTTTGTTTTATTTGATATAAACAATGTTTATCTGTTATTTTCAATACAATATCTAGACTAGCATAGCCTTTTTTTGTTAGTTTAAAAGATCCAGAGCTGTCTATTAAACCTGCTAACCACTGATTAAAAATTACATCGGTATTATTACCTTTATTACAAATAAATTTAGGTAAAGTAGAAAAATATTTTGGACTCCATCGGCCGGTAACCGGTCCGGGAGCATGGGTTGTTATGGTATTAAATTTTGCTACGCTCTCTTTGTTATGTAAAAGTGTTAATGAACCATGATTGTAATCTTCATATTTAAATTGTAGCTTTCGCAGACATAATGTCTCAAAACCTATTTGAATATTACAGATACACAATGGTAAATTATAATAATTGAAAACGTAGTAAAAAAAATAAAAAAATTGACAAATAACAAACAATATGGCCTCTGAAATTCCTACTAACATGCTTAATCCTCTATTCAATGTAATTTTGGATTTGTATATATTAAATATACGTGCGTTGGTTATTTGCGGATTGTAAGTATAAACAAAATTTTTTACCAGCACTTTAGTGAAGACTACTAAATTAATTAAATTTTTTAAATTTAAATTTATAGGAGTTATACAGGCACTTATTTTGTGTAAAGAATCATTTTTAAACACAGAATAAATATGACTTAATTGTATAGTATTTTGTTTATTTAAATTTCTTAGTTCCCTGCATATAGTTTGTTTCGAAATATCTATAAGATATTTAGGGCCATCTTGACCGAATACTGGTTTACCTGAAAATGTTGATACAACATGACTAACTATACCAAAACCTGGTATAATTAATATATAACAAATGTGTTGGTTAATTGAAGAGTTTATAAAATATTTTTTATAATATAAATCTATTCTTATTAACACTCAAAAATTTTCATTTTTGTTAGGAATTTATCTTAAATTGCTTTACTTCTTTAAAGAATTAATAGTATCTATTATAGTAGTAATATTTGAATTTCTTCAATTCATTGTCTTTTTTTGCCGCCGCCGGCGGATATTTAATAAATTTTTCTATACCATTTATATTTAAATGATTTTTATCTTGAATAATTAAATATGCTTTTCTTCATTTAAGATAATTTACTTGTTTACTAGATAATAGTGGATATTTATCAAAATAATTTATTACTTTTTTAGCGGAACCAAAACTAGTTGAACCATAATAATATGTATCTTGATTTTTTCTATAATATACATTACCTCCTAAAAAGTTTTTTATTAGTATTAAAAGAGCTTCTTTTTTTTGATCCATTTGGAAATTTAATCGTACTTCAATTCTGTTATTAGAACGGTTAATGGTTTTTATTTGAAAACTTCCATCTGCATCAGAAAAACCGGCAAGTCAATGATTTTGTAAATCATTATCTGTATTTAATTGGAAATTTATATTATTATTTAATTCTATAAATTTATGATTTTTTAATATATTATTAACAATTTGATTATATTTATTTTTACCGCCGGCGGCGGACTTATCTTATTTGGAACTTTATTAGTTTAATTACTTTTTCTATTCCATGTTTAGATGCAATAATTAAAATTACAGCATTTTTATCTATTATTTTACGTATATTTCCATATCCTAAATAACTTTTTATATAATAAGCTAAAGAAATATCCGATAAATGAAATACAATAATTAATTGTTGTTTACTACTAAAATGTCCATCACCATCTATTAAACCAGCTAAATATTGTCCAAATTGGGTATCATTACAAGGTTTTAAATAAGTTGGAACATGAATAGATACTGTTTTTATATTTTCTGTTACCGCCGACGGCGGAGATAAATTTATTCTTAATTCATTAGAAGTAAATGTTGCAATTTTGTTGCGTAAAGTCTCTGAGGTTATAATTTTACTATTCTTTTCTCCGTCTAGGCTGCAATATAATAAGTTCATTAAATTATTTATATAATTCGATGTACTTAATATTAAAGTATTTATAATAGAGAAATTGTTACCTGCTGATTTACTTCGTTGTTTTAACTTTTTTACTTTATCATTTAAGATGGAGTATTTAAAACTAAATATATTTACATATAAAATTGAAGTGGTTCCAGCATACAGCAACATTATGAAGCCTATATTTTTGTTGTTGACTTCTGGATGTCCAAAGAATCCAATTCCATATCTTATAATCATTTATTCAGCCTTGACTATAAAACCCACAAAACAATCGCATAGCTTTTGTCGTTGGCCCTTTTATTATTTTACAAAGGAGGAACCCGACTGTACATTAAGCATTAAATAAAAATTTAACACCCACCAGTGACCCAGTCTGTAGCGATCTCTTAAAAAACCGACGGTCTTGCTTTAGGCTTAGTATTAACCGTTTTCACTAGTGTAGCCAAACAAATATATAAATAAGTTATATTTGCTCCTTTTCTCCGTCGAAAAAAGCTGACCTATTTCTAACTGTTTCTCCGCCGGCGGCGGCAATAAGTTTTAGCTAATTTAAAAACAAAATATAACTTAACTTTTTAATTGTAAAGATAGATAAAATTTTCACTTTTTAAGAGCTCAAATATTCAGATCAGGACTAGAACAAGGTAGTATGTAACTCTTATCTAAGCTACCTTAATCTTTAAAGAGAAAGCTAAATAAGAAAGTATACTTAGTTTATAAAGTCTTAAATTGAGTGAACACTCGAAAAATTCAGTAAGATTATACAATAAAACTATAACATTGCTTTATAAACACAATATGCCTTGCGGCATAACTTTGTCCTTTGTTTCTATTTATATTTACCGGCGGCAATATTTAATCTCAAGTATTATTTACTTTACTAGCTAAAACTTTTAAACTAGGTCTTAATGTAGGATCAAGATGCTCCTTATTTAAAATTTTTGAATGTAAGTCTCGTCATAATAAATAACTTTTTAATTTTTTACTTCTTAATTTGTGATTGTCAAAATAAGTAAATAAGCGGCTGGTATCTGATAAACCAGATACTCGAAAGTAAAAAACATCTGTACCTAAATTATGCTTTCTTATTATTCCTACTTTAAATAAATCCAGAAGTAACTCTAAGCCTGACTCTTTTTTTAATTTGGTACTTGCTTGTTGAGCAACATCAAAAATAATACTATAAGCATTATTTTTTGAATATATTGTTACTGAAAAACAACCTTCACTGTCTACAAACCCAGAAACTCAACTATCTTCTAGTGTAGGTTTAACGTTTAAAGGTTTATAAGAGATAGTTTCAAATAATAATCTACCTTTATTTGAATATTTATTAAATGCTGAATTAAAAAGTTTAAAACTTATTTGTTTTCTATTAGTAACCAAATTACCATTAAACAAAAGAGATAGCAAATATAAACCTTTTTTATCTTGAACAACATAACGAGATGTAGTTACACCTTGTTTTATTACTTGACCAAAGCCTAAAACGTCCTTAATCATATATAAAACCTGAATATCTCTTGTATCTTGTGTAATAACAAAAGAAATATCACCTCGCTTAGAAACAATAAATGATCCATCTCCTTCGGAAAACCCTATAAATCACGTTAACCAAGAAAAACTAGGAGTACTTGTACCAGTAATCAGTAATTTATGTTTTTCAATAAAACGATCAAAATTAAAATAATGTTTAAACGATGGTTTACATTCATTTTCCTTTTCTCAGAAAAGGACGGGTAATAAAGCAAATAAACTAGAAATTTGACTGGAAAAAAACAGATGTTGATATAAAATTGGATCACCTCCACCAGCTGGATCATAAAAACTAGTATTAAAATTTCTATCTGTTAATAACATAGTAATTCCCTTTTTGAATTAGATAAAAGCTATCGTACAATAATCTTAAGCTAAGCTAGCATAAAGTTTACCCTACCAAAGGGTTTTGTGTGTTTGTGTGTGTGTTTTTAAAACAACAATAAGTGTATCAAAAGGGCTTTATCTAAAACGATCTTGATTTACTGGTCATAGGACCCATGGTTCAAATTATTATAATAATCGAACCTCAAAACAAACATAATACCATAAAGCTTTCTACATAAGATTATGTCGGTTAGCTTTGGTATAAGTTTACCATAGGCGGTAAACATTTTCATTGTTAAGGTAAATACTCATACATTCACACGTATGTTGGGACTATCTCTTATTAAGCTAAGTTGTAAAATTTATTTAAATGATCCCAAATAAAAATAGTTCTTTTGTCATTCATACAAGATTTAATTTCAATTATTTTTTCTATATTTAATTTATGATTAAATCGCCCTTGTTTAAAAAAATCTAAAACTTTAATTCAATCTTTATAATCCAAATATTTGCTACCAAATAAAGGAAATGTATTAAGATAATTCTCTAATACTAAATTTCCCTTTAAACTAGTAGTTTTTAATTTAAATTCTGGTTTAGGTTTATCTTCTCGGATAGATTTAACTGAAGTAAGTAAAAAATCAGCCAAATTATTCATAAATAGTAGTTTGCTTTCTAAGTTAGGATCTTTTTGACTTTGAGTTAACTCAAATTTACATTCTACTCTCGAATATTTAGAAGTAGTAGTTCTGACAGAAAAATGTCCATCTGCCTCAATAAATCCAGAGAACCAAGCATTAGATTATAAAGGACTAGTATCTAGAGGTTTATAACTCATATTAAGATTACCAAACTTAAGATTTAACCAATCAATTAGATTATGTAATGCTTTGATCTTAGGACTTCGCATATTACCATTTAGTAATGTAGCCACTAATAATAATCCTTCATAATTATTAATAGTTAAATGTAAGCATTTACCCCTGTTTTTCTGGTTAGAGATCCATTTCTTAATTCTGTTTGAATAATTAAGGCTAATGGTAAATCTTTAAGATGAAAAACAATTTGTACTGAAGGATAATTTATTTTTCCTTTAGGAGATTTTTCTGTTTTAGGAACAATAATTGTACCATCACCTTCGATTAATCCCGTAAAATAAGAATTAAAATTTGAATTAAAAAGATTGTATTTAGATAGATCATATAAATTTAAATCTTTGTGGACTATGTTCGTGTGTTATTTGGATAAAGAAACTATTGTACAACAGCTTAACTCCGGCGTATAGTCTCTGAAGATTTCCAAAGGATTTAAATCCAAAGGGTTTCCTGCTGATTGTGTTTGAAAGAATATATAATTATCAAACAGTTTCCAGCAAATAGCCGAATTTAAAGCCGGCAGAATATGTTTACCGGCTAATACTGGTAAAGCTAATAATAATAAAATAGCTGTAACAAAAACACTTCAAACAAACAACGGTAATTTGTGTAAGCTCATACCATTTGTTCTCATATTTAATACAGTAGTTATAAAATTTATAGCTCCCAATAAAGAAGAGATACCTGATAAGTGTAAACTGAAGATTGCTAAATCTACAGAACCACCTGAATGTGATTGAACACCTGATAATGGTGGATATCTTTATTGTTTATAATTCTCATTTATATCTATTTTTATATATATAAACTTATATTATTTCAATTAGTTACCTAATTGTTCGGACTATGCCTTAGATATTTTTAAATTTTACGTATTTTTCTTAATAATTCTTGAATATTTAATAATTTATTATAATCATTTTTATGTTTAAAATAAGATCTACTTCATATTCTAAAATCTAAACTTTTATAACCTAAAAAATACGGTTTATAATTATTATATGAAAAATAATTTATTATATATTCTATTGATTTAGAATTTGTAGTATCTAATTTATATAAATTATTATTTTTATTATAATTTACATTACTAGGTATTTTTAATAATCTTTTTATAGCATTTAATACAATTGGATCTAATTTATGAGTTATACTAAATCCATGTACTATTCTATTTAAATCTTTGTTTACTAAATAAAAACTACCTTCTGCTTCTATAAAACCAATTAATCAATATTTAGACATAATTATTTTTATATCTTCTTTTGATCAATCTTCTAATTTATAAATTAAATTATTTTTTATCTTTCAACTATTTGATATATAATTATTAGGTATTGATTTATTATTATATAAATTATATATTTTATTTATTTTTTCATTATGATTTAATGAAAAATCATTACTTATTAATAAACATTCTTTAAATATATCATAATTATATTTTTTAGATGTTAATAATGGATATTTATCAAAAATAGGTATAATATATTTTAATATTTTGTCTTTGTCTGTTATTAAATAACTGGACATTTTATTTATATTATCAGTTTTTACTTGACCTATTCCTAAATATGATTTTATTTTATATAATAATTGAATATTATACTTAACTAATGATATTTTATAGATAAATTGAACTTTAGTTTTATTTTTATTTATATAAATACTAAATGTACCTTTTCCATCTGTTAAACCTACTATAAATTCATTAAATTTATATAAATTATTAGATAATTTAGAAGAATAATTACGTTTAATAAAATTATATCTTGTCATATGTAGTCTCTGATGTATATTATAATATAATATACAGGCATGTTGACCTATAATAATTAATATTATAACTATTATATTAATAAACCCTTTTTCTCATATAGAAGAAAAAAGGAATAATGAGTAATTAATTAGATTGAATATAAAATATAAAGGAATTATATATTCAGAGGTGTTTCATGCATCGAATGACATTTTAGAACTGCATATCTTTCAAATTACAGTTCAACCTGTACCAGCACCATTTTCTACTAAAGCACTAAGTAATAATAAAATTAGTGAAGGAGGTAATAATCAAAATGATATATTATTTAATCTTGGAAATGCCATCAATTTTGTTATCATAAGGCTCTTTATCCTTATTTCCATTTATCACTAAATGGTTCAGACTATGTCATCAATTATATAATTTATATAAAATTGTCGGGTTTTCGTGGAAAGATTATTGTTAGCATTACTCACTTTCTAGTCGTTGAACGTTTTTAATCTTTTATCTTAAAAAACAAACACAAAAAACAATGAATTTATAAATTTGTTTTAAAAATATGCTGAACTAAACTTCGCTGCAAATTGTCTTAATGTTAAATAATATTAAGAGATCCTTGCAATTTACCCGATTCTAATTATAGGGTTACTATAAAAAGGACTACTGTACATTTTTTTAAATAATTTAAATGAAAAAGTGAAATTATTCACATTGTTTATTTATATTCAATTTGATTTTTAATTAAAACTTTACCATCTTCAGTTAAATGTGTTTTTATCTATAATTAAAATTAAAACCTTTAACCACTCTATAAATCATTTCGTTTAGCTTTTAATAAAGGATAATTATTTAAATATTGAATAAGTATATATAATTTATTTAAACTAGTAACCTCTACTATTCAATAAATATTATCTCTATTATATTTTTAAATTTTTAAATCAGAAGTCATACTTAAAAAAGATTGTATTTTAACCATTATAGTTTTATACAACTTATTATTATAAGGTTAAATTTTACGTTGTTTTAAAACAAAACTAATTCTATTCTTCCTTTTGTTAAAACTGTTGTGCTTTTTCTTCTTAAAGTTTGCAGTATAACAAATCTTAAATACTCCATCAGCATTAATAAAAAAGCTAGAAATCTATTTAAATTTAAATCGCATTGATCGGGGGAATAATTTGGAATATTGTAATTTAAGATTTAATTTACAAATAAAATTAATTCATTAAATTCATTTATTTCTAACCGCCGGCGGCGGAGGGTGTTTTAGATTTTCATTCTATATTTTATTAAATTTACTAATTCTTTATTTTGATTTATTATCCAAACTATAGCATTTTCTTTATTTTTAAATAGCAGTTTACCACCAAATATGGGAATATTTTTTAGTACAGGTAAATATTTATTAAAAACATACGTTATAGCTATATAAGGTTTACTTATTTTACCTTTATCCTATTTAATTATTTTAGATTATTTAATTTTTACCTTTACCTTCAAAATAATACTGCTAAGTATGGACCGATGGTTTTAATTTTAAGTTATTTGTTTTATATTTAATATTAGAGAATTCATAAGCTGAATTAAGTTTATTATAATTATTATTATCAATAGAATTAAAAAGTAAATAAATTATTTATATTTTTAAAGTAATCTGGTGCACCAATATGAATAGGTAAAAAATAATTACCAAAACCTCCAATTAAAGCAGGCATAACCATAAAGAATAGCATTAAAAGTCCATGTGCTGTAATTAAAACATTAAATAATTGATGATCTCCTTGTAAAAATTGAACACCTGGAGCTGATAATTCTAATCTAATTATTACAGAAAAACCTGTTGCTATCATCCCAGCAAAAATAGCAAATACTAAATATAATGTACCTATTTCTTTAGCATTAGTAGAATATAGACGTCAATCCATTTTAAATCAGGATTTAATTTCAGGTTTACTCTGTAACTTAATTATTTTGATAGTCTTCTTATATTATTTAAATAAATATAAATTTAATAAATAATGGATCATAGTATAGAAATATATTCTATTTAAAAATTAAAATAAATCAAAAGAATTAAATAAAAAAAGAATATGATTTCATAAACGAACTATTTTGTGTAATCTGTTTATTTAACTAGTTTACCTAAGTTCATTACCCTTAAAAAGAAAATAAAGATATAAAACTTAACAAGCAAAATTTACAAAATTACCACACAACGGCTTAAAAAACTCAGTAAGGCGGTCAAAAACAAACAACAACAAAAATATGTGTTTAATTTTTATCCTTGCCTAACTTAAGAAAAAGTGAAATTCTTTAACCTCCGGGGCGGAGTGGGTTTAATTATAAACCGGTTCTGCTAAAGAGGTAAAAATATTTTAATTTATTTACGGAATAGAGGTGAGTCGAACACCTAAGGGAATTAACCCGAACAATTAGCAATCGTCTTAACTTACCAATGAAAACTATTCCTAATTTTATTTGTTTTTTTTCTTTCTAATAACAAATAAAATATAATATTATAAATCTAGGTTAAACTAATTTTAAAATTTATTTTCTTTTATTTTGTAAAAATAAAATATTTTTTTTTATAATTGTTACTAATTTTAACTTATAATAAATAATATGAAATATGTTACTGTTATCCTTATTAGTTATTTAGAAAAGGTTGAAATTTATTTAATTCATTCATTAAATAATTTTAAATTATTTATTCTAAACTCATCAATTCAAATAAGGAAAAGAATTTTATTTTAAATTTAACTTTGCCTTAAAAAACATCAAAAATCAAAAATCAAAAATCAAAAATCAAAAAATTTGTTAACCGCTTTAAAATAAAAAGGTAAATATAATATAAAGATAAAGGACAGGGCGAATAGTAATAAAATCTATAAATAATAAATTTAATTAAAATAATAAACATTATATTATTTTATAATTTATATAAGATAAAATCTTATTTTTTCTTAAGGCATAATTAAAAATATTAAATAAGTAATATTTTTCTAGTACATTTTCGGTAGAGTGTTGTGCAGTTATACCAGCATAGCTAATTTACAATTTATTTACTTAAACCAAAAATAAAGTTATAAAGCTATAATATTTTAAAGTTACCTTTATATTTTAATTGGGCAGTATACAACCTAGAAAATTTATAATAAATATTAAATATTAAATATTAAATATTAAATATTAAAATATAAAATATAAAATATAAATAAATTTTAAATTTAGTTAAATATTAGTGAGCAGAACAAGGATAAAAATACAAAATAAAAATAAATATAAATATTATTAGTAAATAAACTAATATTTTTATGACTCGACGAAGCCATAAAAAGAATTAAAAATAAAGTTTTCTTTTAAATTAATAAATATATAAATATAAATAAATAATACATTTTATTTTGTATTTTTTAATTTATATTTTGTTATTAAATTATTACACTCAATATTTTTGTTAGGTGTTTATTTTGTGTGTTTAATTTGCTTAGCTTTTTATTTGTATAACCTTTTTTAATATTTATTATTTTTTTATTATAAGGCGTCCTAAGTAAATTTTACCTTTATTCTATTTTTATTCTGTTAAGCGATTTTTGCCGGTTTGAAAAAGATCAAATATAAAATATTAAAAAAATAAATTTAAGATTATAAAAATTTGTTCAAGATTAACAGGCTGAACCTAAAAAATAAAAATTTAGTAATTGCCTTAGGATAAAATAATTGTAAATTAATAACACAAAAAATGCAAATACTTGTACGGTACTAAGTATTTTAAAAATAAATTTTGACAATTCTTAACATCAAGTCTATTTAATAAATTAGTAATGCTAAACTAAATATTTCGCAATATTTTCATTTGCATCCTATCTAGAAATGTTCTATTTCTTATAAAAATCAGAGTTTGTTTCTTTGTGGCGGTATCCTTGAGATAATTTGTCCACTATTCTTAATTAAAGTTTGGTAAAATTTAAAAAAGTCAAAACTTTTTAGGTTTAAGAAATTATTCTGATGATAGTATCTAGGGGTTAGTTTCTTGCTTAATATACATTCAGCGCTTATCTATTATGTTTGTGGCTACCCAACTATGCCTAATTATAATATAATTTAGATTTAAAATTTAAAATATATAAATGTTCAACAATTGGTACACTAGAGAAACACAGCCTATTGATCCTTTCGTACTGGAAGGTCATCCCCCTTTTACTATTTGTTCCTCCAGAAGATAGGGACCATACTGACTCACGTCGTATTAAACCCAACTCGCGTACCCTTTTAATCGGCGAACAGCCGAACCCTTCCAAGCTTCTTCACCCGGAGGATAGGATGAGTCGACATCGCAATTATTATTAGTCTATAAAAATAAACTAATATTCTTAACCTTTCAGTTAAGTTAGATTATATCTTCATCCAGCATAAAGAATACATTTTATGTTTTACTGGATGTTGGCGTGTAATCGTTGAGGGTTTAAAATATTTTAAATCATTATAATTTAAAATAAATAACTTCCCTGCTGATTGCCCAATTTTTTTAAATTTGAATTTATAAATAATGTTTCCTTTTTTATTATAAGGACGCCTGATAAAGTTAAATTATTAAAATTATTAAAAATTTATAAGGGTGTTTCAGCATATAGCCAACTTCTAATCAAATATTTCTATTAAAAATCCCCGATGTCTAATATCTATTAAGAATTAATTATAATTATGTATCAAAAAAGTCTATTTCCATTTCTACATCTTTGTCACTTAAAAATGAAAGAAAATGTTTTACAGGTTCTGGATTTTTTGTTTTTAAATTATCTCAAGGTGCCAAACAGCCGGGACAATGTGTACTCTCGCCAGCTATCAGCCTGTTATCCCTAGCGTAACTTTTATCGATTGATCCCCGTCTATTCCATATTATAGCGAGGGGTCACTATGCCCTACTTACGTATCTGTACGACTTCTAAGTCTTTCAGTTAAGCATGCTTTCCGCCATTACGCTCTGCATAACCATTCACTGGTTAATTGATCTCCATTCAATTTCTAGCCATACCTTATATGTAAAAAAAATAAAATATTTTTTTTTCGTTAATTTGTTATGTTAATTATTATATAAATTATTTCTGCCGCTTACCTCTTAAAGAGGAAAATAAACAGAAAAATTTTTGTCTGGATATCTTATTTAAATTATAAATAGATATTTGTGTTATAATTATATATTTGGATGTACTTTGCTACTATATTAAAGACGACCGCCCCAGTCAAACTGCCAATTAGTCAACTCTCCCTCTAAAATTTTTATTTATAAGGTAAACATTAACCCAACTTTAATTCGAAGGTATTCCATCTTTCGTCTATCGACTTCCCTAATTACTATTAACTAAATTTGTGATTAATGTGATAACTAAATACAGTAAAGCTGCATAGGGTCTTCCCGTCCCCCTGGAGGTAACCCGCATCTGCACGGGTAATTCAATTTCACTGAGCAAGTTGTAGAGACAGTGAGACCATCGTTACATTATTGATACCAGACCACATTTAATGGCCAATTTATTTTGCTACCTTTGGCAATAAAAATAAATATTTTAATTCTTTTTATTAATAAAAATTTTAAAATATTTATTACTTGGATTGTATCATCAATATTACATACTAATTTTGTTCTAAAAAAAACAAAAAAGTGTTTGATATTTATTATCAAAAGTAATAATGCTTAGTGTGCAATCTCTGAGGGTATATAAAAGCTAATTTTTTATTCTATTTGTTTACCGCCGGGGCGGATGTTTATTATTATTTGTGTTTTTAATCTGCCGCAAATTTAATTAGATATTTTTAAAACAAAATTTTGGTTTAATTCCGTTAATCTAACCTTACTGTAAAAGGGGTTAGATTTTATGTTTTTATAAAAAAATATTAAAATTATAAGCGATAACAAATTAGTTTAAGTAATTTAATCTGAGCTTTCAAGTAATAATTCAGTGGCTCCGCGTGAATTAGAGATTAATTCTAATTTATCCCTTTTATTAAAGTAAGCTTGTTTATCATTAATAATTTCAAGTACTTGATCTAAAGTTCTTTTTCGACCTTTACCTTTACCTATTAATGTGTAAGCAATTTTTACCATTTCTATTAAAGTTTCTTTATTTTTTTGATTACCTTCTGCAGACATCAATACTAATTGTTTAAATAATTTATATTCATCTGTTTTACAACTATAAGGTTGAACATAAGTTTCTAAAAAAGGTATTATATGTTTAATAATATGTTTATAACCTTTAATGGTATAAACTCATATATGTGGACTTCCTGATTTCCTTAATATAGATCCAACACCAAAAAGAGTTTTATATGATTCTAAGATCTTTAAACCATTTTCATGTTGAGTTACGTTAAAAACAGGTTGCATATTTATACCATATTTAAATTTTTTACCTACTGATATAGAGACAGAATTAGATCCTTCACCTTCAACAAAACCGCCTAAAAAGAAAAGATAATTAGAATTATTTATATCTCGAATTAAATTATCTCTTACGTTTATTGTATTTATATTTCTTAATTTTATTAGCTTTGTTTTATTTGTTCCCTGCTGATTTCCATCTGTTTGAGCAGATATTAGAGAGTTTTTAATTTTTAAATTTTTCATTTTAATTTAATTTAATTTAATTTTTTTAAGATAGCGTCTAACATATATAATAATTTAAATTATATACTCTTATATTTTGTTATCGCTCTGTTACTTATTATGTAGCTTTAGAGGCTTTATAATACAGAAAGGCCAAGTTAAAAAAAGTAAAATTAAATTGTTGCAGAAAAACAAAAAGAGTTATATATTAAATTCTAATTTTAAAGGGTTTCAGCATATAACTAAGTTTAATGAGGACCCAAAAAGTTTATTTGATCCTCATAGTTAAGACCGCTATTAACCAGACTTTCGATTAGTAACAGTCACCCATTACCTCTCTTATATTAATGGCATCGGGCAAATTTCATCCAGAATACTATGATATTAATCATTGCTCTGAATTGTGTTTTTAGTAAACAGTCGGGGCCTCCGATTTTATTACACCGCAAAAGCTTTTAAAATATGGCTAATTTAAATTTTTACGGTTCCTCTTATCGTCAAACTTATGAGGACAACTTGCCGAGTTCCTTAACAACTTTTAGCTCTACGCCTTAGTATACTCTACCTACGAACCTGTGTCGGTTTAGGGTACGGTAGTTTTAAATAGATTTTTTTACTTTATTTTTGGGTATTAAATACTATTTTTTATACTTAATTTTCCTGGTCCATTTTATTTTCCATATGGACTTTCAGTATAATACTCATCAGTCAAAACATTGGTTTTGATCCTTAGAGGCCGCATTCACATAAGGTGGTTTAACCTTTCCTTATAACCCTTTCGTATTCGGCGAGAAGTTTTATAACTTCTTTTTACGTTACTCATGTCAGCATTTTCTCTTCAGTTACCTCAAAATAATGAAACACTATTTATCATTAGTATTACTGAATGTTCTACTACCTAAATTTAAAAGAAAATTTTTATTTATTTATTTTATTCTAAATTAACAGGATATCGGTTGATTATTTAGACCCGTTAAATTTTAGGCGCAACAATCTAAGGGCTGCTACGTTGTTACAACGGTCATTAAAAGATAGCGACTACCAGGCTCACTTTACAGCTGCATTCAATGTGTTACTTCCTTAATTTCACTTAATAATCATTTGGGACCTTGATCCATGTTCTCGGCTGTTTCCGTCTTGACTACCCAACTTAGCATGAGCAGTCTGAATATCTATCATCAATTTATGTACTTCCGAGTTTCACTTCCATTGGTAAGATTTTCGAGGTCCCCGCAACCTAAACGCTTAATAGATCAAAACTGTTTATGTTTTTATCTAAAATTTATTGGGAATTGCCGTGCTGTACCTCCATAAATTTTGTATAGATGTCATACTAAAATATGTTTCGTAGAAAACCAGCTATCACCAGTTCAGATTGGCATTTCCAAATTTGTTATTCTGTATTTCTCAATACAGTTCAGACTATACCTTCAATTCTACTTTAACCTTAGGTATTTTATATTTTTATTTTCCATAGTTAATTGAAACTGTAGAATGCTAGCGTGTTGCCTTTATTTTTAAATTACTGTTTAATTATCTACCTGTGAACTGGATAATATAAGTCAGTAATCTTTATTTTTTAAAAGCCTTAATTTTTCAATTAAAGTCGTTACGGGGTTAATATCAAGCTATTCAATATTTTATTACTAAATTTAAATTTTAGAGGTTAAAGGTTATTGAATATATACTAATTAAAATTATTTCTAATAATAATTTAATATGGTTTCTAAAATGATATAACTTCCCACGGTATTTTCATTCTCTAAAAGAGAGAAAGAGTTCCACCGTTATGAGCTAGATTTTTTATTGAAAATTACTTTTCAATGCGGCAAAATACTACCGCTTTCCAAAACTCTTCGGAGAATTATGCAACATTCAACCGTTCGATCCATTATAATCTGGTCTTGGAAAGATCAACTGGCTTCGGGTCTAATAAAAGTAACTTATCCAACACTAATTTATAGTAAATAATTCACTTAAATCTTAATTTAATAAACCGTTTTAAGTAAAACCTAAGAAACTTTGTAATATAAATTAATAAATAAGGGGTTATTCTATTTTTATTTGTAATAAAAATATTTAAAAAGTTAAAATATAAAAAGTGTTTAAACTCAATTATATTATTACTTTGTAAACTAATAGTCTAGTCGCTTTCGCTAGGGCTTTTAACCTTGCTACTTCTATTAACTTGCTGACCCATTATGCAAAAGGTACGCCGTCATTTATTTTAAACTTCGACTGCTTATAGAGTTACTAATTCAAGTTTATTTCATTTCGTTATACAACTCACTTTTTCAACTTTTCCTTTACAGTACTTTTCACTATCGCTAAATTTATAATACTTAGCCTTAGAGGATGGTTCCCCTATATTCCGACAAGTTTACTCTCATCGTACTTTTTAGTTTTAAATTATTATTTTTTAATTATTAATTTATTAAAAAAAAAACTTTTGTTTCTACAGGACTGAATACCTTCTTTGGATTTTTAATTTTGGTTATTATTTAAAATTTATAAATTTATATAAATATAGTTACAGTTTTCCAAACTATTCTTATATCTATAACCTTTATTATTCAAATTAAAAGTTTTTTAGGCTAATCCGATTTCACTCACCATTACTTTCGGAGTCTCGGTTGATTTCCTTTCCTTTCCTTAATACAATGTTTTGCTTCAGGAAGTGTTTATAATCAAGGTTTCCCTTAGGATCGCCACAATTTGGGTTTGATTTTGCAGAGTTTTAATTCAGTTAATCAGTTGTGGCTTTTGGTATTATTCCTCCTTTTGTTATAAATTTGCTAGTTATCCTTAATAACTCCTTTAAAATACTTTTTATGATGTTAATACAAAATTGTCATCGATACTTTTATATTAATTGTTATATTTTAAACTATCCTTTTTTTAACTTTACCTTTTTCTAAAAAATAAAATTTATAATGTAAGTATTTGGATAATAAAGTTTAAATTTTTTTGTTTTT